ATTGGTATATATAGTATATATAATATATATAAGTACATTAATATATATAAGTACATTGGTATATATAGTATATATAAGTACATTGGTATATATAAGTACATAACCCTTGATTCTTGGGTTTTTTGCAAAATTACTTCGGGAATTTTTTGCATTTAACCTACAATGCAATTAAAATATAGTTATTGATATATATTCAATGATCTATTTTTTTTTTGTATTTTTTTTAGTTTGATTAAGAATTATTATTTTTTTATTTTTTATGACACATTCATAGAAATAGGTAAAGAAAATTAAAAGCAAAAAAAACGATTTCTTATATTCATTTTATGATTTTTACGATGTATTTCTTTAGAAATTTTGTTTTTTTACACTCTTTTATGAACTATATAATTAAAGTAAAATCTATTTTAATTAATCGATATTCGTTGGCTACCTGCAATGCAATTTTATTGTATTTTTTTCAAACAAATTATTATAAAATTTATTTGTTAGTTAATACTAGTTTATCTTTTTACAATTTAATTTTTTTCCTTAGGAATTTTCTAAGGATAGTAAAAAAAAAAAACGATCCAAAAGTTTTTCTTTTGGCTTTATTGATAATTTCGAAAAATTATATCCAATATGCGCTTTACTGTAATTTTTTGTTTCAAGTTGGTAACAGAACATTAAAAGTAATCAAGTCCGTTGAAATTTCTAAAAATGAAATTTTGAAAAACGACCCTTCGTTGAAGGCTTTGGAGTTTTGGAAAAAAATTAAAATATTTTATAGTAAGAATTTTATTTCCAAAATTGCCGTAATTATGGTAATTAGTTTTTCTGGTTATTGCGCATTTAATTTTGCATTTAAATTTTTTGGTGTACTTAAAGAATCTTCAAAAATCTTGGCTTCTTTTTTCTCTTTTAATCATGATCAAAAAAATGATAATTCTGAAGACAATCGTTCCGAAGATGATTTAAAGTCAAGTCAAGACCCAGTAAATATTCCTTCTATCGAACAAAGTTTCAAAGTTGAAGATTTTTCAATTTTCAATCCTGATTTTTGGTCAACTGATTTTGATAAAATTTTATTGGAAGAGGGTTATGACCTAGAGGGTTCATTAAGCACTTTATGGTTAACTCCAAGAACATTTATTGTGATGAAAAGGATCGTGCAAACTGGTTTCTATTTAAGTATGTGTGTAGCTAATGCATATGCAATTGCTGAAACCGTAAAAAGAGGTCAGCCGGTTAGCAATGATATGTTACAATTTAATCCGACTTTGCAAACAGGATTTGTCTACCCATACGGGCAGTCAATGTCAGCACCCGGTCAAATACCTGGGGGAATTTGGGCCGAACGTTTGTTCCTGAAGAAAAAATGTTTACTTCACAAGATCTAGCAGTTTCATCCAACTGTAATGTGGGGGATGGATTTGTTGAGGTTATAGAAATCCCATTTAATTATTATAAGGATGCATTTACCCCCCGAGTAATATTCCTTTCTATTTTCGATTTCAAAGAAAAATATCAATATATTAAATTTTTTATGTATTAAATAACTTGATACATAATTATTAGTAGTCACTACGTTTTTTATACGTAATATTATTTCTTTAACACATGGTTTTTTATATAAAAATAGGTCAATTTTTTTTATTATTTTTTTAGAAAAAAAAAAATGCCTTTGTAGACTATGTGGTACTACATTTTCAGTATCGTAATTTAGTACGACAGCTCGAATTTTGGGTTTTGCATTTTTTTTTTCATTTTTTTTTTTTTTTTTGCCAAATAGGGGGGATGTTCTAAAAAGGCGGTGATTTTATTTATGGGAGGTTTTTATGCATTCAATAGTGCCGGGTAAAAATTGGCATTGTTTTTATTAAGACAGGATTCGGTAGTTTTTGAGGATTTTTAACTTATTATTCATCAAAAAAAGCATTTTTCTTACATTTTTATTTATGATTTTTAGGAGTATTTATTCAGAAATTTATTTTTTTCTTAAGCAAAACTGTGTTATTTTTTTGCTTATATATTTTTCTTGATTCCAGAGTTCTTGCAATTTACTTCGGGATTTTTTAAAATTTAACCTACAACGAAATTGTTAGTTAAGATATATTTTAATGATCTATTTTTTTATATTTTTTAAAAAGTTGTTATTTGTTATTATTTTTTTTTTCAATTAAGTTTTTATATTTTTCACACTCATTTTTTTTTAAAAAACTTATTATTATAGAAAAAAAATTCCTTAATTTGGAATCGTTGTGATTATGTTACTTCATCGTAGTGGGTCGCAAGTTCGAATTGAATTGGTTTGCAATTTTTTTTTTCATTTTTTTTTTTTTTTTGCATTAATGGAGATATGGGAGTTTTGAGGTTTTCAAAAAATGATTTATTTTTTTATTTATGGGAGATTTTATTATGTTTTATTTTATGTGCTCAATGGTTCCCGAAAGATTATCAAAAATTAATGGAAGATAAAAAGGAATTAGAAAGAAATGATTCCTATTTTTAATGAAAAAAAACCTAATGATCAACTTTTTAGTTGGAAGATGTTGTTCTGAGAAACGAAATTGCTGAAAAACGTCGCAGAAAACATGTATGGCGAATCATATGAATATGATTCTAAGCAAAGAGAAAAGCAATTTTATGAGTTTATTGAAAAATTTCTTGAGGAAAAAGGAGTTGAGTTAACCGCGTAACTTATACACAGATAATACTATTATAGAAATGCAAAAAACGGAGGAGTAAAAAAATTACCTCTGATGTCAATACATACTATTTTCGATTTCAAAGAAAAATATCAATATATTAAATTTTTTATGTATTAAATAACTTGATACATAATTATTAGTAGTCACTACGTTTTTTATACGTAATATTATTTCTTTAACACATGGTTTTTTATATAAAAATAGGTCAATTTTTTTTATTATTTTTTTAGAAAAAAAAAAATGCCTTTGTAGACTATGTGGTACTACATTTTCAGTATCGTAATTTAGTACGACAGCTCGAATTTTGGGTTTTGCATTTTTTTTTTCATTTTTTTTTTTTTTTTTGCCAAATAGGGGGGATGTTCTAAAAAGGCGGTGATTTTATTTATGGGAGGTTTTTATGCATTCAATAGTGCCGGGTAAAAATTGGCATTGTTTTTATTAAGACAGGATTCGGTAGTTTTTGAGGATTTTTAACTTATTATTCATCAAAAAAAGCATTTTTCTTACATTTTTATTTATGATTTTTAGGAGTATTTATTCAGAAATTTATTTTTTTCTTAAGCAAAACTGTGTTATTTTTTTGCTTATATATTTTTCTTGATTCCAGAGTTCTTGCAATTTACTTCGGGATTTTTTAAAATTTAACCTACAACGAAATTGTTAGTTAAGATATATTTTAATGATCTATTTTTTTATATTTTTTAAAAAGTTGTTATTTGTTATTATTTTTTTTTTCAATTAAGTTTTTATATTTTTCACACTCATTTTTTTTTAAAAAACTTATTATTATAGAAAAAAAATTCCTTAATTTGGAATCGTTGTGATTATGTTACTTCATCGTAGTGGGTCGCAAGTTCGAATTGAATGGTTTGCAAATTTTTTTTTTCATTTTTTTTTTTTTTTTGCATAATGGAGATATGGAGTTTTGAGGTTTTCAAAAAATGATTTATTTTTTTATTTATGGGAGATTTTATTATGTATTCAATGGTTCCAGGAAAAACTGGCATGTTTTTATTAAAACAGGGTTCGGTAGTTTTGAGGATTTTAACTTATTATTCATCAAAAAGTGGAAAGAGTTAATTAATTATAACTCTATTTCTTTTATTATTTATGGTTTTGATTTGTCTGAAAATAATTTAAACAACTTTTGTGAAGTGACTATAGAGGTCTATATAGAATTTAATAAAAATTACCGAAGCATGGTCTTAAAAAATTATTTTCTTTTGAAAAAAATCTGTTATTGTAGAAAAGGGATCGAGTAGTAAAACTTCACTTGATAATTTTTTTTCTAAAACAGGGAATAAAAACATTGAAGTTTGTTGGTCAGGTGTTCCAAGGTTTGAAAATGGTTTAAAAATTCTTTAAGTTTTGATTTTGTTATTAAAAATAATTTATTAAGTCGTGCGCGAAAAGATCATTGTTTTCCTTCGTTTTTTTCTAAATTGATTTCCAATTCCTCAGAAAATTATTTAAAAGTGAAAGAAAAAATAACAGAAGAGAAAAAGGAATTAGAAATAAATGATTCTAATAATTTTTTACACGATCATTTTAATGTTTTGAAAGCTAATGATCAATTTTTAAACATTCATTGAAAAATATATAATAGAGTACAAAAATTGTTTTTTTTAACGAGTAAAAACGATGCAATAAAACTTCGTTCTATGTTGTTGAAGTATATATCTGAAGTCGCAGTATTAGAAAATAGTATCTCAAATTCTAATATTTCTAATATTTTTTTATTTAAGCAAGCTTCTAAGTTTTATAAACATAATTCTTTAAAAAACGATAATTATAAAAACTGGGATTTTAACTGGATTTTTGTGGAAATGCTTCTTATTTTTTTTCTAGAAAAAGCAAAAAATAAAAAATTGATAAATTTGAATTATATACTTTAGTGAACAAAGAAATTTATGGTGAAGAACAGTTAGATATAATGGTTCAAAAACTTTAGAAAAAGAGCTTGTGAAAATGTCGATTTACGGCAGATTCGGTCTTCATTGCCTTGTTTTTGATTTTTATATAGGGAGAAAGTATGACAAAAAAGAAGAAAAAATTTAAATAATACAAAAATATTCAATTTAACAGTAAAAAAAATTTATAAAAAATATTGTTCTTATAAAGCACAATATGATGAAAAAAACCTGACCAAAAATTTAGTTGAAAGCTTTTTTTTTTTATCATTGAAAATGGGCATTATTTTAAACGTAGTAGAAGTAGAATATTTTTCTTAAAGCGTGTCAAAAAAATCGATTAATTAAAATATAGTGTCATGGAAAATGTGATTATTCTATCACTTATTTAAATATGCTTTTTTATCAATGTCAATTTGTAGAATAATTGGCGTTTTTTTTGATGGAGTATAGTGAGTTTGCCTACTTTTTACCTTATTAAATTAATAAATTTAAAATTGACTTATTAAAAACTTATAGGGAGTAAATATTAAGGAAGTACCTTATCAGGATTTTGATAAGTATTCTCACTATTGAGGTTAAATATGGATTAGTTGATTATGCGTTAGTACGAGAATTTCATAGAACAGGTGGACCCTCATGTGCATTCGTATTTTATTAAAGAAGTCGATACTAAATTGGCAAATTTTTTCGATATATCTATTGATTCTAAAATTTATAGGCCAGAGTTAACAATGAGAAAGATTTGCTCGACTATTTCAATAAAACAAAATATTTAACTTTGTGGTGCTTCAGCAAATTTCATGGCTTCGGAATCAATTCTTAAAAATATGGTCAAATATTTTCAATATCTTCCTTTGGAAGAAAGGATGATTGAATTAGTGAAAAAAGGGGACATAGAAAATGCTATGTTACTGTTTGAAAAAGAAAAACCTTCAGAATTTTGTATATAAGGGCGACGCTATTGAACGTCAATTAATGAAACATATATTTAAGTACGAGATTAGGTGTGAAATAAAAAATTAATTTTAATGAATCACATAATACCAAAGTACTTAATGAATGTTGGATATTTATGAATCCATCTAAATATGGTCAAAAATAAGGTATTTTTCAATTTTAGGCAGTGAACATAGATATTTAATCGATTTTTTCGAATCTTATTTGCAATTTAAAAGGCTTTTATCCTTTAGTAGTTAAGAAATCCAAGGATTTACTGAAATTAAACAATACTTATCATTATGATGCGATAATTTTTGTCAACTCAAATATCCTTGAATATCAAAATGTAAATGAGATAAAAAACATGTTCAACTCTTTAGAAACGACGTTAACTGCTTATTATGGAATATCTTTGATAAAGGTAGGGTCGTGGATTAAAGCCTTTCGTTCAACTTGCATGTGTTAAGCATAGCTAAATATTGCTTTTCGTTAAAATTGTAAGGCGTAGGTCTCCAAAACCTGATGTAGTAGGTTCGAATCCTACAAAGCGCGCTTTTAGTGTACACATTATAGTAAATGTGCCCCTTGCTTGGTCACCAAGAGGGTGAAAGGATTTGACCAACTTTGATGTTTTGGAAATGACGAGTTTGATCCTTGCTCAGGGTGAACGCTGGCGGTATGCTTAACACATGCAAGTTGAACGAAATTACTAGCAATAGTAATTTAGTGGCGGACGGGTGAGTAATATGTAAGAATCTGCGCTTGGGTGAGGAATAACAGATGGAAACGTTTGCTAATGCCTCATAATTTACTAGATCTATGTGAGTAGCTAGTTAAAGAGAATTTCGCCTAGGCATGAGCTTGCATCTGATTAGCTTGTTGGTGAGGTAAAGGCTTACCAAGGCGACGATCAGTAGCTGATTTGAGAGGATGATCAGCCACACTGGGATTGAGAACGGAACAGACTTTTACGGAAGGCAGCAGTGAGGAATTTTCCGCAATGGGCGCAAGCCTGACGGAGCAATACCGCGTGAAGGAAGAAGGCCTTTGGGTTGTAAACTTCTTTTCTCAAAGAAGAAGAAATGACGGTATTTGAGGAATAAGCATCGGCTAATTCCGTGCCAGCAGCCGCGGTAATACGGGAGATGCGAGCGTTATCCGGAATTATTGGGCGTAAAGAGTTTGTAGGCGGTCAAGTGTGTTTAATGTTAAAAGTCAAAGCTTAACTTTGGAAGGGCATTAAAAACTGCTAGACTTGAGTATGGTAGGGGTGAAGGGAATTTCCAGTGTAGCGGTGAAATGCGTAGAGATTGGAAAGAACACCAATGGCGAAGGCACTTTTCTAGGCCAATACTGACGCTGAGAAACGAAAGCTGAGGGAGCAAACAGGATTAGATACCCTGGTAGTCTTGGCCGTAAACTATGGATACTAAGTGGTGCTGAAAGTGCACTGCTGTAGTTAACACGTTAAGTATCCCGCCTGGGGAGTACGCTTGCACAAGTGAAACTCAAAGGAATTGACGGGGGCCCGCACAAGCGGTGGAGCATGTGGTTTAATTCGATGCAACACGAAGAACCTTACCAGGATTTGACAGGATCTAGGAGGAAGTTTGAAAGAACGCAGTACCTTCGGGTATCTAGACACAGGTGGTGCATGGCTGTCGTCAGCTCGTGTCGTGAGATGTTGGGTTAAGTCCCGCAACCCTTTTTTTTAATTAACGCTTGTCATTTAGAAATACTGCTGGTTATTACCAGAGGAAGGTGAGGACGACGTCAAGTCATCATGCCCCTTATATCCTGGGCTACACACGTGCTACAATGGTTAAGACAATAAGTTGCAATTTTGTGAAAATGAGCTAATCTTAAAACTTAGCCTAAGTTCGGATTGTAGGCTGAAACTCGCCTACATGAAGCCGGAATCGCTAGTAATCGCCGGTCAGCTATACGGCGGTGAATACGTTCTCGGGCCTTGTACACACCGCCCGTCACACCATGGAAGTTGGCTGTGCCCGAAGTTATTATCTTGCCTGAAAAGAGGGAAATACCTAAGGCCTGGCTGGTGACTGGGGTGAAGTCGTAACAAGGTAGCCGTACTGGAAGGTGTGGCTGGAACAATTCCCTTTAGTTTTTTACTGAATTTATTTATTAATATTAACTCGATTTTCGAGTAATTTTTATGACTACCGCTATGTTAGTATTTATTGGATGGATAAATATGTTGCAATTAATTTAAACCAACAAATTGTCAAAAACTTCTCCTTTGAGTTTGAATTTTTCTGGCCAAAGCAGGATGCATGGGAAGAAATTAAAAAATTTTTATATAGAAATCCGTGGATTTCCGAGGATATCGCTTTTAAACTTTAAATGATATACGATATTGTCGAGTGTTGGCAAAATGATTATGTTCTGCCAGAATAGAACTGATTAATGTGTCGAGGGAATCTTTTGGTTCTCTTTTAAAAGTCCGAAGAGTACAAAATCAAGGTAAGCACTTGACTTTTTCTCCTATGTTTTTGAATGGTTTTTTGCGCCGTCTTACGCGAAAAATAAAACAACATGGCTATGCGTTTTTTGTCGTTTCTGTTGATGGCATAGCTACTGGCGTAAAAGGCTCCGTAAAAGGATCTTTTTCTGTTGCTTCACTTGACCCGATGGTCATGGAAAATATAGAAAAATGTGCAATACTGCACAATGAGGATCCTCATATTGCTTATCCTCATGAACAGCCTTTTGCTTTGCCTAGGAAGGGCAAAGCAAAATCTGTGAAGGGATTTGCAAAATCTATGAAGGGAAAAGCAAAAGAGAATAGTAAGCCGAAAGACATTTTATTTCCTACATTTCTTGATTATTCTTCCCAAACGGCGTATATAGCTTCTATCCTATTAAATAAATATAGGATTGAAACTTTTCTTTTACAAAACATGGCACATCTTTATCGGGAGTTAATCCCATGCTTTGACTACGATTCGTGGGAATGTGTGGCCGATGCTTTACGGGAAAAAGCTAATGAAATATTTGAAGCGAATATTTCGCGCAATTTGATGCTATTAATATTGACCGGGTTATATGATAACCTGGTCCCCCATCATCAACAAGAAGTATTTAACAAAGCTTCCAATAAATTTTTGAAAGAATTAGAAGAAAAAATGGACACTAGTGATCCTAGGGTAGTTATATTTTTGATTTGTTTAACTATGGTCCTTTGTGCTGGTGGAGGATTTTTTAGCTGTAAACGTCATTCTAATAAAAAAAGATCAAAAGCTTCTTATACTCCTCCTGTTCCTGACAATTATGCTATATTTAATGATTTGGGTAAATATAAAGCTAAGGTTCCTGTATTTGAATGGCAAAATGCTCATGCGCATAGTTTAGGTATTATGCCTCTACCGCCTAATCTTGTGAATGAAATGAGTTCAGAAGAAATCAAGGAAGCTATTTTAGAGGTTCCGAAAGAAGCCGCAAAAGGCTTAGTTTATGGGATACCTCACTTTCTTATAGGTAGTGTGGTTAACTCTTTTACGGGAGTTAAGTATATTTTGATGCGAGTAGGAACTGTAGTGTTTTTTACAATTGCTGGTCCTTTCATTTTATTAGATTACGTTAAGGATCGTGTGAGAGAGTATTATTGGTTTGTTACACGTAATTTCTCGAATTTTCGAGAGTTCCTTTTTCATGCGATAACAAGTTTGTTATCACTTTTTCCCGGAGGAAAAATGTTTCAGGAATGATAGAAAATTTTTAATTTACATTTATTGTATATATATTAAATAAAAAAATAATATAAACTATATTGGGTCAAGTGAAGCAACAGTAAAAGATCCTTTTACGCCGGTAGCTATGTCATCAACAAAAACGACAAAAAACGCATAGCCATATTCTTTTATTTTTCGCGCAAGACGGCGAAAAAAACGATTTAAAAATGAAGAGAGAGCAATGCTTTCTTTAAAAGAATGAATTAATAGTTTAACAAGGATTGTCATTATTTTTCCGATTTGTCCTGAAAATTTTTTTCATGAATTTTATTTTTTTATGAATTTGTAATATTTTTACTTTTCTTTAAATATTTTATTTTTTTGCATTTATTTTTACTTGTCACTTTTTTAAGATTTAAAATAAAAGTTTATTGAATGAACTTTTATTTTAGGGTCCTCTTGCCTTTATGGAACTACTCAAAATAGTTTGAACTTGCAAGTTAAACATAAAGGGTAAATAGATACTTGAAAGGTTACTTTCCGGGAAAAGATTTTAGTGCCCTTATGGGAAGTTTAATTTATTTAATTGTCTCTTAGTGAGTTTATTTATTAATATTAACTCGATTTTCGAGTAATTTTTATGACTGCCGTTACGTTAGTGTTTTATTGCATGGATAAATGTATTGTGGTGTGGTATAATTAAACCAAGGAATTTGTCAAACCACGTTTCCTTTAAGTTTGAATTTTTTTTTGGCCAAAACATGATGCTTCGGAAAAAATAAGACAATCTGTTTATAGAAATCAGTGAATTTCGTAATATTTTCTTTTTAAAATTTTAAACGATATGAATAATATCCTCGAGTGTTTGGAAAATGACTATGTTTCTTCGCTAATATAAAAGATTAATCACAAAATTCAACAAGATAGGTTGAATCATAGTGAGAATATTATGTAGTTTTCTGATAATAGTTTTATTTTGTTGTACATTATAGTTATTGCTACTTTGTATTTGGGTTATGTGTGTGCTTTTTAGTTGTAAATCTTTTGCTAGTAAGAAGCGTGTCGCTCATTGTCGATTTGGACGAATATTTATAAAATGCTACAAGAGACCAAAATGTCCTTATACTTCTTATATTGCTGCTGAGTACCCTATATTTTGTGATATTGAAAAATATTAAGGTAAGGTTCCTAGACTTTCATACGTAAATGCTCATGCGCACAGTTTAGGTGTTATGCTTTTACCCCTGATCTTGTGAATTCTTTTCATTCACAAGAAATAACTTAGCTTAATTCCTAGTGTAAATTTTTCCGTACTTTAACGTGTGGCTGGGACAATTTTTTTATTTTTAATTAAAATACCGTATAAATTTTAAAAAATAAAAAAATCAAAAGGAAAATTTTTTATTTTTCAAAGATCACTATTATCTTTTATTATTATAGAATACCTTTGATAAGGGTAGGGTCGTGGATTGAATCCTTGTATTAGCCAAATATTTCTTTTCTTTAAAATCCTAAGGCGTAGGTCTCCAAAACCTGATGTAGTAGGTTCGAATCCTACAAAGCGCGCTTTTAGTGTACACATTATAGTAAATGTGCCCCTTGCTTGGTCACCAAGAGGGTGAGAGGATTTGACCAACTTTGATGTTTTGGAAATGACGAGTTTGATCCTTGCTCAGGGTGAACGCTGGCGGTATGCTTAACACATGCAAGTTGAACGAAATTACTAGCAATAGTAATTTAGTGGCGGACGGGTGAGTAATATGTAAGAATCTGCGCTTGGGCGAGGAATAACAGATGGAAACGTTTGCTAATGCCTCATAATTTACTAGATCTATGTGAGTAGCTAGTTAAAGAGAATTTCGCCTAGGCATGAGCTTGCATCTGATTAGCTTGTTGGTGAGGTAAAGGCTTACCAAGGCGACGATCAGTAGCTGATTTGAGAGGATGATCAGCCACACTGGGATTGAGAACGGAACAGACTTCTACGGAAGGCAGCAGTGAGGAATTTTCCGCAATGGGCGCAAGCCTGACGGAGCAATACCGCGTGAAGGAAGACGGCCTTTGGGTTGAAAACCTCTTTTCTCAAAGAAGAAGAAATGACGGTATTTGAGGAATAAGCATCGGCTAATTCCGTGCCAGCAGCCGCGGTAATACGGGAGATGCGAGCGTTATCCGGAATTATTGGGCGTAAAGAGTTTGTAGGCGGTCAAGTGTGTTTAATGTTAAAAGTCAAAGCTTAACTTTGGAAGGGCATTAAAAACTGCTAGACTTGAGTATGGTAGGGGTGAAGGGAATTTCCAGTGTAGCGGTGAAATGCGTAGAGATTGGAAAGAACACCAATGGCGAAGGCACTTTTCTAGGCCAATACTGACGCTGAGAAACGAAAGCTGAGGGAGCAAACAGGATTAGATACCCTGTAGTCTTGGCCGTAAACTATGGATACTAAGTGGTGCTGAAAGTGCACTGCTGTAGTTAACACGTTAAGTATCCCGCCTGGGGAGTACGCTTGCACAAGTGAAACTCAAAGGAATTGACGGGGGCCCGCACAAGCGGTGGAGCATGTGGTTTAATTCGATGCAACACGAAGAACCTTACCAGGATTTGACAGGATCTAGGAAGTTTGAAAGAACGCAGTACCTTCGGGTATCTAGACACAGGTGGTGCATGGCTGTCGTCAGCTCGTGTCGTGAGATGTTGGGTTAAGTCCCGCAACGAGCGCAACCCTTTTTTTTAATTAACGCTTGTCATTTAGAAATACTGCTGGTTATTACCGGAGGAAGGTGAGGACGACGTCAAGTCATCATGCCCCTTATATCCTGGGCTACACACGTGCTACAATGGTTAAGACAATAAGTTGCAATTTTGTGAAAATGAGCTAATCTTAAAACTTAGCCTAAGTTCGGATTGTAGGCTGAAACTCGCCTACATGAAGCCGGAATCGCTAGTAATCGCCGGTCAGCTATACGGCGGTGAATACGTTCTCGGGCCTTGTACACACCGCCCGTCACACCATGGAAGTCGGCTGTGCCCGAAGTTATTATCTTGCCTGAAAAGAGGGAAATACCTAAGGCCTGGCTGGTGACTGGGGTGAAGTCGTAACAAGGTAGCCGTACTGGAAGGTGTGGCTGGAACAACTCCCTTTAGTTTTTTAACTAAAAAAATGTATAGATTGAAAACAATGAAAAATAAAAAAAATAAGTAGGGAAACCTCTTATTTTTCCAAGAGGGCTATTAGCTCAGTTGGTTAGAGCATACCCTTGATAAGGGTAAGGTCGCTAGTTCAAGTCTAGCATGGCCCTCTTGGTTTTGGGGGTATAGCTCAGTTGGTAGAGCGCTGCCTTTGCAAGGCAGATGTCAGCGGTTCGAGTCCGCTTATCTCCAAAAAGGTTTTGATGTAGGTTCAAATGAACAAGGGCTTATGCGGGATTGCTTGGCATTTAGAGTCGAAGAAGGGCGTAGAAATTAACGATATGCTTTAGGGAGCTAAAGACGAGCTTTAATCTAAAGATTCCCGATGGGGCAACCTATTACTTTAACATTACAATGAAATGGTATACAAATAATGTAGAGAACTTGGTGAACTGAAACATCTTAGTAGCCGAAGGAAAAGAAAGCAAAAGCGATTTTCTTATTAGTGGCGAGCTAACGGAAATCAGCCTAAACCTTTATGGGTGTTGTGGGTATATTATAATTACTGAAAAAGATAGAGAATTTGTTGAAAACAAAATCAAAGAGGGTTTTAAATCCCGTATTTGTTTTTAAAAAGTAATTTTTGATTTTCCCGAGTAGCATAGAGCACGTGGAATTCTGTGTGAATCAGCGAGGACCATCTCGTAAGGCTAAATACTCCTAAATGACCGATAGTGTACGAGTACCGTGAGGGAAAGCTGAAATAGAACACTGAGAAGTGAGTGAAATAGAATATGAAAGCATAAGTTTACAAGCAGTAGGAGATCTATTTAAAGATTGACTGTGTGCCTGTTGAAGAATGAGCCGGCGACTTATAGGTGATGGCAAGGTTAAGGTTTTTCCGGAGCCATAGCTGAAATCGAGCTTAAATAAAGCGAAAAACTTTCTTCTTGAAAGTTTATGTCATTGCTTATAGACCCGAACCCAGGTGATCTAATCATGGTCAGGTTGAAGTTTTGGTAAAACAGAATGGAGGACTGAACCCACCAATGTTGAAAAATTGGGGGATGAACTGTGATTAGGGGAGAAATTCCATCGAACTTGGAGCTAGCTGGATCTCTTCGAAATGCGGTTGGAGGCGCAGCGTTTAATTATGGTAAACATTAGGGGTAAAGCACTGTTTCGATGCGGGCTATGAAAATGGTACCAAGTTGTGGCAAACTCTGAATACTAAGTTATATTTCAATTAATCAGTGAGACAGTGGGGGATAAGCTTCATTGTCAAGAGGGAAACAGCCCAGATCACTACTTAAGGCCCCTAAATAATTACCTAAGTGGTAAACCATGTACTATTACATAGACAACCAGGAGGTTGGCTTAGAAGCAGCCATTCCTTTAAAAAGTGCGTAATAGCTTACTGGTCAAGTGATAGTGCGCCGAAAATGAACGGGACTAAGTAATTTGCCGAAGGTGTGAGAGAAATCGGTAGAAGAGCGTTCTGTGTTGAAGAGAAGGAATAGTGAAAATAGTTCTGGATTAAACAGAAGTGAGAATGTCGGCTTAAGTAACGAAAACATTGGTGAAAATCCTATGCTCCGAAAACCTAAGGTTTCCTTAGCCAGGTTCGTCCTCTAAGGGTTAGTCAGGTCCTAAAATAAGGTTTAACAACGTAAATTGATGGATGACAGGTTAATATTCCTGTACCGAATGCTCACTTGTAAGGAGTGACGAAAAAGGCTAGATCGGCCACGTGATGGTTTGTGGTTTAAGGGTTCAAGAGGTATCAAATATTAAAAAAAATATTTTGTCTTAAGGCCTGAATAGTATAAATACTACGGTATTGAAAGTGATTGATGTCATGTTTCCAAGAAAAACTTTTGTTTATGTATAGTGAGCTCGCCTGTACCGTAAACTGACACAGGTAGGTTAGTAGAATATACTAAGGAGCGCGAGATAACTCTTTCTAAGGAACTCGGCAAAATGACTTCGTAACTTCGGAAGAAGAAGTACCTCTAATGAGGTGGCAGAAAAGAGGTCCAAGCGACTGCTTACCAAAAGCACAGGTCTCCGCGAAGTTGAAAAACGATGTATGGGGGCCGAGGCCTGCTCAGTGCAGGAAGGTTAAAGAAATTGGTTAGCGTAAGCAAAGCTAGTGACTGAAGCCCCTGTGAACAGCGGCAATAACTATAATTGTCCTAAGGTAGCGAAATTCCTTGTCGGGTAAGTTCCGACCCGCACGAAAGGCTTAACGATTTGGACACTGTCTCAGAAAGAGACTCGGTGAAATAGAATTGACTGTGAAGATGCGGTCTACTTGCACTTGGACAGAAAGACCCTATGAAGCTTTACTGTATCCTGAAATTGGTTTCGGGCTTTTTTTGCGCAGAATAGGTGAGAGGCTATGATCTTGTCTTTTGGGATACGGGGAGCCGAAAAATGAGATACCACTCTGAGAAAGCTAGAAATCTAATCTTAATCTTATGTACAATCATGATAATTGACAGTTTCAGGTGGGCAGTTTTACTGGGGCGGTAGCCTCCTAAAAAGTAACGGAGGCGTACAAAGGTTTTCTCAGGCTAGACGGAAATTAGTTGTGGAGTGTAAAGGCATAAGAAAGCTTGACTGTGAGACTTATAAGTCAAACAGAGACTAAAGTCGGTCTTAGTGACCCGACGGTGCTGTATGGAAAGGCCGTCGTAAACAGATAAAAGTTACTCTAGGGATAACAGGCTGATCTCCCCCAAGAGTTCACATCGACGGGGAGGTTTGGCACCTCGATGTCGGCTCATCGCAACCTGGGGCGGTAGTACGTCCCAAGGGTTGGGCTGTTCGCCCATTAAAGCGGTACGTGAGCTGGGTTCAGAACGTCGAGAGACAGTTCGGTCCATATCCGGTGTGAGCGTTAGAGTATTGAAAGGCGCTTTCCTTAGTACGAGAGGACCGGGAAGGACGCACCACTGATGTACCAGTTTTTGTGCCAACAGAATACGCTGGGTAGTCAAGTGCGGAGTGGATAACTGCTGAAAGCATATAAGTAGGAAGCCCACCTTAAGATAAGTACTCTTCATAGGTCACGGTAAGACGAACCGTTTGATAGGTATTAGGTGTACAATTGGTAACAATTTTAGCCGAGATATACTAACCGACCGAAAATTTTTTCCTATATGAAAACAAAACATTTATTTTTACTTGTCACTTTTTTAAGATTTAAAAGTTTCTTGAATGAACTTTTATTTTAGGGTGCTCTTGTCTTTATGGATCCACTTAAAACATTTCGAACTTGCAAGTTAAACATAAAGGGTAAATAGATACTTGAAAGGTTACTTTCCGGGAAAAGATTTTAGTGCCCTTATGGGAAGTTTAATTTATTTAATTGTCTCTTAGTGAGTTTATTTATTAATATTAACTCGATTTTCGAGTAATTTTTATGACTGCCGTTACGTTAGTGTTTTATTGCATGGATAAATGTATTGTGGTATAATTAAACCAAGGAATTTGTCAAACCACGTTTCCTTTAAGTTTGAATTTTTTTTGGCCAAAACATGATGCTTCGGAAAAAATAAGACAATCTGTTTATAGAAATCAGTGAATTTCGTAATATTTTTCTTTTAAAATTTTAAACGATATGAATAATATCCTCGAGTGTTTGGAAAATGACTATGTTTCTTCGCTAATATAAAAGATTAATCACAAAATTCAACAAGATAGGTTGAATCATAGTGAGAATATTAGGTAATCTTCTGATAAGAGTTTTATTTTGTTGTACATTATAGTTATTGCTACTTTGTATTTGGTTCTTTGTGTTATGTGTGTGCTTTTTAGTTGTAAATCTTTTGCTAGTAAGAAGCGTGTCGTTCATTGTCGATTTGGACGAATATTTATAAAATGCTACAAGAGACCAAAATGTCTTTATACTTCTTATATTGCTGCTGAGTACCCTATATTTTGTGATATTGAAAAATATTAAGGTAAGGTTCCTAGACTTTCATACGTAAATGCTCATGCGCACAGTTTAGGTGTTATGCTTTTACCCCTGATCTTGTGAATTCTTTTCATTCACAAGAAATAACTTAGCTTAATTCCTAGTGTAAATTTTTCCGTACTTTAACGTGTGGCTGGGACAATTTTTTTATTTTTAATTAAAATACCGTATAAATTTTAAAAAATAAAAAAATCAAAAGGAAAATTTTTTATTTTTCAAAGATCACTATTATCTTTTATTATTATAGAATACCTTTGATAAGGGTAGGGTCGTGGATTGAATCCTTGTATTAGCCAAATATTTCTTTTCTTTAAAATCCTAAGGCGTAGGTCTCCAAAACCTGATGTAGTAGGTTCGAATCCTACAAAGCGCGCTTTTAGTGTACACATTATAGTAAATGTGCCCCTTGCTTGGTCACCAAGAGGGTGAGAGGATTTGACCAACTTTGATGTTTTGGAAATGACGAGTTTGATCCTTGCTCAGGGTGAACGCTGGCGGTATGCTTAACACATGCAAGTTGAACGAAATTACTAGCAATAGTAATTTAGTGGCGGACGGGTGAGTAATATGTAAGAATCTGCGCTTGGGCGAGGAATAACAGATGGAAACGTTTGCTAATGCCTCATAATTTACTAGATCTATGTGAGTAGCTAGTTAAAGAGAATTTCGCCTAGGCATGAGCTTGCATCTGATTAGCTTGTTGGTGAGGTAAAGGCTTACCAAGGCGACGATCAGTAGCTGATTTGAGAGGATGATCAGCCACACTGGGATTGAGAACGGAACAGACTTCTACGGAAGGCAGCAGTGAGGAATTTTCCGCAATGGGCGCAAGCCTGACGGAGCAATACCGCGTGAAGGAAGACGGCCTTTGGGTTGAAAACCTCTTTTCTCAAAGAAGAAGAAATGACGGTATTTGAGGAATAAGCATCGGCTAATTCCGTGCCAGCAGCCGCGGTAATACGGGAGATGCGAGCGTTATCCGGAATTATTGGGCGTAAAGAGTTTGTAGGCGGTCAAGTGTGTTTAATGTTAAAAGTCAAAGCTTAACTTTGGAAGGGCATTAAAAACTGCTAGACTTGAGTATGGTAGGGGTGAAGGGAATTTCCAGTGTAGCGGTGAAATGCGTAGAGATTGGAAAGAACACCAATGGCGAAGGCACTTTTCTAGGCCAATACTGACGCTGAGAAACGAAAGCTGAGGGAGCAAACAGGATTAGATACCCTGTAGTCTTGGCCGTAAACTATGGATACTAAGTGGTGCTGAAAGTGCACTGCTGTAGTTAACACGTTAAGTATCCCGCCTGGGGAGTACGCTTGCACAAGTGAAACTCAAAGGAATTGACGGGGGCCCGCACAAGCGGTGGAGCATGTGGTTTAATTCGATGCAACACGAAGAACCTTACCAGGATTTGACAGGATCTAGGAAGTTTGAAAGAACGCAGTACCTTCGGGTATCTAGACACAGGTGGTGCATGGCTGTCGTCAGCTCGTGTCGTGAGATGTTGGGTTAAGTCCCGCAACGAGCGCAACCCTTTTTTTTAATTAACGCTTGTCATTTAGAAATACTGCTGGTTATTACCGGAGGAAGGTGAGGACGACGTCAAGTCATCATGCCCCTTATATCCTGGGCTACACACGTGCTACAATGGTTAAGACAATAAGTTGCAATTTTGTGAAAATGAGCTAATCTTAAAACTTAGCCTAAGTTCGGATTGTAGGCTGAAACTCGCCTACATGAAGCCGGAATCGCTAGTAATCGCCGGTCAGCTATACGGCGGTGAATACGTTCTCGGGCCTTGTACACACCGCCCGTCACACCATGGAAGTCGGCTGTGCCCGAAGTTATTATCTTGCCTGAAAAGAGGGAAATACCTAAGGCCTGGCTGGTGACTGGGGTGAAGTCGTAACAAGGTAGCCGTACTGGAAGGTGTGGCTGGAACAACTCCCTTTAGTTTTTTAACTAAAAAAATGTATAGATTGAAAACAATGAAAAATAAAAAAAATAAGTAGGGAAACCTCTTATTTTTCCAAGAGGGCTATTAGCTCAGTTGGTTAGAGCATACCCTTGATAAGGGTAAGGTCGCTAGTTCAAGTCTAGCATGGCCCTCTTGGTTTTGGGGGTATAGCTCAGTTGGTAGAGCGCTGCCTTTGCAAGGCAGATGTCAGCGGTTCGAGTCCGCTTATCTCCAAAAAGGTTTTGATGTAGGTTCAAATGAACAAGGGCTTATGCGGGATTGCTTGGCATTTAGAGTCGAAGAAGGGCGTAGAAATTAACGATATGCTTTAGGGAGCTAAAGACGAGCTTTAATCTAAAGATTCCCGATGGGGCAACCTATTACTTTAACATTACAATGAAATGGTATACAAATAATGTAGAGAACTTGGTGAACTGAAACATCTTAGTAGCCGAAGGAAAAGAAAGCAAAAGCGATTTTCTTATTAGTGGCGAGCTAACGGAAATCAGCCTAAACCTTTATGGGTGTTGTGGGTATATTATAATTACTGAAAAAGATAGAGAATTTGTTGAAAACAAAATCAAAGAGGGTTTTAAATCCCGTATTTGTTTTTAAAAAGTAATTTTTGATTTTCCCGAGTAGCATAGAGCACGTGGAATTCTGTGTGAATCAGCGAGGACCATCTCGTAAGGCTAAATACTCCTAAATGACCGATAGTGTACGAGTACCGTGAGGGAAAGCTGAAATAGAACACTGAGAAGTGAGTGAAATAGAATATGAAAGCATAAGTTTACAAGCAGTAGGAGATCTATTTAAAGATTGACTGTGTGCCTGTTGAAGAATGAGCCGGCGACTTATAGGTGATGGCAAGGTTAAGGTTTTTCCGGAGCCATAGCTGAAATCGAGCTTAAATAAAGCGAAAAACTTTCTTCTTGAAAGTTTATGTCATTGCTTATAGACCCGAACCCAGGTGATCTAATCATGGTCAGGTTGAAGTTTTGGTAAAACAGAATGGAGGACTGAACCCACCAATGTTGAAAAATTGGGGGATGAACTGTGATTAGGGGAGAAATTCCATCGAACTTGGAGCTAGCTGGATCTCTTCGAAATGCGGTTGGAGGCGCAGCGTTTAATTATGGTAAACATTAGGGGTAAAGCACTGTTTCGATGCGGGCTATGAAAATGGTACCAAGTTGTGGCAAACTCTGAATACTAAGTTATATTTCAATTAATCAGTGAGACAGTGGGGGATAAGCTTCATTGTCAAGAGGGAAACAGCCCAGATCACTACTTAAGGCCCCTAAATAATTACCTAAGTGGTAAACCATGTACTATTACATAGACAACCAGGAGGTTGGCTTAGAAGCAGCCATTCCTTTAAAAAGTGCGTAATAGCTTACTGGTCAAGTGATAGTGCGCCGAAAATGAACGGGACTAAGTAATTTGCCGAAGGTGTGAGAGAAATCGGTAGAAGAGCGTTCTGTGTTGAAGAGAAGGAATAGTGAAAATAGTTCTGGATTAAACAGAAGTGAGAATGTCGGCTTAAGTAACGAAAACATTGGTGAAAATCCTATGCTCCGAAAACCTAAGGTTTCCTTAGCCAGGTTCGTCCTCTAAGGGTTAGTCAGGTCCTAAAATAAGGTTTAACAACGTAAATTGATGGATGACAGGTTAATATTCCTGTACCGAATGCTCACTTGTAAGGAGTGACGAAAAAGGCTAGATCGGCCACGTGATGGTTTGTGGTTTAAGGGTTCAAGAGGTATCAAATATTAAAAAAAATATTTTGTCTTAAGGCCTGAATAGTATAAATACTACGGTATTGAAAGTGATTGATGTCATGTTTCCAAGAAAAACTTTTGTTTATGTATAGTGAGCTCGCCTGTACCGTAAACTGACACAGGTAGGTTAGTAGAATATACTAAGGAGCGCGAGATAACTCTTTCTAAGGAACTCGGCAAAATGACTTCGTAACTTCGGAAGAAGAAGTACCTCTAATGAGGTGGCAGAAAAGAGGTCCAAGCGACTGCTTACCAAAAGCACAGGTCTCCGCGAAGTTGAAAAACGATGTATGGGGGCCGAGGCCTGCTCAGTGCAGGAAGGTTAAAGAAATTGGTTAGCGTAAGCAAAGCTAGTGACTGAAGCCCCTGTGAACAGCGGCAATAACTATAATTGTCCTAAGGTAGCGAAATTCCTTGTCGGGTAAGTTCCGACCCGCACGAAAGGCTTAACGATTTGGACACTGTCTCAGAAAGAGACTCGGTGAAATAGAATTGACTGTGAAGATGCGGTCTACTTGCACTTGGACAGAAAGACCCTATGAAGCTTTACTGTATCCTGAAATTGGTTTCGGGCTTTTTTTGCGCAGAATAGGTGAGAGGCTATGATCTTGTCTTTTGGGATACGGGGAGCCGAAAAATGAGATACCACTCTGAGAAAGCTAGAAATCTAATCTTAATCTTATGTACAATCATGATAATTGACAGTTTCAGGTGGGCAGTTTTACTGGGGCGGTAGCCTCCTAAAAAGTAACGGAGGCGTACAAAGGTTTTCTCAGGCTAGACGGAAATTAGTTGTGGAGTGTAAAGGCATAAGAAAGCTTGACTGTGAGACTTATAAGTCAAACAGAGACTAAAGTCGGTCTTAGTGACCCGACGGTGCTGTATGGAAAGGCCGTCGTAAACAGATAAAAGTTACTCTAGGGATAACAGGCTGATCTCCCCCAAGAGTTCACATCGACGGGGAGGTTTGGCACCTCGATGTCGGCTCATCGCAACCTGGGGCGGTAGTACGTCCCAAGGGTTGGGCTGTTCGCCCATTAAAGCGGTACGTGAGCTGGGTTCAGAACGTCGAGAGACAGTTCGGTCCATATCCGGTGTGAGCGTTAGAGTATTGAAAGGCGCTTTCCTTAGTACGAGAGGACCGGGAAGGACGCACCACTGATGTACCAGTTTTTGTGCCAACAGAATACGCTGGGTAGTCAAGTGCGGAGTGGATAACTGCTGAAAGCATATAAGTAGGAAGCCCACCTTAAGATAAGTACTCTTCATAGGTCACGGTAAGACGAACCGTTTGATAGGTATTAGGTGTACAATTGGTAACAATTTTAGCCGAGATATACTAACCGACCGAAAATTTTTTCCTATATGAAAACAAAACATTTATTTTTACTTGTCACTTTTTTAAGATTTAAAAGTTTCTTGAATGAACTTTTATTTTAGGGTGCTCTTGTCTTTATGGATCCACTTAAAACATTTCGAACTTGCAAGTTAAACATAAAGGGTAAATAGATACTTGAAAGGTTACTTTCCGGGAAAAGATTTTAGTGCCCTTATGGGAAGTTTAATTTATTTAATTGTCTCTTAGTGAGTTTATTTATTAATATTAACTCGATTTTCGAGTAATTTTTATGACTGCCGTTACGTTAGTGTTTTATTGCATGGATAAATGTATTGTGGTATAATTAAACCAAGGAATTTGTCAAACCACGTTTCCTTTAAGTTTGAATTTTTTTTGGCCAAAACATGATGCTTCGGAAAAAATAAGACAATCTGTTTATAGAAATCAGTGAATTTCGTAATATTTTTCTTTTAAAATTTTAAACGATATGAATAATATCCTCGAGTGTTTGGAAAATGACTATGTTTCTTCGCTAATATAAAAGATTAATCACAAAATTCAACAAGATAGGTTGAATCATAGTGAGAATATTAGGTAATCTTCTGATAAGAGTTTTATTTTGTTGTACATTATAGTTATTGCTACTTTGTATTTGGTTCTTTGTGTTATGTGTGTGCTTTTTAGTTGTAAATCTTTTGCTAGTAAGAAGCGTGTCGTTCATTGTCGATTTGGACGAATATTTATAAAATGCTACAAGAGACCAAAATGTCTTTATACTTCTTATATTGCTGCTGAGTACCCTATATTTTGTGATATTGAAAAATATTAAGGTAAGGTTCCTAGACTTTCATACGTAAATGCTCATGCGCACAGTTTAGGTGTTATGCTTTTACCCCTGATCTTGTGAATTCTTTTCATTCACAAGAAATAACTTAGCTTAATTCCTAGTGTAAATTTTTCCGTACTTTAACGTGTGGCTGGGACAATTTTTTTATTTTTAATTAAAATACCGTATAAATTTTAAAAAATAAAAAAATCAAAAGGAAAATTTTTTATTTTTCAAAGATCACTATTATCTTTTATTATTATAGAATACCTTTGATAAGGGTAGGGTCGTGGATTGAATCCTTGTATTAGCCAAATATTTCTTTTCTTTAAAATCCTAAGGCGTAGGTCTCCAAAACCTGATGTAGTAGGTTCGAATCCTACAAAGCGCGCTTTTAGTGTACACATTATAGTAAATGTGCCCCTTGCTTGGTCACCAAGAGGGTGAGAGGATTTGACCAACTTTGATGTTTTGGAAATGACGAGTTTGATCCTTGCTCAGGGTGAACGCTGGCGGTATGCTTAACACATGCAAGTTGAACGAAATTACTAGCAATAGTAATTTAGTGGCGGACGGGTGAGTAATATGTAAGAATCTGCGCTTGGGCGAGGAATAACAGATGGAAACGTTTGCTAATGCCTCATAATTTACTAGATCTATGTGAGTAGCTAGTTAAAGAGAATTTCGCCTAGGCATGAGCTTGCATCTGATTAGCTTGTTGGTGAGGTAAAGGCTTACCAAGGCGACGATCAGTAGCTGATTTGAGAGGATGATCAGCCACACTGGGATTGAGAACGGAACAGACTTCTACGGAAGGCAGCAGTGAGGAATTTTCCGCAATGGGCGCAAGCCTGACGGAGCAATACCGCGTGAAGGAAGACGGCCTTTGGGTTGAAAACCTCTTTTCTCAAAGAAGAAGAAATGACGGTATTTGAGGAATAAGCATCGGCTAATTCCGTGCCAGCAGCCGCGGTAATACGGGAGATGCGAGCGTTATCCGGAATTATTGGGCGTAAAGAGTTTGTAGGCGGTCAAGTGTGTTTAATGTTAAAAGTCAAAGCTTAACTTTGGAAGGGCATTAAAAACTGCTAGACTTGAGTATGGTAGGGGTGAAGGGAATTTCCAGTGTAGCGGTGAAATGCGTAGAGATTGGAAAGAACACCAATGGCGAAGGCACTTTTCTAGGCCAATACTGACGCTGAGAAACGAAAGCTGAGGGAGCAAACAGGATTAGATACCCTGTAGTCTTGGCCGTAAACTATGGATACTAAGTGGTGCTGAAAGTGCACTGCTGTAGTTAACACGTTAAGTATCCCGCCTGGGGAGTACGCTTGCACAAGTGAAACTCAAAGGAATTGACGGGGGCCCGCACAAGCGGTGGAGCATGTGGTTTAATTCGATGCAACACGAAGAACCTTACCAGGATTTGACAGGATCTAGGAAGTTTGAAAGAACGCAGTACCTTCGGGTATCTAGACACAGGTGGTGCATGGCTGTCGTCAGCTCGTGTCGTGAGATGTTGGGTTAAGTCCCGCAACGAGCGCAACCCTTTTTTTTAATTAACGCTTGTCATTTAGAAATACTGCTGGTTATTACCGGAGGAAGGTGAGGACGACGTCAAGTCATCATGCCCCTTATATCCTGGGCTACACACGTGCTACAATGGTTAAGACAATAAGTTGCAATTTTGTGAAAATGAGCTAATCTTAAAACTTAGCCTAAGTTCGGATTGTAGGCTGAAACTCGCCTACATGAAGCCGGAATCGCTAGTAATCGCCGGTCAGCTATACGGCGGTGAATACGTTCTCGGGCCTTGTACACACCGCCCGTCACACCATGGAAGTCGGCTGTGCCCGAAGTTATTATCTTGCCTGAAAAGAGGGAAATACCTAAGGCCTGGCTGGTGACTGGGGTGAAGTCGTAACAAGGTAGCCGTACTGGAAGGTGTGGCTGGAACAACTCCCTTTAGTTTTTTAACTAAAAAAATGTATAGATTGAAAACAATGAAAAATAAAAAAAATAAGTAGGGAAACCTCTTATTTTTCCAAGAGGGCTATTAGCTCAGTTGGTTAGAGCATACCCTTGATAAGGGTAAGGTCGCTAGTTCAAGTCTAGCATGGCCCTCTTGGTTTTGGGGGTATAGCTCAGTTGGTAGAGCGCTGCCTTTGCAAGGCAGATGTCAGCGGTTCGAGTCCGCTTATCTCCAAAAAGGTTTTGATGTAGGTTCAAATGAACAAGGGCTTATGCGGGATTGCTTGGCATTTAGAGTCGAAGAAGGGCGTAGAAATTAACGATATGCTTTAGGGAGCTAAAGACGAGCTTTAATCTAAAGATTCCCGATGGGGCAACCTATTACTTTAACATTACAATGAAATGGTATACAAATAATGTAGAGAACTTGGTGAACTGAAACATCTTAGTAGCCGAAGGAAAAGAAAGCAAAAGCGATTTTCTTATTAGTGGCGAGCTAACGGAAATCAGCCTAAACCTTTATGGGTGTTGTGGGTATATTATAATTACTGAAAAAGATAGAGAATTTGTTGAAAACAAAATCAAAGAGGGTTTTAAATCCCGTATTTGTTTTTAAAAAGTAATTTTTGATTTTCCCGAGTAGCATAGAGCACGTGGAATTCTGTGTGAATCAGCGAGGACCATCTCGTAAGGCTAAATACTCCTAAATGACCGATAGTGTACGAGTACCGTGAGGGAAAGCTGAAATAGAACACTGAGAAGTGAGTGAAATAGAATATGAAAGCATAAGTTTACAAGCAGTAGGAGATCTATTTAAAGATTGACTGTGTGCCTGTTGAAGAATGAGCCGGCGACTTATAGGTGATGGCAAGGTTAAGGTTTTTCCGGAGCCATAGCTGAAATCGAGCTTAAATAAAGCGAAAAACTTTCTTCTTGAAAGTTTATGTCATTGCTTATAGACCCGAACCCAGGTGATCTAATCATGGTCAGGTTGAAGTTTTGGTAAAACAGAATGGAGGACTGAACCCACCAATGTTGAAAAATTGGGGGATGAACTGTGATTAGGGGAGAAATTCCATCGAACTTGGAGCTAGCTGGATCTCTTCGAAATGCGGTTGGAGGCGCAGCGTTTAATTATGGTAAACATTAGGGGTAAAGCACTGTTTCGATGCGGGCTATGAAAATGGTACCAAGTTGTGGCAAACTCTGAATACTAAGTTATATTTCAATTAATCAGTGAGACAGTGGGGGATAAGCTTCATTGTCAAGAGGGAAACAGCCCAGATCACTACTTAAGGCCCCTAAATAATTACCTAAGTGGTAAACCATGTACTATTACATAGACAACCAGGAGGTTGGCTTAGAAGCAGCCATTCCTTTAAAAAGTGCGTAATAGCTTACTGGTCAAGTGATAGTGCGCCGAAAATGAACGGGACTAAGTAATTTGCCGAAGGTGTGAGAGAAATCGGTAGAAGAGCGTTCTGTGTTGAAGAGAAGGAATAGTGAAAATAGTTCTGGATTAAACAGAAGTGAGAATGTCGGCTTAAGTAACGAAAACATTGGTGAAAATCCTATGCTCCGAAAACCTAAGGTTTCCTTAGCCAGGTTCGTCCTCTAAGGGTTAGTCAGGTCCTAAAATAAGGTTTAACAACGTAAATTGATGGATGACAGGTTAATATTCCTGTACCGAATGCTCACTTGTAAGGAGTGACGAAAAAGGCTAGATCGGCCACGTGATGGTTTGTGGTTTAAGGGTTCAAGAGGTATCAAATATTAAAAAAAATATTTTGTCTTAAGGCCTGAATAGTATAAATACTACGGTATTGAAAGTGATTGATGTCATGTTTCCAAGAAAAACTTTTGTTTATGTATAGTGAGCTCGCCTGTACCGTAAACTGACACAGGTAGGTTAGTAGAATATACTAAGGAGCGCGAGATAACTCTTTCTAAGGAACTCGGCAAAATGACTTCGTAACTTCGGAAGAAGAAGTACCTCTAATGAGGTGGCAGAAAAGAGGTCCAAGCGACTGCTTACCAAAAGCACAGGTCTCCGCGAAGTTGAAAAACGATGTATGGGGGCCGAGGCCTGCTCAGTGCAGGAAGGTTAAAGAAATTGGTTAGCGTAAGCAAAGCTAGTGACTGAAGCCCCTGTGAACAGCGGCAATAACTATAATTGTCCTAAGGTAGCGAAATTCCTTGTCGGGTAAGTTCCGACCCGCACGAAAGGCTTAACGATTTGGACACTGTCTCAGAAAGAGACTCGGTGAAATAGAATTGACTGTGAAGATGCGGTCTACTTGCACTTGGACAGAAAGACCCTATGAAGCTTTACTGTATCCTGAAATTGGTTTCGGGCTTTTTTTGCGCAGAATAGGTGAGAGGCTATGATCTTGTCTTTTGGGATACGGGGAGCCGAAAAATGAGATACCACTCTGAGAAAGCTAGAAATCTAATCTTAATCTTATGTACAATCATGATAATTGACAGTTTCAGGTGGGCAGTTTTACTGGGGCGGTAGCCTCCTAAAAAGTAACGGAGGCGTACAAAGGTTTTCTCAGGCTAGACGGAAATTAGTTGTGGAGTGTAAAGGCATAAGAAAGCTTGACTGTGAGACTTATAAGTCAAACAGAGACTAAAGTCGGTCTTAGTGACCCGACGGTGCTGTATGGAAAGGCCGTCGTAAACAGATAAAAGTTACTCTAGGGATAACAGGCTGATCTCCCCCAAGAGTTCACATCGACGGGGAGGTTTGGCACCTCGATGTCGGCTCATCGCAACCTGGGGCGGTAGTACGTCCCAAGGGTTGGGCTGTTCGCCCATTAAAGCGGTACGTGAGCTGGGTTCAGAACGTCGAGAGACAGTTCGGTCCATATCCGGTGTGAGCGTTAGAGTATTGAAAGGCGCTTTCCTTAGTACGAGAGGACCGGGAAGGACGCACCACTGATGTACCAGTTTTTGTGCCAACAGAATACGCTGGGTAGTCAAGTGCGGAGTGGATAACTGCTGAAAGCATATAAGTAGGAAGCCCACCTTAAGATAAGTACTCTTCATAGGTCACGGTAAGACGAACCGTTTGATAGGTATTAGGTGTACAATTGGTAACAATTTTAGCCGAGATATACTAACCGACCGAAAATTTTTTCCTATATGAAAACAAAACATTTATTTTTACTTGTCACTTTTTTAAGATTTAAAAGTTTCTTGAATGAACTTTTATTTTAGGGTGCTCTTGTCTTTATGGATCCACTTAAAACATTTCGAACTTGCAAGTTAAACATAAAGGGTAAATGGATACTTGGAAGGTTGCTTTCTGGGAAAAGCTTTTAGTGCCCTTATCGCGAGTTTATTTATTAATATTGAGTATGTTTTTGATTGATTTTATGAATTTTGTCGATTTCTTTGTTAAAGTAGTTAAAATCTTTAAAGTTTTGATAAAAAATTTTTCTCTCAACAAGTTAAATAATAAAAAAACATCATGTTTGAACTTTTTGTAAAGAAATTTTTAAGACAATCTTTGAATAAAGAAAAAGTGACTCTTAAAAATTTGAACTCTAATACTTTTTTGGTTATGATTTTTTGTCAATTTAATAATTATTTATACTATTGCTTAAAATTTTTTCTAATATTGAGCTAGTTTAAACTTTGTTATTTTACTATAATACCATAAATTTGCCAAACTTTCCTATTACAAGAATTGAAGATTGTTATTTTTTCAAGTTAGGACAAAAATTGTACGTCAATTTTGTTAAAAATACTTTAATTTTTTATGGTTTATTTTCTCTATTGTATGTGTAACACTTGACCTATTTATATTAGTAAAAATGGTTCTAATTTTATCAAATTTCCATCTAATCAACTAAATATAGAATTAGAGCATCGTTTTCGTTATAAATTTCAATATAATATTTAATGAAAAAATTTTTTTAATAAAAGCCAAATTTTTATTAAATGGTAAGAACAAGTAATTTTTTTACAAAAAATATAAATTATTAAATTTTTAGAAAACTCCTATGATATGAAAAAAACAAGACAATAATTTTTTAGTATCAAATTTAATAAAGAGGCAAATTTTTCAATTTTTAAAGTTTTGAGTTAATAAAAACAATTTGTTCATATAATACCATTTTAATTTTTTCAACTTTTTTGAAAAACTAATAGTTTTATGTAGTGTAATATCAAAATTTATGTTATAAAAAAACTATTATTTAACAAGAGTTCGTTTATTTTTTTCGAAAATTTATTTATTTAACTCAGCATCTAATTTGTCTTTAATAATGGAGAGTAATGAAACTAAAAGAGAAGTAAGCATTAACAGGTTGGTTGCAAACTTCCGTAAGAAAGCCTTTGAAAATAAAGGATTAAAAAAGCTCGTTCTTGGTTAATTAATTTTGGCCATGAAAATAATGCGAAAAATAGTACTTCTGCAAAATTGTATAAACATCGAAGTAATTGTTTTAAAACATTATTTTTTTAAGGGAACTTTTTGTTTTATTAAATATTAAGGTTAGTTAATTTATATGCATTTAAAATTAATTTTAAAAAATCCATTATACTATTAATGTCAAATCAAAGAAACAGACTGTTTGAACTTTGTGAGAAATGGTAAATGGTTGTAGAGTACGCTCTAATTTATTAGATTTGTGAATTAATTCTTAACTTTGGTTTTATTTATTACAAATAAATAAATAATTTTTTTTGGTATGTTTATGTTAGATAAAAATTTTACTGATGATACAACGAAATAGTTTTCGCTCCTTTTTAAAAAAGGGTTTGGTAGAAGAGTTAAGAAAAATAAAAGATATAGCTCATGAAGGCTTTAGGATAAGCTTTCAAACAGATAATGTGAAATATAAAAAGCCTAAAATATCTGCTGAATTTGCATTGAAAAACGGGGAAACATACAGTTTATCTGTTCATATACCTGTTGAAGTTACCTATAATAATATGTTCCTTGTTAGGAGAGATTTTTATTATTTTTCCTATTAATTTTATAATATATTTTTCATTATAATAATAAGTTTTTTTTTAGCAAAAAAGAATTTATTATCTTATTAAATAAATATATATTATTTGCAAAAATTCCTTTAATGACTGAAAAAGGTACGTTTATTTTTAACGGTAATAAAAGAATTATGGATGTGGTTTATATTATTACTTTTAATTTTTTATTAATTATATTTATAAGTTAATTTTTTTTTAATTTTTAGGTTTGAGTTTTTTTAATTCATTTTTAACCAAATTATTCGTAGTCCTGGCGTTTATTTTGAAAAAAATCGTTATAATGATTCCATATTTGCGACGTTAATACCAACTTTTGGTAGTTGGTTAACTTTTAAAATTGATGTGCGTTTTTAAATGTTATTTAGTAATTTGGATTTTTAAATTATATTTTTACATTAAATTAAATTCTTTTTTAAAATTGAAAATTTTTTATATTTGGGTCAAGACGAGGGAATTTTCGTTAAAGTAGACAAAATAAAGACAGCTATACCTTTAATAAATTTTTTGAAATGCTTAGGCCTATCCCGAAAAAAATTTTTTTTGTATCTTAACGATCCTATTTTTATAGAAACGTTACAAGAAAGTGAGTCTTATGGTATTAGATTGGAATTTTTCGAATTTTATAAAATATTTTTTCCAAACGAAGTTAATGTTCGTTTTTTGAGATTTTTATATGTTTGATTTTATTATTTTATATTATTTTTTTAGTTAATAAGATATTAATATTTTTTTTATTTTTTCAGATGTTTTTTTATCTGAAAGGAAATGCCCGAAAATTTTTACGTTCAAAGTTTATGGATCTTGAGTTTATTCGTGTATTTTTTGTAATTTACAAAAGTTAAATTTTTTATAGATTATTTTAAAATTTTTTGATTTATTATTTTATGCCAGCATTATTAGCCGAGATTAAACACGTAAATATGATTTGGGTGAAGTAGGTCGCTTTAGGGTTAATACTAAAATTTATAGATCCGAATTTTTTCAAAGTAATAGAACTTTGCAACCCGAAGATGTTTTGGGTATAGCTCATTATTTGATTGAGTTAAAGAAAGGTTGGGAAATAATGAAGAATAATAGTATCTTTATTTGTTTGTTTATTTAAATTTATTAAAATTTTTATTTATTATAAAAATTTTTTAGCAATATTTTATTAATGATACCTTTTGATGAGATCGATGATTTAAAAAACAAATTAGTACGTAGTATAGGTGAACTTCTTCAAAGTCAATTCCGAATTATTTTAAATGAATTAGAATCTAGTTTAAAAGAAAAATTGATATTTCTTTATAAAAATCCTTCTGAAAAAACTTTTAGATTATCTAGATTTTTTAATTCTTACTTTATAACTAATCGTATTCGAAAGTTTTTTTCTGTTAATCCACTTTCTCAATTGTTAGATGATACAAATTCTTTGTCTGAGCTTACACATAAAAGGAAGTTAAGTCCCTTTGGTCCTAATGGTCTTAATAAAGAAAGAACAAAGTTAGATGTAAGAGAAATAAATACTAGTCAATATGGAAGGGTTTGTCCTATTGAGACAAGTGAGGGAAAAAATGCTGGTTTGATTTTATCTTTAGCAAAAGATGTAAGAGTTGATAAGTATGGATTTTTAGAAAGCCCTTTTTATAAGGTTTTGAGAGGAAAGATAGAAACCAATAAAGGAATTTATTTTATTTCTTCTGCGCAGGAAAAATATTTTACAGTAGCTCCGTTTGATGTCTTTAGAAGTTCTCAAAGTAATCTTTTAGATAAAAATAAGCTTCTAGGTGTTAAAAGAAGTAAAATTTTTTCATATTCTTTCTCAAAAAATATTGATTTTATAAGTATTTCAACAGATCAATTTACTTCATTAGGTACAGGCTTAGTTCCTTTTTTGGAGCATAACGATGCTAATAGGGTTCTTATGGGTTCAAACATGCAACGACAATCTCTTATTTTATTGGAAAAGGAAGTTCCTTTTATAAAAACTGGACGCGAGGCTTTAATTAATCGAGAAAGTGATGCCACGGTTTTAGCAAAAAGTAGTGGAAAAGTAATTTATTCTAGTTTAAAAAAAATAGTTATTCAAGAGGAAGAATATTGTGCTAATATTGAATTTTTTAATAAAAATTATTCTTTTTTTAATTTATTGGGGTGCTTAAATGAAATATCTCAAAAAAATTTTAAACTTATTAAAAAAGTTAACCAAAAAATTTATTTTTTAGAGTCTCCTAAGAAATCGAATCACGGTGTTTATATTCAGAAAATTCCTATTGTTCATGAAGGTGAGTGGGTTAGAAAAGGACAAATTATAGCTGATGGTATGAGTACATTAAGAGGTGGCATTTGTTTAGGAAAAAATGTTTTGGTCGCGTACCTTGGATGGGAAGGTTATAATTTTGAAGATGCCGTAATTATTAGTGAAAGGCTTGTTTTTGAAGATATTTTTACTTCTATACATATGAAAAAATTTAAAACTTTTATTGTAAATGATGAAAAAAAAGGTGTGCGAATTTAAATTTAGTTAATTTTGAAAATTTAATTCTTAATTTTATTTTTCGTAAATTTTGGTATAAATATTATTTAGAGATATTTAATTATAACTTTTATTTGTTTTTAAAATTATTAATTTTTTTTATAACTTTTTCAAAAATTTATATTTAGCTTTTTTTCATATTTCATTATTAATGAAAAATTAAATTCAATTAAAATTTTTTGATTTAAATGAAAAATGTTTATTTTATTTAATAAAGCTAAATCTATTATTAGTTTAGATGTTTAGTTTGAAAACGAATATTAATTTGTTAAGTTTTAAGAAAATATTAGTATGTTTATTCCTAATGCAAGTTTAAAAACTATTAAAAACTTGAAAAATAATGGTATTATTAAAATAGGTTCAGAGATTAAAGCACAGGATGTTTTAATTGGAAGAATTAAAGTTAAGTTAAAAAATACGCCAAAAAATAAAATGTTAATAGCATTTTTTGGCAATAAGGTACGAAAAGACGTTTCTTTACGTTCTCCTCGCTCTTTGGTAGGTATTGTTACAAGTGTTGAGATTTTATGTAAAAAGTCGAATTGTTCTGTTCTTATTCATGTTGCCGAAAAACGCAGAATACAAATAGGTGATAAAATTGCAGGACGGCATGGTAATAAAGGTATAATTTCGAAAATTGTTCCGTCTATAGATATGCCTTTTCTTCCTGATGGTACACCTGTTGATATGATTTTAAATCCTCTAGGAATACCATCTAGAATGAATGTTGGTCAAGTCTTTGAAAGTTTGTTAAACTTGTCTTCTTTATTTTTGAAAGAAAGGTATAAAATTCAACCTTTTGATGAAGTCCAAACAAGTATGAATTCAAAATCTTTTGTGTATAAAAAATTAAATGAAGCGCGTAAAAGAACTAAAAAAGATTGGCTTTTTAATCCAAATTATCCAGGAAAAGCCTTTTTATATGATGGTAGAAATTGTAGGCCTTTTGATCACCCTGTAGCTTTTGGTTATGCGTATATTTTAAAATTAATACATATGGTTAAAGACAAAATTCATGCGAGAGTTACCGGCCCTTATTCTTCAGTAACTCAACAACCTTTACGTGGAAAATCGAAAAATGGTGGACAAAGGTTTGGGGAAATGGAGGTTTGGGCTATAGAAGGATTTGGTGCTGCATATTTGTTGCAGGAGTTATTAACTATTAAATCTGATGATGTATTAAATAGATCAGAAGCGTTATTTAGTTTAATAAATGGTACTTATTTTTCTAAGCCAAATATTCCCGAAGCTTTCAAGTTATTTATTTTAGAAATGCAATCTTTATGTATTGATATTAAAATTTTTACAAATAATTATAAAAAATTCGATTAGTTAAATTTTTGAGTTATTTTTTTTTTTATGAAGTTTTTATGGTCAATTAAGACCTGATACTTATTTTTATTTATTTTTGTATTTATGAAAGATTATGTGAGAATAAAGATAGCTTCGCCACAACAAGTTTTAAGTTGGACGGAAAGATCTTTGCCTGATGGACGACTTATTGGTCGTTTAACAAATTTTGTGTTGATAATTAAAATAATTTAAATAAAATATTTATTTTTTATTTTATTTTATTTTATATTTTTATAATTTTTTTATTTAATTGTATTACCAAAATTTTGATTTTTTTTTTACAAAAGTAATAATAAAATTATTTATTGAAGGATAATTGTAAATTTTTTCCCTTTCTTTTAAAAAAAATTTTTATTATTAATATTTATTAAGGTGGAAGATATGTTACATTTTGAAACAAAGAAACCCGTGTTTGGTGGATTACTTTGTGAGCGAATTTTTGGTTCAACCAAAACAAATCAATGTTTTTGTGGAAAATATAAAAAAATGTTTCAGAAGGGTTATGCTAATAACTTTGTTCTTGTATGTGCAAATTGTTTTGTAGAAATCAATAACTGTAACAGAAGGCGTTTTAGAATGGGCTAATGTGTTTTTTATGGGACTTTATAGAACAGATATTTTAACAATTTATTTATAATTTTAATTTTAATTTTTTATATTGTTGCAAGGAATTTTAATTTAATATCCTTTATATTGATTTAGTATTTCCATTAATTCATACATGGTATTTAAAAAGTAGGCCTTGTTATTTAGCAAATGAGAATTATTTTTAATATTAATCTGTTCTAAAAAATAAAAAAGTTTTTAATTTTTTAAAAATTTGATGAAATTTTATATTGTTTTTTTTAAGATATTTGTATGATTTAAATTTTGAATGACTAAAATTTTAAGTAATTAAACAATGAATCAAGTTTTATAAATTTTTTTATTTTTTTGTCAATGCTTGTTTTTAACATTTTTAATCTTTTATTATGTTGGGTAAAAAGGTAAAAAATATAAAAAAAATGTGTTTTATGGATTCATATATAAAAATTCGAAATAATGATGGACAAACTGTAGGCATCTTGACTGGGGCAGAAGCTATTTATTCAAGATTATCTAAAATAGATTTAGAAAGCTTTTGTGCAATTTAATAATTTTTTTGTTTGAAATTTTTTCCTAAATTTTTAATATTTTTTAAAACATTAGAAAAATATTTTGGAAAAATATTTTATTCAAGTAATAGAATTCTTATATAAAAGGTTAGTTTTGTGAATACTAGTTTTAAAATTATAATAAGGTAATTTTAATTGTAATCTTGTTTTAATGTTAAAAATTATTAGTTTTGTTTATGTATATTATAGGGAATTTTTAATATTCACTAATTTGGCATTGAAAAATTAAAGGAGTACAATTTCGAAAAATATTTATGGTTGCGAAAAAAATTTATAAATCGTATAAAATTAGTTAATGCTTTTATACAAACTAATACTAAGCCTATTTGGATCATGATTCATTTTTTACCAGTCTTACCTCCGGATATTAGACCCGTTGTAAAATTGCAAGATGGAACAGTTATTATGACTGATTTAAATTTTTTGTATATTGATATTATCTACGGTAACAACAAAAGTGCGTTATGTTTTAGTTTAAAGAAAAAATAAAGTAGTTAATTTTTTTGTTTATTTTTGATTATTTATTTTGTAATATTATTAGTTATTTATTTCATAAAATATTATTTTATTTAGGTTTTTAAGTTACTGATGTATTTTTAAAATTTATCTATGTTTTTTGTTTATTTTATATTTTATTGAAATTAAATTGCAAACATAATAATTTTATTAGTAATACAGTTCAAAAATTTGGAAAATTTAATTTGTTTACTTGGTAAAAAAGCTTTATGATTTTGCAAAATCTTTTATAGTTTGTAAGACGACTAGGCTATTATTTATTTTAATATTTTTACATATGTCGATCTTTTTAATAAAGCTAAGAAAATTCTTACTTCCTGAAGAATTTATGCTTAATGAAAAACGTTCTCTTCAAGTAAAAGTTGATGCATTTATAAATAATGAAAATATATCAGAGAATCCATATGAACAAAATGATTTGTGTTAACTTTTTTTTATTAAAATAATATTTTTGTCAAAGTTTTTTAATCATAAAATTACTTTTTTTTGTTTGAAAAAGAATTATTTATCTAATGAAAAAACTAAAATCTATCACGGAAGGTTTGAAAGGTAAAAAAGGTCGGTTTAGAGAAAATCTTTTGGGAAAAACAGTGGATTATTCAGGTCGTTCGGTTATTGTTGTTGAACCTAAACTTCTTTTGCATGAGTGTGGAATGCCTCTTGATATTGTTGTGCTTTATTATTTAACCAGATTTTTTTGTAAAGTTTTTATGAATATTTTATTTTATTTATAAATTAAATTTGTTTAATATTTGAAAAATATATATTTTTATTTATTACTTTGGAATTATTTCATCCTATTCTTATAAAAATGTTGATTAGATTTAAGTTTTCAGTTGGTATTCGGGAAGCAAAAAGGCATATTTATAACGCGAGCAATTTTGTTATTCCTGTATTAGAAAAAGTTCTTAATAGTTTGTGCTATAAAATTTCTAATTCTTTTGAATCTTGTTTTATAATTTTTTCTAAAGATTTTTAAATTTTTTAGTACAATTCTTTATATTTATATAAAAGAGGTTATTTTATACTTTTAAATCGTGCCCCAACTTTGCATAGATTAGGAATACAATCTTTTCAACCTAAGGTTACGTTTGAGAAAGCTATTTTATTACATCCTTTAGTTTGTTCCGCTTTTAATGCTGATTTTGATGGAGACCAAATGGGGATTCATATACCATTGTCATTAAAATCGCTTGCTGAAGCTCGAAGTATGTTAATTTCTATTAATAATTGCGTTTTACCTGCTAATGGTTTACCGAGTATTTTGCCTAGTCAAGACATGGTTTTAGGATGTTATTACGTTACGTTAGAGAATTGTAATCTTGATTTTATTTTAACTAACTTGGTTAGGTTTTTTCTATAAAATACTATTTAATTATATTTATTTTATTATTTAAATAATATTATTTTATTTTTTTTTAGGAATTATAATCTCAAATTAATTAATAAAAATTTATGCTAATATTGAGAAGGTTAAAAGTGCTTATCATAAAGGTGAAATATTGATTCAAACATTTGTTTGGTTAATTTGTCAAAAATTTCCTAATATTTTAAAGAATAGTAAAATAAGAATTAAAAAAAAAAGGATGGTAAAAAAGTTAGTTTTTTTTGTTTGAAATATTGTAATTAAAATATTGGAAAATTTTTACTTTTTTGTAGTTTATTAAATAAATTTTTTACATTACTTTTTAAGTTAAAATTTTAGTATTTTTTTTTTTTAATAAATTTTATAATTGATTTTAGAGTTGTAGATTTTGAAAATTTTCTTTTATTTCAAAAATATGGTTTATTTTAAAAACAATAATATTCGCACCACTATAGGGAGAATTTTTTTTGATGATATGATTAAAGAATTTCTATAAATACTTTAATTTTTTGTATGAGCTAAGTAGTTTTAAAGTTTATTATTTTATTGATTTATTTCAATAAGTTTGTTAAATTATTATTTTAATTATGAATTTCGGAAATATAGTATGTTTTAATAGAGTTTTTGATAAAAATGAAATTAGAAATTTAATTAGCTGGTTTTTGTCAAATTATGGTAGTATCCGAACAAAAGAGTTATTGGATAAAATGAAAAATTTTGGTTTTACCTATGCAACAACCACTGGATTATCATTAGGACTTGGAGATCTTAAAATTCCTTCTTCAAAAGCAAATTTGGTTAAAAGTTCTGAAAAAATTTTATTTAAAACGAGAAATCGATATAAAAATGGTATGATAAATTTCATTAATGTTTTGGATGAAGAAAGGGATATTTGGAATGTCGTTAATGAAAATTTGAAGAAAGAATCTATTAATAATTTGAGACAATCCGACTTTTTGAATCCTTTGTATTCTATGACTTTGTCAGGTGCAAGGGGTAGTATTACACAGGTGAAACAATTGATAGGTATGCGTGGACTAATGTCCGATTCTCAGGGTAATGTAATTCCTTTTCCAATAAAAACTAATTTTAAAGAAGGTTTAAATATTACTGAATATTTTGTTTCTTGTTACGGTGCTAGAAAAGGCTTAATTGATACTGCTTTAAAAACAGCTAATGCTGGGTATTTAACTAGACGAATGATTTATACAGCACAAAACTTAATTGTAAAAAGGTCGGATTGTTTTACAAAATATAATACGTGCGTATTACTACAAAACCAAGATAAAGAAGAACTAAAGTTTTTGAAGGAAAAATTAATTGGTAGAGTATTAGCAAAAACTATTGTTAATGCCAAAACAGGTGATATTTTAGTTAGTGCTGGTCAAGATATTTGTAATGTGTGGTTCGAGCTACAAAAATTTTAAAATTTAAGGAATGTGGCAAATTCTTTTATATTAATTTTTATCTAAGATTATTATACTTTAAAATTAGCGAAATTCTAATAATATACAGATCATTGTTATTAAACATAATTTCCTTTTTATTAGAATAAAAAAACAGGATTAAAATTTCAAAGTATTAAAAGTATTTGAAATAGTAATTTTATATGGTTTACAGAAAATTAAGAAACTAAAAGCTTCAACTTTTTTTATAATATTTTATTACACTTTGTTATTGAAAATTAAGGGGGAGTTATATTAGGAGCCATTTTAAAACATACCTTTTATGTATAGTAGTTATGGTATAAACGAATTGAATTTTTATTTATAAGGATGGAATATGAAGCAAAAGGTCTGAACGATGTTATAAAAACGTTTAAAATACTCTATGAAAAGTAGTAGGTGTAATCACCGGCATATGCTGATATATTTCTTAAATATCATAAAAAGTTTATGATTTTTAGGTAGCCGAGTGAAAAAGAATTTTCATGCTCGGTTTCGAATGAGAAATATTTTTATTAAATATTAACTTTCAGTCTATACGTTTAAAAAAATTATTAATTTTCCCGAGGTTTATATTCGTACACCTTTTAATTGTGTATTAATGGAAGGCATATGCCAAATATGCTATGGTTGGAATTTAGCCTGTGGCAAAATGGTAGAACTTGGTGAATGTGTAGGAATTTTAGCTGCTCAATCAATAGGTGAGCCTGGTACGCAATTAACAATGCGAACTTTTCATACGGGTGGTGTTTTTTCTGCAAAGGCAAAAGAAGTTATAACATCTCCTTTAAATGGAAAAATATGGTACGATTTGAAGTGTGTATCGTTTTTAATTTTACAATATTTAATGGCAGAATTAAACTTTCTATTTTAGACTAATTGTCTTTGTTATTGTATTACAATTTTTATATTTATTACTTGTTATAGATAGTAACTTAAAGTTTTTTAAATTGATTTATATTGTAAGTTTATTTTTTTATAATTGAAATCAATTTTGCAGAATAGATAAACAAAATGTTGTTTATATTTTGTTATGTATTTTTTTAGTAAATAGAGTGAGAATAAATGGTTTTTCTAATAAAATTTATAATTTTAAACTTTATTTGATAAAACATGTTCTAAAAAACGATGTTTTAAAATAGAAGGAACGATTAAAATTAGTTTGGGGTTAGGGGATGTTTATTATTAGTATTTAAATTTATAGATCGCAATTATAAAATAAATATGAAGTATTAGCCATTAAATTAATCACAATTATAATTGAGTAGTCGTATGATATAATATATCAAGTATGACTTCGTAAAAGTGATTTTTATAGGTCAACTTTAACTACAGGGTTAAGAAGAGTTTATAATAAATTTAAGGAAAAAGCTTTTTTAACTTTGCAAGAAAAAAAAATTGTGATTTACGAAAATGACGTTAGTAAATCTATTATGTTTTTACCTTCTAGTACGCTTTTATATGTTAAGCCAGGAAGAAAAATATTTGATAAGCAAATAATAGGAGAATCTGTAAATTCTAACTTGAAAAATGACGTTTTTGGTATTGAGGAAATTCGAGATGTTAAGGCAAAAATTTCTGGTCAAATCTTTTTCCCTCAAATTAATTCGAAGCAATTTGGAAAAATATTTTGGATAATAAGTTCTATTATTATGAGTTTTACTTCTTTATTTTTTCATTTGACAAAGAAATTTTCTTTTAAAAATAAATTAATTTGTCCTACTACAAATGTTCATAAAAAAGAATTATTTGTTAACAGGAAGAAAGAACTTTTTCCTCGTAAATTTGGTAAATTATTTATTAACATTAGGAACGTTAATAGTTTAGTTGATAAATCGAAAGTTTTAAAAAAAAGAAGTTCACATATTATTACATGTATACTTGATCAAGATAAGGTTATAATGCTTCGAAATCTTAAAAAACAAAAGCGTATTTTTGGTAATTTTAAAATTGGATGTTTTCTTAAAACGGGTCAAATAATTAGTAATTTTAAGCTTCTTCATTCTTCTCAAATAATACAAGAAAGAAAAGAGTTTTCGATTTTTCGAAAAGTAATGCCTTTTTCGACTAATGATGATACATTGATGAGAATAGAAGATAAACCTTTTATAAGAAAGAACCAATTATTATATCGCGTTAATTTTGTCCGAGAAAAAACTTATGATATAGTTCAAGGATTGCCTAAAGTAGAAAAATTGTTAGAAGCTCGAATGACTTCTTCGTTAAAAGAAATAATAAATAACCCTCATGATATATTGACGGAGTCTTTTTTTACTTTTTTAGATGATTATGAGAATCTTGTAGCTGCGCGAAAAAGTTTTGAGGTAATACAAAAATATTTAATAGATGGTGTTCAGACTGTTTATAAATCTCAGGGTGTCAAAATAGCGGATAAACATATTGAACTTATTGTTAAACAAATAACGTCAAAAGTGATTGTTACTAATCCAGGTGATTCTAGCTTTATGGTAGGGGATTTTTTAGATCTTAATTTAGTAGAGGTATTAAATAAAAGACTAGTAAATAGTATTGTTTATGAGCCTATAATTATGGGATTGACTCGTTTTTCTCTATCTAGTCAAAGTTTTATAGCTCAAGCGAGTTTTCAAGAAACTACTAGAGTTTTAACAAAAGCTGCTTTACAAGGAAGAGCTGATTGGTTATCTGGGTTAAAAGAAAATTTAGTTTTAGGAAATATTATTCCCGCAGGTACTGGTTTTAAAAATTAATTAGCAAAATTTACTATAATTTGAGTAACTGGGGGTATAGCTCAGTTGGTAGAGCGTCTGCCTTACAAGCAGAATGTCAGCGGTTCGAATCCGTTTGCCCTCAAAGGTTATTTACTTTATCCTTAATAGCTCAGTGGTAGAGCAATCGGCTGTTAACCGATCGGTCGTAGGTTCGAATCCTACTTAAGGAGTAAGGGCTTGTAGCTCAGTGGACTAGAGCACGTGGCTACGAACTACGGAGTCAGGGGTTCGAATCCCTTCTTGCCCGATTGATTAGTAATTTCGTTATTTTTTATGATCATTTAATTTTTAATACAGGCAGAGAGACTCGAACTCTCACATCATAAAGACACAGGAACCTAAATCCTGCGCGTCTACCAAATTCCGCCATGCCTGCTTTATCAATATTAATAAATGTTAATATTGTTTTTTATTTATTTTAAAACGTGTTAAATAAATTTTGTTATTTTATATTCTACGTCTCTTGCTAGGTCGACATCCATTATGTGGTAAGGGAGTGACATCTCTTATGCAACTTATGCGTAGACCTAAACTTTGTACGCATTTTAAAGCTGTTTCTCGTCCGGTTCCAGGTCCACTAATGTTTATCTCAACTTTTTGAAGTCCTTGTTCTATAGCTTTCTTAACGGCAATTGCAGTAGTTGTCTTTGTAGCTAACGGTGTAGCCTTTTTCGAGCTTTTAAAACCGCATGCTCCTGAAGATGACCAAGCGATTACATTTCCTTTTGGATCACTTACCGAAACTAAGAATTTAATTAGATGTATTTTCTATTATTTAATATAAAGGAAAATTTTTTTTAGTTTTATTGTGATGATTTTTTGTATAATTTTTTTAATATTAAATCGCTTCATTATTATAAGTTGTTTTTTTAAGATATTGATTTTTAAATGCTTTTTTTTAAAGATAAAAATTATAATAACTTTATATTACATTATATACTATTAATTTTTGATTGCATGTAAGTTTAATCCCATAATATGGACAATTCCTTTTGGAAATTTTTTTTTTGTTATTTTGATTATTTTTTTTTTTTGTTTTATCATTTTTTTATAAATAAATATTTCTTTTTAAGAACAAAATTTGCAAAAAGCATGATTTCCTTGAGTTTTTAATATTTATTTCATTTTTTATATTATTCACAATTTTCCCTATAAATTAATTTATAATTAGACCTTGCGTGAATAGAATTCGATTACTAAAAGTTCATTAACTATTAACGATATCGCTTTTCTATTGATTAAACCAATAATTTTTGCTTCTAAGTTTTTTTTGTTAAGAGATAAATGTGGTGGTATTAATAGTAATTCTTTAGATTCTATGTTTTTTTGTATGACATTTTCTGATACAGTACTTTTTTTAGGTTTTATAATACTTTTTGGTTGGCAAATAAAACTAGGTATATTGATAACTTTGTCATCTACACAAATGTGACCATGATTTATTAGTTGTTTTGCAGCCATTATTGTAGGTGCAAAACCTATTCGATGTACAATATTATCTAATCTCATTTCCAAAAAAGTTAGCAAAAATCTTCCGGATGATCCTTTTTTTTTCCTAGATTTTTTTACATAATTTAGAAGTTGTCTTTCGGTTATTCCGTAGTTAAATCGCAGTTTTTGTTTTTCTTTTAATCTTATGTTATATTTTGATATTTTTTTTTTCCTTTTAAAGGATGTTGCTGGTTGCCCTGGGGATTTTCTTTTCTTTGATGTTTTATTTGTAAGACTTGGAAGTTTTCCTATTCTACGAACTATTCGCAATCGTGGTCCTCTATATCTTGACATAGTTTTATCTATATTTTTTTTGATCTTAAATAACTTTTTCTATGTTAATTGTTTTTGTTGTTTAACATCTAATTGCGAGTTGTTGCCCGAGTGGTTAATGGGGGCGGATTGTAAATCCGCTAGTTCATCTTTCGCTGGTTCGAATCCAGCACGACTCAAAATATTTTTATATTTAATCAGACAGTTTTCGAGTTATAATAAATTTTTATTATATTTTTTATAGGTGGGTGTAGCCAAGTGGTAAGGCAAAGGACTGTGACTCCTTCATTCGCGGGTTCGATCCCCGTCATTCACCATCTATTAATTTTTAGGCTCAGTAGCTCAGAGGTAGAGCAGGGGATTCATAAGCCCTTGGTCACAGGTTCAAATCTTGTCTGAGCCAAACTGCGCTTTTAGTTCAATTGGTAGAACGTAGGTCTCCAAAACCTGATGTAGTAGGTTCGAATCCTACAGAGCGCGTTTATTTTTTTTCTTTATCTTAAATTTGCCCCCATCGTCTAGAGGCCTAGGACATCTCCCTTTCACGGAGGCAACGGGGATTCGAATTCCCCTGGGGGTAATTTATGCGGGTATAGCTCAGTTGGTAGAGCGTGGTCCTTCCAAGTCCAATGTTGCGTGTTCGAATCACGTTACCCGCTTTTAACTTTTTGATCTTTATAGAAAGTTAATTTTTAATTTTTATGATATTTTTAATATACTATGGGATGTGCGATTCGTAAAATTTGGATCTTATTTTTAAAAAAATTTTTTGCCATGTAAATTAAATTTTTACTCTTAATTTTCCGATATTTTAGTAGTTTAGTTTTTATTATCGAAAGAATTTTTTTATCTTTAAATTTTCTTATGTTTATAAAGAAAAATAATTTGGAACTTTAGTAGGAAATGTTTATACGATCATTTTGTAGTTTTTGTTATTTGTTTCCATGTTTTATTAAAAAATAATTTATTTATTCCTCTAATTTATTTTTCTTATTAATAAATGAATGATCATTTCATTAAAAGAATAATAAAGCGGATAAAAAAAACGAAAAATATATATTAAATTTTATAAGGATGATTTTTTAATCAGAATTATATCTAAGTTATTTTAAGTATTTTTTGCGTTTTCTAATCTTTTAAGATTATATAATTGAGTAGCCGTATGTTATTGAATTAACAAGTACGGTTTCGGATAAAAAACTTTTTAATTATTAAAGTTGATTTTACCTGCCTTGGTATCGTGTTGTGATTTTTAGTTTTTTACTTATAAATGATATTTATAGTTTTAAAAATTTCCTTATAGTTTATTTTTTGATTTTTTAATAAAATTTTTAAAAATATTTGTTTTACATACTGTTGTTCTTAATGATCCAGGTCGTTTCATTTCTGTTCATTTAATGCATACTGCATTAGTTTCAGGATGGGCTGGATCTATGGCCTTATATGAACTTGCTATTTTTGATCCTTCTGATGTTGCGCTAAATCCTATGTGGCCCCAAGGAATGTTTGTTCTTCCTTTTATGACACGTTTAGGGGTAACAAAATCTTGGGGTGCTTGGAGTGTTACAGGGGAATCTTTTTCGGATCCAGGAATTTGGAGTTACGAAGGTGTAGCGGTAGCACATATAATTTTATCGGGTCTTTTATTTTTAGCTGCTATTTGGCATTGGGTTTATTGGGACCTTGATTTATTTCGTGATCCAGCTAGTGGTGAGTTAAAGTTAGATTTACCTAGAGTATTTGGAGTTCATTTATTCTTGTCTGGAGCATTATGTTTAGCTTTTGGAGTTTTCCATGTTACGGGTGTTTTTGGTCCTGGTATTTGGGTTTCTGATCCTTATGGTTTAAGTGGGAGTGCGATTCGTTTTTAATGTTCTTTTAATAATTTTATATCGTTAAGAGATTTTTTATGAAATTTTTGTTCAATTAGGTGAAAAACCTTTTATTTTATTGAAATTATTGCGTTATCAATAAGAACGATAACTTATTTAATTTTTTAACTGTAAAAAATTAACGATTTTTGGATAGATAATCTAAATATTGGCTATGCATAGTTATATATTTTCTAATTAAATTTTGTATAATTTTTAATTTTTCTTCTAATAAGATTAATTTTTTAGCAAAATTGTGGATAAGTGTGTCCTCAAGAATTTCATTTAGCAACAAAAAGCAACGAAATAATTTAGTTTCTATCTTTGACATTTTTTGATATGTCTATTTTTAACTTTTTTAGAGGGGATGATTTAAACGGAAAAATTTTTTATTAATTTTTATTGACTTAAATCACACTTATAAAAGTATCAAAATTATATTTTGATATATAAGTATTTGTTAAAATACAAGTACTTTATAAGTGAGTAGTTAAATGATTTAAAAATTTCATATTTAATTTCGGATGAAAGATTTTTAATCTATTCTTGCAAATTGAACCTGTTATTCCTTCTTGGGGTGCTGAAGGTTTTGATCCGTATAATGTAGGTGCAATTGCTTCTTTGCGAGTTGTAAAAGTTCATACTTATGAGTTAAAAGTTTTTAACTTTTTCTTACTTTAATACCTTTTATTCAATTTTTAATTTTTAGTAATAAAAATCCAGGTAGATTTTTTTACTAAATAGCCATTTTTGTTTTAGGTTAGTTATATTTTTTGCAATAATATTTGCAGTTTATTAATATTCTTGATAAAAAGTTTTTTTACAGTTTTGTGAGAGTTTGGCTGTTAAAGAAGCATAAAATTTATTTTATTTTATTTTGTTATTGTAATTTTTATTTTTTGTGTATGAAAATAATAACTAATTAATTGTATTTTTTTCCAAAATTTTTTTTTACACTTTGATTCGAAATTTTTTCCTAAGTTTAGTATTTACGAATATTTTGTAAAAAAAGTTGAGTTAAAGATTTAAAAATAACTTATTTGTTTAGGTATTTTTAAATCTTTAAAATTTGTCCTAAATTTAGTATTAGGAAAAATTGATTAATAATTTTATTATTAATTAAAGCCGTGTGCATTTTTATTTTGCATGCACGGTTTTTTTGAGGAAATATAATAATTTATTTTGTATCAAGGCATCATATTGCTGCAGGTCTTTTAGGACTTATTGCTGGTGGATTTCATGTTTTAGTTCGCCCTTCTCAACGCTTGTTTGTACTTTTACGTATGGGGAATATTGAAACTGTTCTTTCTAGTAGTATAGCTGCGGTTTTTTGGTCTGCATTTGTTGTTTCAGGCACTATGTGGTACGGTTCTGCTTCTACACCTATTGAGCTATTTGGTCCTACTCGATACCAATGGGATAAAGGTTATTTTCAGGAAGAAATAGAAAGACGTGTTCAAGCTAGTTTATCTGATGGTTGTTCTTTGTCAGAAGCTTGGGGTGCTATTTCGCCTAAGTTAGCTTTTTATGATTATATTGGGAATAATCCAGCAAAAGGTGGATTATTTCGTTCTGGTCCTATGAATAATGGTGATGGTATAGCGACTGCATGGTTAGGTCATGCAGTATTTATTGATAAGGAAGGTAATTCATTGTTTGTTCGTCGTATGCCTACTTTTTTTGAAACGTTTCCAGTAATATTATTAGATCAAAATGGTGTTGTTCGTGCCGATATTCCGTTTCGTCGTGCTGAGTCTAAATATAGTATTGAACAAGTAGGGGTTACTGTTCGTTTCTTCGGTGGTAGTTTCGATACTTTAAGTTTTAATGATCCTGCTACTGTGAAAAGATATGCACGACATGCTCAGCTTGGAGAAATTTTTGACTTTAATCGTTCTATTTTACAGTCTGATGGTGTTTTTAGAAGTAGTCCAAGAGGCTGGTTTACTTTTGGTCATTTGTCTTTTGCTTTAATTTTCTTTTTTGGGCATATTTGGCATGGGGCAAGAACTTTATTTAAATATTTGCTTGCTGGTATTGACCCTCATTTGGAGGAAGAGATTGAATTTGGTACTTTTGAAAAATTAGGTGATGATACAACTAAGAAAGAATTAGTTTAATTATTATTTAATTAGTAAATTTGTTTTAGGAAATGTGCAAAGTTGTGAAAATTTTTTATTTTTATGGAAGCTTTAGTTTATACATTCTGTGTGCTACGAAGTTGTATTCTTTTTACTTTAGGTAATTAAATTTAAATTAATAAAAGGGTGGATTAAGACTTTTCATAAACGCCTTTATTAAATTTTTTGTGGGGTATATTTTTGTGCGGTTTACCTAGGACAAAACAAGATTATATGTTTTAATTTTGTATTTTTGCATATTACTTTACTTAATTTATGGAGTTTTTATACTTTAAGCAATTAAAACTAATTTTATAGATTTTATAGTTTGGTAGTGAATTTATATTTTATTATTTTGATTTGATTTTTTCGTATTTTTTTTATTTTAATTTAGTAGAAAAGGAAATTTTTACTATTTTGTAATTTTTAATTTCGATATTTTAATGTAATAATTATTTTTAAGTGCTTTTTTTTTTTTGTTCTTTTACACGGTTGTTATATCTTTTTGTCGAGGAAATTGTAATTACATTTAATTCTTTTATTTTTGAATTAATTTTTATTAAGATGATTTGGGATAGAAACGATTTCTGAAAAATATAATTTTTATTAAAGGTATCATATAATTACTTTTATGGTTATTTTAATTGATCGATAATTTTTTATTAATCTTGGATTGTCCACGATATCATTTCAGGCGGGTAAAGATTTTTTATCTTTATTCTTTTGATGATTTTAGTTTTTTGGGTGAGCCAGATGCTTAGGAATTAGCTTGTCCGGTTCTTTAGGGAATTTTTTTTACCTTATATTTGATTTTACTGTTTTTATTTTAATTAAGGATGATTTTTTTTGGATTGATTATTTTTTGTTGTAAATATTATTTTATTGCTTTTTTTTGTTGATAATATTGATATGTTTTGAAATTTTGAAGTTTCAATAAAATTTATGAAAAATTTGTATTTTTTGTAAATTATTTTTTTACTGTAGTCGTTTTCCTTTTTAATGCAGTTCTGTTAGGTCTTTTAGTATAATTTTATTTTACTGTAATTACTTAATCTTTATTAGTGTTTTTTTCATTTTTTTCAACGAAATCAATTATAATTGTTTAAATATGTAATTTTTCTTCAATACGAATTATATTAATTTTATTTTTTTAGAAATTTCTAGTGTATTTATAAAGCTTTGTGATATACATATCAAGCATAGTTTGGTGACAATTATTTTTTATTTTTAGTCTTTTTTTTTACATTGAGTTTTATATAATTTTTAATTTTCATAAATATTTTTGAAGTTTATAAAACGTATTATATATATTTAAAATATATGAGGATTTTAACTACTAGAATAGTTGTTAATATTATTTTATTTTAAAAATTTATATTTGAGCTTTGTGTAATAGTATAATACTTGTAAAGTTCTTTTAGGAGGGTTTCCTTACTTAACTATTGATAGGTACTTTAGGCGTTATTTTTTTTGCTATTTTTTTCCGTGAATCTCCACGTATTAATAAATAATTATTCTTATTATCTTTCAATTTTCGATGTGATTTAATTTTTATTAACTTATAAAAAAGTTAATAAAAATTTTAAAAAGAAAAAGAAATAAAAAATAAATAAAATGAAATTTTCACAACAGTTTTAATTTGTTATTTATTTCATTTTATTTAATGTCAAGAATTACTGAAGAGTTGTATATTTCTAAAATTATTGTTAAAAAAATTGCGAATAAAGTCATAAAAATTAACATTATTCCAGCTGTCCCCCAGCCAGGAAGAACTTTTCCATATTTAGAATTTAAAGGTTTTAATATTGTTCCTAAAGTAGTTGTTTTACCTTTAGAATTTGATGTTTTGTTTTTTGAAATAGTTGTCATAATATTAAATTTAATAATTTTTAACTTTCTTTTGAAATTACCTATTTTATTTTAATTTTCATGTTCTTCAAAAGGATCTTTAAGTTTTCTTGACATTGGACCAAATCCCATGTAAATTGAGTATATTGTTGTACTTATAATAAAAAAACCTAAAAAAATAGTTGATAAAAATGATATTATTTTAAATAAAAATTTATATTACTTTTATTTTAGTATATTATTTTTGGCTGACTTTTTAAAATTAAAGAATTTTTATTCCAATTCGAAAATTGTTGGTTTTGATTTAATGTGTTTTATTTATATTCGTATATATTTGAGAATTTTAAGTTTTTAATATAAAATTTTTTGTGTATTTATATTGCATGAAGTTAGGTATAATGAATTCTTTTATCTTTATAATGCATACTTGAAATTTTAATTCTTGTTTGATAAGTTTCTCTTTTTATGAGTCGAGTTTACGATTGGTTGTGCGGACCGAATTTAGCATATTAGGTTATAATTCCTGAAGATTTTTACTTAGCGTTTTTTAGCTATTTGATAGTTTGAAGCCTAATTTCATATAAATTTAGAAAGTTATTTATAAAATTTTAATTATTTTATTGCTCCGTAATTTAGCATTTGTATGTTAAATAGCAAATTTTTTGCTTGTTAAACTTTTTCGGTAATGGAAAAAACTTTGTTTGTTACAGTATAATTTTTACTATTTTTTTTTTGAAAAAAGGGTTAACTTAAAGTTTTATGTTTTTGTTTTAGGATATTATAATTTGAATCAAAAATTTAATAAAAATTTCTAAGTACTATTTTAATCTAAGTTTAAATATTGATTAAAAATAATTGGAAATACATAATATTTTTTATATATTTTAATTTTTATTAAATTAAATGTTATTTCTTAAAAGAATCAATATTTAAAATTACCTGTAAGTTTCAAAAGAAAATAAAAATTTTTATTTTTGTTACGAGTTATAAAGATCGCTTATCTAATTTTAGATAATTTTAGTTTTGACAAAAGCTGTGTATATGTAGTAATATTTTTTCAGTTTGCGAATAAAGTATTATAATAAAGTTATACTTTAATTCATTTTAAATAATTGTAGTTGTGTTTTTCTAAGTTGTAGCTTCTCTGAATTAATTTTTTAAGATATAATAATTTGAATATCATTTCTTTTATATTTTTACAAAATTAAAAAATAATATTTAGGATTCTATTAAACGGTTTTATTAAGGTAGGAAAAAATTCAATAAAATTCTTATTTTAATTGCGATTTGTTGTATTTGTTAATATGGAATTTTAACTGGTATTCGTTTTTAAGAATTATAAAGCAAAATGATTATCTATATCTTGTTTTGTTTTTAAGGGAGCTTGCTTACCTGTACGAGGAAAGATTGGAGATTCAAGCGATTGCTGACGATGTTAGTGCGATTTGGTTTGTATTATTATTTTTCAATTCTAGATTATGATTATTTATTTACAAAAATCTTAATGAATAAATGCTTTAGTTTATAAATATTTAGTCTTAATTTTAAGATAATTAATTGTTTTTATTAATAAATTTTTTTTTACATTTTAATTTGTTTTATAAAATTTTTTATGTTTTAAATTATAGATACTTTTTTATTTGAAATTTTATAGATTTGTTGGTTAGTAAAATGTTTATGATAAAATATTAGTAGTTTAAAAAGTTCTAAATTGTTTAAAATATATATGTTTTTTAATTATTTAATGTTATTTTTATTTTTTTAAATATTTATTGAATGTATTTATATTTGTTGTTTTTATAATACTAAATAAATTTTTTATAATTCAGAGACTTTTTAAAAGTTTATATAAAAGATCGATAAAACTATTTTTTAATAATAATTTTTTTATAAAAAGCCTTTTGATTATTTGATTAGTTATTTTTCAATCTTGTAGGGTTGGAAAACAATCATTTTTTAAATGACTAGTTTTTGCAGTAAATATGTTCCTCCTCACGTAAACATTTTTTATTGTCTTGGTGGCATAACATTTACTTGTTTTATTATTCAAGTAGCTACTGGTTTTGCAATGACTTTTTATTATCGTCCAACTGTTACAGAAGCTTTTCTTTCTGTTAAATATATTATGAATGAAGTTAATTTCGGGTGGCTTATTCGTTCAATTCATCGTTGGTCCGCTAGTATGATGGTTTTAATGATGATATTACATGTTTGCCGAGTTTATTTAACTGGTGGGTTTAAAAAACCTAGAGAGTTAACTTGGGTTACGGGTATAATTTTGGCAATTTTAACTGTTTCTTTTGGTGTTACAGGTTATTCTTTACCTTGGGATCAAGTTGGTTATTGGGCAGTTAAAATTGTAACAGGTGTTCCCGAAGCTATTCCATTAATTGGAAATTTTATTGTTGAGTTATTGAGAGGAAGTGTTAGTGTGGGACAGTCTACTTTAACTCGTTTTTATAGTTTACATACATTTGTTTTACCTTTGTTAACAGCTACTTTTATGTTAGGACATTTTTTAATGATACGTAAACAAGGCATTTCTGGACCTTTATAAAAATTCTTTGTGTTTATGATTTTTACGATGTATTTCTTAATTATAAGGAACCCTTGAGCCTTGTTTAATGAAATCCAGTCTGCGCTTGAATACCGGTATTATTCTGCAAATTATAGGTCCTGTTATGGATATTTCTTTTCCTTCTGGGAAAATGCCAAATATATATAACTCATTACTTATTGAAGGAAAAACAGAATGTGGGCAATTTAAAGATGCTTTATAAGTATTTTATAATTTTTTTAGTTATAAAGCAATTAAATTTTACTTTTCTTTAATTATCTTTTTCTTTACTTTATGAATATTCTGATAAGGATTTTAGTATTTCATCTTTTCTTAAACTTAAATTATTGTTTTTAACTGTGATAGCTTTTTAATTTTTAAGAAAATATTTTAAATTGAAAAGCATAAAAATATTGGTAATGAAATTATTTTTTTATAATATTTTAGAGAGGTAACGTTAAACTATTATTTATGGAAGTTAACTCTAATTTTCAAAGCTGTGTGGTATTTTTCCTTTTACAGTTTAAAAAATTATTTATGCATGGTTATTAATTGCATTTTTAAATTTTATCTGGTGATAGGCTTAAAGTAGTATGCGAAGTTCAACAATTATTAGGTGATAATGTTGTTAGAGCAATCGCGATGAGCGCTACAGATGGATTACAAAGAGGAATAAAAGTTATCGATACTGGTGCGCCTTTAAGTGTTCCTGTTGGTGTTACTACTGTCCGAAACCATTTCTTTTTCTAAAGTAAATTATAAAATGGTTGAATATTTTTTATTTAATGTGTTGTTCTATAAATAATAAGTATATTTAAAAGCGTATTATCGTAGGCATTATTAATAGAAAATTTTATGTTTAATAATTGAAGTATTTTTGATTATCTGTCTAAATTATTAAAATTCGTGTAGTAATATAACTTTTTGTATTTTAATACAAAAAGTATTCCTAATCAATTTTTTTTATTAATAATTTTTTTTAGTTCATGAGTTTAGAAAATAGTTTATATTAATTTTTTATATTTAAAATTTATTAAAAGAGAAGTTTTTAATAAATTCAAATAATTTGATTATTTTAAAAGTTAGAAAATATAATTAATTGATCCAATTTGTAGAAAAATTTTTTGCTGTTTTATTTGGAAGTAAATTTATTTTATTTAGGTAGAATTTTTAATGTTCTTGGTGAATCTGTTGATAAGATGGGACTTATTGATTATTCTATAACTTTGCCTATTCATCGTGCAGCTCCTTCTTTTGTTGAACTTGATACACAACTTTCAATTTTTGAAACCGGTATAAAAGTTGTTGATTTATTAGCTCCTTATCGTCGTGGTGGAAAAATAGGGTTATTTGGTGGTGCTGGTGTTGGTAAAACAGTTCTTATTATGGAAGTGCATTAAATAGAATTAAAGAAAATTTATATTTTAAAATAATTTTTGTTAAATATATTTTGTTTAAAATTTATTAAAATTAAAAATTTTTAATTGTTGTTAAAAATTTAGTATTGAGATAATTTATAAAATATATTTTTGTTTATATTTTCATTTGCTAAGAATTTTTGTTTATTCTTTCTTCTTTAAAATTTATTTAGAAACTATTTTTAGTTTTGGAATTTTTTGATATAAATTGATGTGGTAATTTTTTAAGTTATATGTATTTAAAATACTTGTATAATTTTTGAACAAAATTTAAGTTTAATAACTTGTTTTAGTTTTACCTTATAAACAATATTGCCAAGGCGCATGGGGGAGTTTCTGTTTTTGGTGGTGTGGGTGAAAGAACTAGAGAAGGAAATGATTTATATCAAGAAATGAAAGAATCAGGAGTTATTAATGATCGTAATTTTAAAGAATCAAAGGTTGCATTAATATATGGTCAAATGAATGAGCCTCCTGGTGCAAGAATGCGTGTGGGCCTTACAGCATTAACAATGGCGGAATATTTTCGCGATGTAAATAAGCAAGATGTTTTATTATTTATTGACAACATTTTTCGATTTGTTCAAGCTGGTTCCGAAGTTTCAGCTTTACTAGGCCGTATGCCGTCGGCAGTTGGCTACCAACCAACCTTAGCAACGGAGATGGGTGGTTTACAGGAAAGAATAACTTCCACTAAAGTCGGTTCAATTACTTCTATTCAAGCTGTTTATGTACCTGCAGATGATTTAACCGATCCCGCTCCCGCAACGACTGATTACCTTTAATTCTTTTTATTTAAATATAATAGAAATTGTTTTATTATAAGTTTTATTTACTACTTTTATTTAATTTTTGAAAAAATTTTTAGTAATGTTTAAATTATAGTTTATTTTTGGATTTAATCTGGTATTTATTTTATTGCTTCTTGTTCATTTTTTTAAAATGCGAGAATACCAAACAATTTATAATAAATTTATTCAGTTTTATAAATTAAATTTGGAAAATATTAGAAAAATTGAAAATTTTTATATTATGTTTTTTATGTTTTATTAAAAAATTTTAAGAATATCAAGGTTATTTTATAATAATTACATTTCGTTTACATTTTTAAAGGAGATTTTTAGCTATTAATTTTTTGAAATTAATAATCTGCTATGTAAAGTATTAGCATTTTTAAAGTCGAATAATTTAAAGGTATTCCGTTCGGTTTTTGAAGAGGAAAAAAAATTTAAATTTAATTATTCCTATTTCCTTTTGCTCATTTAGATGCAACGACAGTTTTATCTAGAAATTTAGCTTCAAAAGGAATATATCCTGCTGTAGATCCATTAGATTCAACATCAACAATGTTACAACCTTGGATTGTTGGAGAAGAGCATTATAATACAGCACAATCAGTTAAAAAGACTTTACAGCGTTATAAAGAACTACAAGATATTATTGCGATACTTGGTTTAGACGAATTATCTGAGGAGGATAGACTTGTTGTTTCTCGAGCTCGAAAAGTCGAGAGATTTTTATCTCAACCCTTTTTCGTGGCAGAAGTTTTTACGGGTTCTCCTGGAAAGTATGTAACGTTAGCTGAAACTATTGAAGGTTTTAAAGCAATACTGAGCGGTGATTTAGATGAGGTTCCCGAGCAGGCTTTTTATCTTGTAGGAAATATAGAGGAAGTAATTTCTAAAGCAATTGAACTGCAATAAAATTATTATTGACGTATTGTAAATAATTTTTAACTATATCTTACTTAAAAAGCTTTTATTAATATTTATTTAGTTATGCTTTGTTGAGTAAACATAATGTTTCCACTTTGTTTTTTTAGTTTGACTACGAAAAATTATAATTTTTTTACAATGACATTAGATGTATCAATTAGTACGTTACGAAGTTGCTTTTAGTTTATTAGGTATAAGTTAAAATAAAAGATAAGAAATAAAATTTTATTTATGTGTTTTTTTTAAGTTAAGTAAATTTTCCTTAAATTGTATGTTTTTGGCTATTCATATTAATTAAAAAATTGGTTAATCTAATTGGTTAATCTTAATATTTTCAATAATTTGTTAATAAGTTTAGTAATTTTTCAAGTAGAACGTAAATAGGTTTTATTTTGGATTTTTTTTTAATAAAGAATAAACTTTTGACATATTTTTATTTAAAATTAAATGTTTAAGCTGTATGTTTTTTTTTACTTGTACAGTTTTTTAAGAGAAATTTTAGTTCGCTAATATATTTCTTTTTTCATTAAATTCTAGTTTAAATCTTTTTTCTTGAGTATTTATTTTTCAAAAGTTAATTTTTTAAATAATTTTCGTTTTTGGGGATTTTATTCTCTTTTTTAAACTTTTCTGTATGAAAAGTAAAATTATTTTATTTTTTGGTAATTGAAATTTATTTATTATTTTAGTAGACCAATAAAAGCAAAGAGAATAGGTTTTAATTTAATTTTTTATAAATTTTTATTCTAAAGAAAATTTTACATTTTAGTTTTAATAAGTCTTGTTTTAGAGTTTTATATAATATAAAACAACCTAACCTTTTTTGCGATAGTATGTTGAAAAGCTAAATAAATCAACAATTTTTGTTTAGTTTGTGAATAAAATTTTCAAAATTGAATTTATATTTTCTACTTTACTTATTCCTGAAAGAGTTTTTTGGGAAAAACGAGTTGAAGAAATTATTCTTCCTACTTTAAGTGGTCAGATGGGGGTTCTTAAAGACCATGTGTGACACATTATTAAAACGTTTGTTAATTTTATTAATTATAATTTTTTGATAAATGCTTGTTTGAGATTTAACTTTACTTTTACTTTTAACCATATTAGTTAATTATTTTTATTTTCTGCATTAACATTTTGTTTGTGCGTGGTAGCTTTGAATATTTTCTAAAATTTAAAATTTACTTTTTTATAAATTATTTTTTATAAATAAGAAAAATTTAAAATTTTAAGATTAATATAATTTATAGTTTATTTTGAAAATGTATATTTAAGTCTTGTTTTAGAAGAATATATTTAAACTGTTATTTTATAACTATTTAAAGTGTTTTTACATGTTTTAGAAAAAATTTTTAATAGTTTTAATTTTTTTAAAAACAATACTTGATAAACATAATTTGTAAGATATAATATTTGAATCTAAAAAATTTTTAAATTTGTATGCAATGGTAAGGAATGTGTATTTTTATGTAAATTATTTACAAAATTTTTGTTTTTTTTTAGTACTTTTGATTCTATCACAATTTAGTTTTAGTCAATTTTTAAGCAAATTTTAAAAGATTTTTTGTTAAATGCCGTATGAGATTTAAATCTCCCGTACTGTATTGTTGGGGAAAAAATTAACTTAATTTATTAATTTTTAATGATAAATTTTTTTCTATCTAAATATTCCAATATTGACTGGATTAGATATAGGTATAATCTTAGTTCGTCAAAAGTCTTCTTCCGATTGGACTAGTTTGGTTGTAACAGGAGGTTTTGCATTAATTAATAGCAATAACGTTACTATATTAGTCAATGAAGCAGAATTTGGTTCCGAAATTAATGTAGAACAAGCACAGATTTCTTATAATTCATCTAAACATGCTTTAGAAATGAATAAAGATATTAAGAGAAAATTTGAATTAACTTTAAATTTAAAAAAAGCACGTGCTAGATTCCAGGTCACTCAACTTAAAAAGTAGTTTAATTTATTGTTTTATTAAATTATACGTTTTTAATTTATGTTGATAGATTTTTTATAATAAAAATTTTTTCAATTATTAATAGTTTAAAATTATGTTTGTTTTATAGTATATTATTACTTAAACTATAAAATAGTGTAGTTAGTGTATTGAAACTGACAGTTTGATTTAAACGTTTTTGGTTTCGATTCACTCATTTATTCTTTAATTTAATTAAATTAAAATTCAAAATTCGACTTTTAGGCAATAATTTAAGTAAAAAAAAAATGTTATGTTATCCGAATATGATAATCTAAACTTTGAAAAGAGCGTTGAAGGTAAAGGTTCTTTTCTTAATAAAAACCAAATAGAATCTTATTTGGCCTTACGAAAAAAGAAAGGAAAAATATATAATTTAGATTCTGAATTTTGGCGTGCTTTTTGTGAATCTCACAATATTAATATGGAATCTATTTTAAATTTATATATATCGAATAAATCTATTTCTAGTAAGGATTGTTAAAATACTATCTTATATTGTTGGACGAGATTACCTTAAAGGCAGAACCGCTAACTTTTATGCTTACATTAAAGTGGATAAACGATTAGATACGCGCTCGACTCGTTTTTTGGATTTGAGATTAAAAAAAGACTGTGAAGAGGTTACAGTTTGTGGAAATTATAGCGCAGCTAAGTCAGAAGAATATTCTATCGATTATATAATAAAAATGGTTTTAAGTCAGAGAGCATATGGTATACAAGATTTTACTGATTCGTTAGTAATTAGTCCGTGTTTGTCTGTAAAATTAGATGATCATTACCAAATGTTGTCACTTTGGAACCGCATGATAAAACTAGCTGAAAAAGGCAATATTTTTAAGGCTCTATCTCTTTTAAAAAAAGAAAGGCCAGATTACTACATCAAAAAATTTGTAGCAATTAAAAAAAATTTAAATGCAATTTTTATGTCTTTTAAAAATGATAAAAAATTAAATAGGGAGGTTTTATGAATTTATTAAATACGAACAAAAATAACATTGATAATAATATGAGACGTATTTCATCAAAAAAAGTTTTTTTAACCTATTCTTATTGTTCCGCAGATCTTTCAGAAATTTTAAATTTTTTTAAAAATAAATTTGAAGTAAAATATGGACTAGTTGATTATGCGTTGGTAAGATAGTTTCATAAAACCGGATACCCTCATGTACACTCATATTTCGTTTTTATTAAAAAAATAGACACTAAGGCAGCAAATTTTTTTGATATATATGTTGATTCTAAAACTTATAGTGCATATGTTCAAACAGTTAATAACGAGAAAGATTTGTTGGACTATTTAACAAAACAAATATTTAACTTTGTAGATGCTTCAAAAAATTTCATGGCTTCTCCATCAATTTTGAAAAAGTATGGTAAATATTTTGAATATTGTCCATTAGAAGAAAGGATGATTGAATTAGCAAAAAAAGGAGAGATAGCGGATGCTATGTTGTTGTTTGAAAAAGAAAAACCTTCTGAATTTGTATATAAAGGTGATGCTATTGAAAAACGACTTAGAAACATATATTTAAGCACAAGGTTAGGAGTTAAAGCAAAAATTAATTTTAATGACTATGTGATACCTCGAGATTTAAGGTGGATGTTAGACATTTATGAATCTTATCTGAATATGGGTGAAAATAAAGTATTTTTAATTTTAGGCGGTGAGCTTAGGTATTTAATAGATTTTTTTGAATCTTATTTGCAATTCAAAGGCTTTTATCTTCTAGTAGTTAAGGAAGCTAAGGATTTACTGCGATTTAGAAATACTTGTCATTACGATGCGATAATTTTTTCAGACTCTAGCATTTTAGAGTATCAAAATGTAGATGAGCTAAAAAATTTATTTAACTCTTTAGAAACAACGTTAAAAGTTCATAATCGAAAAAATAGTGTTAAAGTACTTTTATCTCCTGCTTTACCAAAAGCTATAATGTCGTCAAAACCTTATAAAGTTTTGGAACAATTTTTTAAAGAAAAAGGAATTGAAATGGAAGGCATACTACCTTATCAATTAAATGCCGATGATAAATTACTTCCCCCACATTTTCATAATTCAGAAATGGAAAAATCAAAGGAATACAGAGAACTTGAAAGTAAAACTAAAGTTTATATTCAAGAATTCTTAAAAAAAGCTAATATGAATGATGAAAATGAAGGAAATGATAATCAAAAAAATACTAATTAATACGTTTTTATTATATGTTATTATTTTATTAGTAATAAAAATATTACTAATTTGTTATTTGTTATAAATATGTTATATTTATTCTAGGGCGGAAAATTAGTGGTAACATTAATTTGTTAAAAAATGCCTCTTGACATCAAAAGTTCGAATTAATTTTGAAAAGCATGAGGCATTTTTTTAACAATTATTTTAAGTTTAATAAAACTTAAAATTTTTTTTTAATAAATTTTTTTTTTTCTGTCCGCCCGGAGAATAAAAAAATTTAGAAAATTATTGCTCTATTATTTTTGGGAGAATAAAATGAACAATTCAAAAACAAAACTTCAAAAAAAAAAATAAAGTTCGCTGAGAATAAAATACCAGCGGACACGTTTTTGTTATTTTTTGTTATAAAGTTGTGATTAAAATCATTATAAATATTATTACTAGTATAATTATTATCAAATTAATTTTTATTTTATTGCTAACTTGTTATTAAATTGTTATTAAATAGCTAATTTGTTGTATGAGCATTAAGCGTTAAATTAATTGGGTAGGTCAACAATAAACTATTGTTGAAAGAATATAGTTATAGTTAATTGGACAAATTTTTTATGGGAGAATAATTATGGTTCAAAAATTAAGAAAAAAATACAAATTCAAAATTAACACCACAAGTTCGAGATATTATGGTAGTTATAATATAACACGTAATTGGAGAATTTTAATAAGGACAAATTTTCAATCTTTAATAGAAATGGATTATTCTTTTATTAAAAAATGGCATGCAATAATAAACGACGATAAAATTTCTTTTATTATGTATACCATATGCAAATACGTGGATTTTCAGAAAGAAACCGATATTTTTATTAAAGCTTACCTCGAACTAAAGAAAAATTGTCGGCCAAAATATTTAGAAGACTTGTTTAGTTTTGATAAAAATACAATTATAAGTATCGAAAAAGCTAAAGGGGATAGTCCTGGCAATGTTGGTGGTTTTATTATTAATTGCCGAGACCCCGAAGAGGAACTTTTTTGGAATAGAATACCGCGCTATGAATCTAAAAATAATAACTGTTTAAGTTTTAAATTTATTACTCAATATAATTTAATTGAGAAAGCAAGGGGAAATTATTTTCTACCTAAAATTTTCCTTGAAGTTTTAAAAAAAGGTCCGGAAGAGATTGATAAAGAAAAAAGAAAAACTGTTTTAGCAAAAAAAATCGATAATGACGAAGAAATAGAAAAAATAGAAATAAAAAAAGAAAAACAATTTGAAATTAAGAGCTTTTTCGAGGATTCAGAATTTTTAGCAATAACCGAAAAATATACAAAAAAGTGTGAGGATTTAATAAATATTAACAATAAAGGGAAAAAAATAAGAGATTTATTTTGCAATTATATTTTAGAATTATTAATTCTAGAAATAAATATTTTAAATTCTCAAAGTAAACCAAAATATTCGGATGTTTTTATTTGTACTTATAAAAAAAAAAGAACAATAATGAAATAGAGTGGTATTTTAATTGGATGTCTATTGATAGAATCCTTAAACAATTTTTATATAAATCAATTAAACCGTGGCAAAATAAAAATATTGACGATATTAATCAAGGAGAAATTTATAATATAATTACTAATAAATCACTTACAGATAATACAATAAATTCTGTTAAACGTTCTTTTCAAAATAGATTGAATGAAAATGTTAACTTAACGAACGTAAGAAAATCATACAAAAAAATAAAATTTGTTTCGTTTAGTTTAACTAAGTTTTATAGCAATGAAAATAACGTTTTTTTTGTAAAATTAAAAATTGAGATTTTCGTATGTGATAGTTTTAATACTAGCCTTATAAGAGATTTTCTTAATTTAATTACAAGTGAAGATATTCTATGGATAATGTATTCGGTAGAACCTGTAATATTAATACATACTGATTCCAAAGATAAAATTCTTCAAGAGACATATCTAAAATTAGAATGTAAAGCAGTAAAATCACAGCTATATTTAAATATATATGTGATATTTGATGAAAAAAGAGTATGGACTAAAAATTTAGTTGAAAGCTTTTTTTCTACTATTAAAAATGGTAAAATTTTAAATATATCAAACGTACCAAAACTAGGAGGTCTTTGTTTTTGTTATGTTCTTAATAACCTTTTGCTAAAAGCAAATAAAAAAAATCAATTAGCTGAAATTAAAATATATCAGCATACAAAATATGAAATTCCTTCCAAATATAAAATCAAATTTATCAACGAATCGCCATTATTTTTAAGAGAATATACTGGGTCTTTGAACTTCTTATATATTTTACTTAGTATGTTACTAGATAATATAACTAATAAATAATTAAGTTATTATATTATTCCATTAAAATTTTTTAAAGTCCACCAAGAATAAAATTCTAGTGGACACGTTTGTTATTAAATTGTTATTATTAGTATAATTATTATAAAATTATTTAATTAAAAATATAAATAATTTAGTTAGCTAGTTGTTATTAAAATGTTATTAACTTTTTTAAAGTTCACCGAGAATAAAATCCTAGTGGACACGTTTTTGTTATTTTTATTGGTTTTAGTTTAAGGTCAGCAGGAACAACTTTTATAACCTTTTATTATGGTATCGTACTTTAATAAATCTAAATTTAAGGAATTCTGCAACATATTCTAAAGATAAAGGGCATTTTGGAGATGTAAGAAATACTTTCCTAGCTGACAGTCGGTATTTAGCGTTTTTACCAACGTTTTTTTCAAATTTATTAAAGGAACTTTTCTTTGATTTTACTTTTTTCTAACGTAATTTTTTGATTAGTTTTATTTGGAGTTATAACCTATTATTAATCTATTAACCTATTATTAATCTATTAACTTATTATTATATTATTATTATTATTAGGGGGCAATTTACTTAGCAAATTCTCGGTCGTTACTGACAAAACGGGGTATGGTTTTGTAAACATTAACCACGCAATAACACAATCACAATATTGCACTAATAACTTAAAAAAGTCACTCACATGATATTATTACTAAATAAATGTAATCTGCCTCAGGCAAACGGTTTTGAACTATGTGTATGAAAAGTAATGAGAATTCTTTACAATTAAAGGGATGTAACATGTAAATCGTTAAATACGACTGCATACAACTCCTATTTAAGATACTATGTACGGGAAATAAGCAAAAAATAATACATTATTCAAGGAAAACTACTATGGTACGTAAAAAAGATATATTAAATGAAAGGTTAAAAAATTACACAATAGAAACAGACGTGTCCCGTAAGGTGAGGCAAAAAGTTGCGTTCCGTTTAGCGGCTAAAAACATATTTTTGATGTATAATAAAGTTTCATCTTCATTTACTGTGGAGGATATTAGTTATTCTTTACTTGAGAAGCTGAAGCCATATGGTGTATTATCGTAGATACGTATATTGACTGTGAAACTAACGTAACTGACTTATCTAGAGTAAAAGAAACTAAACGTGAGTATTATATTTTTAGACCTCAAATAGACAAAAATTAGTAGCAAAACTTATTAATAATAATAATGTAAATTATCTATAAATAACTGTAAAGTGATTTTTCGAATATAATTTTTATTTTATTATTAAAATATGTCACCTCAAACTGAAACAAAAACTGGAGCTGGATTTAAAGCGGTGTGGATTTTAATAAACAATATTATTTAAATTTTATTAAAAACGAATCTTGATAAATACTTAAAATTAAAAATTCCCTTAAATAATAAAATTGTATTGTAGAACAAAGTAACGTTTTTACGATATTTTTAACATAAACTAAAATATTTGGTTTTGTTAATTTTATAGTAGTCTAATTTTTTGTAAATTGATATTTTTAGCGAGTTTCTTAATAATTTTAAGGAATCATTATTAAAAACAAATGTTGTTATTTTTTATCTATCTATCATGCATAATATATTTAATTACCTTTTTATTTCAGAATTTTTTATAATATTTTACGTTTTATTGTTAATATAAAGCTTTATATTTTTCTAAGTCAGTAAAGTTTGAAAATGAATTCTTAAAATAGAATTTAGTTTTATGGTGTTAAAGATTATCGCCTTACTTATTACACTCCTGATTATCAAGTGGTGTGCGTTTGCAGTTATTGATAATTTATCAATTATTTTATGAATTTAAAAGTTGTATGTTGAAAGTGTTTTCTCTTTTTTCCTTTTTGATATAAAAAAAAATTTTAAGGAAATATAGCTTCACAATACATTTATTTATAAGCTTGTAAATTTTTTGACTTTCAAAATAATGAAATTACTCTATAGTTTAAAAAAAATTTTTTTATTGTTTGTAAGAATAAAGTATTTTATCTTTAGTTTTATGATCATAAAAATTTTTCCTGTTTTTCATTTTAATGTTTTTTTATTTTTTTATTCATCACGGACAATATTACCTTTTATATAAAGTACAACTTTTTTATTTTGGATTATAGTTTTTAAACTTTATTAAAATGTGTTTTTAATTTATTGGTATAAAGAAAAAATTTTTAATTAACTTAAATCATTTTTATAATTTTATTATAAAAACTGTATGCAATTTGTTTTTAGCCTGTACAGTTTTGAAATAGGCCTTTATCAAAAAGTCGAATTTTATTCAGAAACAGATATTTTGGCTGCTTTTCGTATGACTCCTCAACCAGGGGTTCCTGCCGTGTGGATTTGGTTATTTAGTTTAACTTTGTCACATTTTTTAATATTAAAAAATTTTTTTACATTAAGTTTGTTTCATAATTTATTTATAAGATTTTATACATAAAGTTTTTTAGTTAATTATTTAATTTTAAAAGCATGAAATTATACTTTTTGTTGATTTTTACCACTTATCCTTGAATTTTAGTATAAGTTTTAATTACTTTTAATTATACTAATTTGTTTTTGTCAAATTTTTTTCTTTTAAAAATTTCGCTTATTTAGGTTAATTTGTGATTAATAATCAAACTGAACAAAAAATTAAAATTATTTTCAAAAAAGCTTTATTTTTAAGATCGTCGAATTTTTTAAACTAAAAAATTATAATTTTTTTTTATGTTAAAATTCTACTTTCTTTATAACAAAAATAACATAAAAAAACAAAAGTATTACTATAATTTTCAACAATCCGTATACTGTTAAAAGTGGAAAATACGGTTTAAAAATGAACAAAATATTGTATGTTTAATTTTATGAAGAATGTGGAGCTGCTGTTGCTGCTGAATCTTCTACGGGTACATGGACTACTGTTTGGACAGATGGATTAACTCAATTAGATAGATATAAAGGTCGTTGTGGATAGTTTATTTTAATGATAATTTACGTTTTTAAAGAGCTTCATTTTTTAGAATAGTAGATAAAATAATTTATTGTTTCTTCTTACCGTAACACTTTTAAAAGTAAAATTAAATATTTAATATTATTTTTTGATTTTGGAAAAAAAGGATTTAAACATTTAAATAAAGCATACTTTTATGCAAATTTTTATTACAATTTAGTTCTTATTAATTAAATTTTGAAAATTTTTGTTGTTATAACATATTTCAAATTTTTTTACTTAATTTATATTAATTTAATAATGTTTATTAATATTTTTTAACGTGACTTAATTTTTTTATACTAATTAATTAATAAAAGTATTCATTAAAAAACAGTTAAATTAGTTTTTGTATTTCGTATTGTATTTATTTTTTATGAAATTATACTAATAGAACCTAATAAATTTTTTGTGAGTTTTTTAACCAGTTTTACTGTTATTTTGTTTATTTTTTAATAGCGTACTGAATTTTAATTCTTCATGCTGCGTTTGAAAATGGATAAATTGATTTTGCTGTTAAAGTAAATTGTTATCTAATTTTATTTGTTACGATTTGGAACCTGTTCCTGGTGAAAGTAACCAATATATTGCTTACGTGGCATATCCTATTGATCTTTTTGAAGAAGGTTCGGTAACCAACCTTTTAACTAGTATAGTTGGTAATGTATTTGGATTTAAAGCTTTACGTGCTTTACGTTTAGAAGATTTGCGCATTCCACCAGCATATTCTAAAACTTTCTGGGGTCCTCCTCATGGTATTCAAGTGGAAAGGGATAGACTTAATAAATATGGTCGTCCTTTATTGGGTTGCACTATTAAACCAAAATTGGGTCTTTCTGCAAAAAACTATGGACGTGCTGTATACGAATGTCTAAGAGGTGGTTTGGACTTTACAAAAGATGATGAAGTGCGAATTGTAATTTTTAACAGATTAATTTTTTAATTTTTGCTAAATCTTTATTAATAGTTCGCATTCATTTTTTAATTAAAAATTCCTAAAAATTTTTAACATTTTATTTATGTTAAAGTTGTTGTTTAAGATAAATATTTTCTTTTTTTATTAATACTTTTTATTTTTTATTAATTTTTCCAATTATCCATTCTGTTGATTATAATTAAATATGAAATAATTTTATTATGTTTATATCTTTTTTATTTTAGTTCATTAAACTAAAATTTTAAATCATAATTAGTGTAATTCTTAAAAATATAAGTGAATAGTAACTTTCATCCATTGAATGAATAAAACAGAATGAAGGGAAACTTTCATATTGTGTTTTAAAACGAATCAAATGGTAAATTAGTTTGTTTTAGTTTTATAATGTTAATTCTCAATCTTTTATGCGTTGGAGAGATCGTTTCTTATTTTGTGCTGAGGCGATTTACAAAGCACAAACAGAAACAGGCGAAGTAAAAGGACATTATTTAAATGCTACTGCAGGTACTTGCGAAGAGATGGTGTGGATTTTAATACTTATCATAAAAAGTTATTTTAATAGTCTTTTTCAATACAAAATTTTTTAAATTAATATATCTGATTTTTTGAATACATAAGTTTACTTTTTATTTTTTATGCTTTGTCTCATAAAAATTAGCATTGTTAATTTTTAATGTATTAGTTTTTTTTATTTGAATTAGTAGTTTATCGCCAAGAGAAATTTTAATTTTTGAGTACTTGTTTTATAAGTATAATGTAATTTTATGATATTATAAATCAAATTAATGAAATTTTACAAAATAGATTTCAATTTTTATCTTTTGTAAAAAAATTAAAAATTTAATTTTTAAGAGAATAAATTAAATTTCTTTGCGGTATTTGAATACATTTACTTGTAAAAACTTTTTGTTTATAAATTCGTTTAATTTTATAAAGCTGTATATAATAGAATTTATATGTACTGTTTGTGAATGAGTATACATGATTTACTTAATTTTATTACAAACGTGCTTCTTTTGCCGCACAAATTGGTGTTCCAATTATAATGCATGAGAAAAGCTTTTTATCAAAAATAGAAAAATATAGAGAAAATTACTATAAAAAATATAAATAAATTTATTTTTTAAGTAAAATTTTAAATATAAAAAATTTTTATTTGTGCGGATGATATTGGATTTTTTTATAAAAAAGTTTATTAATTTTTTCGGTTTTACGGATATTTTTTATTTATTTTAATAAGATAAAAATTAAATTTCTATTTGTTTGAAAAAGCATAAATTTTTAGTTTTATAAATTAAGTTTTTAGATATATTTGTTTAATAATATAAGTTTTGATTTGTTAATAAGTAATTAATTTTTAAAAGCGTTGGTGAATTTCAAAGTTCTTGCCAAGTTTGTAAAGAGAAAACTATAAAATTTAAATTTTCTATTTTAACTATTTAACAGGTGGTTTTACGGCTAACACTTCCTTGGCAATGTATTGTCGTGATAATGGTTTATTATTACATATTCATCGCGCTATGCATGCTGTTATCGATCGTCAAAGAAATCATGGTATTCACTTCCGTGTATTGGCTAAAACACTTCGTATGTCTGGTGGTGATCATCTTCATTCTGGAACAGTTGTTGGTAAATTAGAAGGTGAACGCGAAGTAACGTTAGGTTTTGTAGATTTAATGCGTGATGCTTACGTTGAAAAAGATCGTTCTCGTGGAATTTATTTTACTCAAGATTGGTGTGGTATGGGTGGTACAATGCCTGTTGCTTCAGGTGGCATTCATGTATGGCATATGCCGGCTCTTACTGAAATTTTTGGTGATGATGCTTGTCTTCAATTTGGTGGTGGAACTTTAGGTCATCCTTGGGGAAATGCTGTGTGTTCTAAATAATGTTTTTTTTAGTGTAATTATGGTTTCATATTCTTCAAAATTTTTGATTTCATGAACATATTGCCGTTAATAATATTAAAATTATTGTCTTTTATCCGTATAAAATTATATAATAAATTTAAGTGATTTATAGTTAAAAGTAATTGTTTTTGATTTTAATAAATTTTAAAATAGCATTTTTATTACATTTTTTTCAATAATTTTTATTTTATAAAAATAAAACATTATAAGAAATACTAATTAAATTTTATAGTTTTTAATTAAAGTTAGAACATTTTTATGTTTTATTTTTTAAACTTATAAATATTAAGTTAAAAAAGATTTTTAATTTATGAAAAATTGTATATTATAAGTCAATAATATTTACAACTTGAAAATGAGCTATTGCTATTTGCTTAATTTTATCCAGGTGCTGCTGCTAATCGTGTAGCTTCTGAGGCTTGCGTACAAGCTGTGCGGTTAAACAATTTTTACAATTTAATACTTTTAACCAATTTTAATTAAATTATTTTAATAATTATTTTATATTTTTACTTATAGCCAAGAAATACTTATTAGTAAGTCTAATTTTGGTAAAACTATATTTTTTTTTTAATGGAAATTAAATTTATGATAAAAATGCATAAATTCTTAATGGAATTTTTTTTCCTATAAAATAGAAATTATGTTGATATTATCGCAACAATATTTACATAATTAAATAAATTTGAAAGTTAAAATTTAGTTTTTTAAAAGAAAAATTACTTTAAATCATAATAATAAATAATTAATTTGAGTAAAATTAAAATCATTATAAGATACTTTAAAATAAAATTAAAATAAAAAAAAAAGCTACATACAGTTATATGAGTACGTTTAGTTTAAAAATGAACCTTTTTTTTGGTTTAATTTTATCGAAATGAAGGTCGTGATCTTTCTCGTGAAGGTGGTGATGTTATTCGTGAGGCTTGTAAATGGAGTCCAGAACTTGCTGCCGCTTGTGAAGTTTGGAAAGAAATTAAATTTGAGTTTGAAACTATTGATAAATTATAATTAAAATAATTTCGTTTTATCTCAAATTTTTTTGAATATTTTTTAGTATTTTTTAAATACGTTAAATTTTATAATTTTTAGAATAATGTTTAAATTTTTAAGTTCAAAAAGATCTTTTATTTTTTTATGGCGGTTCCAAAAAAGAAAATGTCCAAATCTCGTAGAAACTCAAGGAAAAGTAACTGGAAAAAAAAGGTGCTTAAAAAAGTTCTTTTTGCTCTTTCTTTAGGAAAATCTTTTGAAGCGAATACTAATGTTAATTTTTCTTTTGGAGACAAATTACCACAATAGTGCTGTGATAATATGTAAAATTGTAATTATTTTTATGTCTCATTCAGTTAAAATTTATAATACATGTATTGGTTGTTTTCGATTTGTACAAGTAACAAATAATGTTTAAAATACTTGTTAAACTTTTATTCATATTTTAGGTTTTAAGGAAGAGTTTTTAATTAGAATTATTCAACTCTTAACTTTTAGGAAAATATATGGTTTTAAATGTTATAAAGTTTACTTCTCATTAGTTTTTTAATTTTGTAAGATTTTTCTAGTTGTTAAAGCAATTTTCTGAGTTATTTACTACTTTAATAACCATACAAATTTCATTCTTTAATTGTAGGTTTCAAGCTATATGTGGGTATCTGCAAGTATAGTTTAATAAGGAAACTATAGTTAGTTTACCTTTTTACACAATGTGTGAGAGCTTGTCCAACAGATGGCTTTTCTTAAATTTTATTTAAAGGAAATTTTTTTTTTAATTTTTTCAATTTTTTCACGTTTTAATTATTTAAATTTAATTCATTAATTTTTAATTTTTTAATTCGCCTGTTTTTAATTTTTTTTGTGTAAATTATTTAATAATAGTTAGTTTTTATTTATTATTTAGAAACTTCATTGATCTATATTTATATGCAAGAAGTAGGGAAAGATTTAATTTTATACTTTATTTTATAAAATTATTAATCAAGTTTTTCGATTTATATATCTGATAATAGAATTTTTTTATTTAATTTTATTTTTATCAGGTATTGTTCCTTTTAAAAATATGAGCTGTATGTTTTTATTAAGCTTTTACAGATCTTTGAGAAGATTATAATGTTTGACTCAGTTGTTAGAAATGGTTCCTTGGGATGGTTGTAAAGCTGGCCAGATAGCGTCTTCTCCAAGAACCGAAGATTGTGTAGGATGTAAAAGATGCGAATCTGCATGTCCTACTGATTTCCTAAGCGTTCGTGTTTATTTAGGTTCTGAAACAAGTCGTAGTATGGGTCTTGCATATTAAATAAGGTTTTTCTTTGAGATAGGAAATTTCAAAGGACATATTTATATTTTATTAAAAAAATTTTTTAATATAGAATTTTGTTTATTGTTAAATTTATTTTTAGTTATTTTTATGAAATTAAATTCTATTGAAGTAATAGGTAAGTTATGGATTTCTTAAAAAATTTTTTATATTTATTTTAGATTTATTATGAATCATATAATTTTTTTAATTTAATTTTTTTAAAAATTTTTTATTTAACTAGAAAATCTTCTATTGCCAAAATAATTCTCTTCCTTCCTAAAGATGGTGGTGGTGAAATTTTGATTAATGGAGAAAAAGCTTTTAACTATTTGCAGTTGCGAGTTCTAAAAGTCTTTATTTAACATTTCCAAGTTAAGGGAAAAAAAATAATCTCGTTTATTTAAATTTTATTATTGATTTTTATTTAATAATTTTTAAGCATTTAATAGATTTATTATTTTTTAATTTAATCCTAAAGATGATAAATTTCGAGTTAATAATTGAATTTAAATTAAGTTTAAGATAACAGTTGAAATTTTTAATAAAGTTAAATCGATATTAATATAGTTGCACATATTAATATACTAATATACTTCTTGGATAGAAATTCTTTTTAATTTGAAATCAAAATATTCAAATTTACCTTAGACGTAAGAACTAAATTTTTTTATAATTTTTATATTTTATTCGAAAGACTTTCTTTAAATTATGATATACAAATATAAAAAAGTAAATGATAGATTATTAAACATTGTTATAAATTATCTTTATTGTTCATAAAATTTTAATTAAGGAAGTATTTATGAAAGTTATTCTATTTTATTTTAATAAACTTTTTATGAGCTGGATACATTTATTGATGTTTGTCCAGTTCTTTTGAGGGAAATAATTTATCAATTTTATTTTCTATCAACTAATAACCTTCGTTGAGAAAAAGAATTTTTAAAATGTTATTTTTAATTTTTGTTTGTTTAATAAACTATTTTTTTATATATTTTTTCAAGTATTTACAATCTAAATAACGTTGAAAGTTGTATTTGTGTTTTATTTGTATTTTTTAATTAGTTTAGTTTTTTCTATTGCAAAACATTTTTTTTGTTTTAAAAATTAGAAAGTTATATTTTTATTCTATTGTAGTCCGTTCGAACTTCTTAACATTAATAATTATAAAGTTCATGCTTATGTAAAAGGAGGAGGCCTTTCTGGTCAAGCAGATGCCATTTTATGATTTTTAAGCGTTATGACCGAGTAATACCAAAAATTTAAAAAAATTAAAGATTATATTTTTGTTTTATATTGTAGAAATTTTATTTTATGTAAAAAAACTTGCTATATCAAAATCATTAAGCGTTTTTATAGAAAAGGAAGACAAAAAAAAACTGAAAGTGAACGGTTTTTTAACACGAAATTCTTTGTGTAAAGAAAGAAGAAGTTTGTATATTTAAGTCCTATTATTTTTTTGTATTAACTTTGTAACACTATTTACTATAAAGTTAATTCAAATATGTAATTTTTCATTAATTATTATTCATTTTATAAAAAATAGTTGTTTATATTATATAATTTCTTTTTAATTTTAAAAACAATTTTATTTTAATAATAGGGAAAGTATAGTTTTGTATAATCGTTACAATCTCTAACAATAGATTATTAATTAAAAAAAAGAAAATAGTATCATCTATTTCAAAAGCTTAATCTTACATTTTTTAATGAAATAAAAAAGATGTTTAGTTTTGTAACAGAACTTTTTTCTAGTTTATTAATACGGTTTGAAAAAAGCGCGCAAAGCGCCACAATTCTCAAAAAGATAGAATCTTCTTATTTTTTAAGAATAACTTCTTAATAGGTATATGTAAAAATTTTTGTAGAAAAATTTTATTTTTTTTATTATTGAAGAATTATTTTTATTATGTCAACAGAAACAGATGAAATTTTAGAAAGACTTAAAAAAATTACTTTACTAGAAGCTTACGAGCTAGTTAAACAAATTTTGGGGTTTTGTAAAAAAATTTTATTTTTTTTAGCTTTTATTATTATATTTTACATAAAATAATATTTTTTATTTTTTATGATTTAGAATATTATTACTTTTTTGAAAATACCTTCGGTGTTGATGCTACTATTGCTTTGTCAGCTAGTAATACGAATCCATCAATTTTACCTTCAAAAGCGGATGAAACTGTAGTGGAGGAAAAAACTGAATTTGATGTTATCATCCAAGAAGTTCCAAGTGCAAAAAGAATTAATGTTATTAAAACTGTCCGTAGTTTAACAACATTAGGTCTTAAAGAAGCTAAAGATCTTATTGAATCTGTTCCAAAGGTTGTATGTGAGGCTGTATCAAAAGAAGTAGCAGAAGAAACTAAAAAACTTCTAGAAGAAGCAGGAGCTTCAATAATTATTAAATAAGTTTATACATAACCTTTAAATAATATTTTTATTTATTCTATAATTATTAGTTGTTTTCTTTATTGATTTTTTTAATTATTTTTAAAAATTGTATAAAAGAAGTACAATTCTTTTTTATAAAAGTGATTTAGTATATATTTTAGTTTTTTATATTTGGTTTAAGTGTAAAATGTTTAACTTTTAGTTATTATGCTTTTATTTACATTTACGTTTCAAGCTTTAGTTTTAGCTCTAATTATTTTCTCTTTTATATTGGTTCTTACGCTGCCAGTTATTTTTGCTTCTCCTAAAGGATGGGAAAATAACAAATCTCGTATTTGGTTGGCGTGTCGCTTCTGGTTTTTTTTAGTTTTTTTAATAGGAATATTGGATGGTATTTTCTTATAATTCATATTTTTTCTTTTTTTTATTTTTGATGAATTTTGATCTAAGAATATAGTTTAAATTAATTTAAAAAATTATGTTTTGTTTAACAATAAATCCTTATTAATTTTAACAAAAATTATTTTTTTTCTTTTTTTATAGAACGTAATTATTTATTATGAATCTTTTATGAAATATTTAAAAATATATGTTTTAAGAAGTAGGCTATTAAAAGATGGTAATTTGGCTTTTTTTAAAGTAAAAAATCTACAATTTTTTGATAAAAACTTTTTTGTTACTGAAATTAGAAGGTATTTATTACTAGATTTGTTTAGATAATTTAATTAAATTTACAATATTTTAAGATTGTTAATAAAAGAAATAAATTTTTCCTAATAAAAAATTTATATAAATATTCGTTATAATTGAAAGATTAAAGATCTATTTTTTTGAGAGTTGGAACATTACAAATGTTATGTTCTTTGTCACAAATAATTTAAAAAATACTAGTACTTTTCATGTTGTTCACAACTTTTTAGGTTTAGAAGAGTTAAAACAAAGTTTACTCGAAATAACTAAAAAATTCAAACTTCTACGTTTTAAATTATGTTCAAAATCCTACCAAGGTAATAAATTTTTTGCTGTTTTAAATGCTTTTGAAGTGAAAGATTTTTTATCAGGAGATATAATATTTCCTCCTCATTTAAAACTACTAAATTCACGAGAATTATTGTTTACTAAAATTTCCTTTAATATTACTTTAAAAATTTTATTAAAAATAGAAGCAAAAAAAGCCAGTTTTCAAAAGCCTATTAAAAGATTAAATTTAATTATAGAAAAAGATGAATTTTTTGATAATTATATGATTTTTGATCTGACTACAGATGGAAGTGTTACACCTTTCAATGCATTTATCAAAGCATTGCAATCTTCTAATTTAGTTACTTTAACTAATGCATAAATTTTTTTAATATTTAAATTTAAATTAAGATCAAAATAATTTTATATTATTTATAATAAAATATTGTGATTTGTATTAAAAACGTCAAATTTATTTTAATTTTCATTTTAATTCGGAGAAGGAGGGATTCGAACCCTCGGTAGCAAAAACTACGCTGGTTTTCAAGACCAGTACTTTAAACCACTCAGACACCTCTCCTTTCTGTTTTTCGGGATGACAGGATTCGAACCTGCGACCCTTGCATCCCAAATGCAATGCGCTACCAAACTGCGCTACATCCCGATAAGGTTTTCTTTATTATTTATAATAAATTTACAAAAATCGTTATAGATTTAATGAACGTATTTGTATGAAATTGAAAGGTAAATTTTATTTAGTTATTAACCGTTCTTACTATGAAATATTTCACGACTTATTTGTCTACCGCTCCTGTTGTTGCTGTTTTATGGTTTACATTAACAGCAAGTTTACTTATAGAAATAAATAGATTTTTTCCAGATATTTTGTAAAAATTTGAAGTATTAAAACTAAAGAATATTAAAAAAAATCTTTAGTTTTAAAAGGAAGTAAGCCTAAATAGCGTGCTTGTTTAACTTTTGAATATACTTTTATTAAAATGTAGTCATAATATTAATCTTTAAAATGCGTATATTTTAATCTACTAAAGAAAATAATTTTAATTTTTAATTAAATAATTTAAATTATTTTATTTTTAATTAAAATTTTTAATCTTACAATTTTGTAATTTTTAAAAAATAAGAACAATCATTTTACAAATTTATATTAAAAATAACTAAATGTTTTTCAAAATATAAAGAATTTTATAAAAAATATGTATTTGTTTTTAAAATTTTTGTGGAATACTCAATTTTATTGTTTTAATGTCACTATTATTTTTACTATTTTTTAATAATTTTAACGTGAAAACATAATATGTTTTTTCTTAGAAAGACAAAAAAATTTTTTATTGTTTGATTATTGATATTATTGTCATTTTAATTTTTTTAATATTTTAAATAAAATCAAAAAGATTTTCTTAGAAGACGGTGCTGTTTATATGTTAATTTAGGTTTGTTTAATCGTTTTGGAATTATTTTACCTTGAAAGTTTATGAATCTTCTAAGAATATTAACATTTTTATAATCAATAAGTGCTGGGTATATGATAAAAATTCTTTCTAAAATTTTGTTAAGATTTATATTAAAAATAATTTTATTTTATAATATTTTTATTTTAATTTATTTAAAAGTACAATCACAAATTTCATAAAGTTAAAACATCTTATAACATAAATAAATTTAATATAAATTTAGTTAAAATTTATTAAATTTGTTCCCATTATTAAGGGAAAAATTTTGTTTTTTATTTACTGAATTTTTTAAAGTTTTTCATTTATTCGGGCAAATACATAGATATTATTGGCATATTTTTACTATTATAACTAATATCGAGTTATTTAATTCTTTTTTTGAAATTTTTTTTTAAATCAATAATAGTGAATTTAAGTAATAATTCTGCCTCTTGTGTAAAAGTTTTAGTTTTATTTATTATTTCTTTAAAAGTGGGTTTTTCATTATTGATGTGCTCTCGTAATTCTATAAGGAATCCCCTAACATCTTCAAGATTTATATCGTCCAAGTATCCATTAATACCTGTATATATTGTTGCCACTTGATCTGCTACTGACAATGGTGAAGCTTGAGGTTGTTTTAATAATTCTCTTAATCTTGCACCACGAGCCAATTGATTTTGTGTAGCTTGATCTAAATCTGACGCAAATTGTGAAAAAGCCTCTAATTCTGCAAATTGAGCTAGTTCTAATTTAAGTTTTCCTGCTACTTGTTTCATAGCTTTTATCTGCGCAGCAGATCCAACTCTTGACACGGAAATACCTACATTAATAGCTGGACGAATCCCCGAATTAAATATGTCGGCTGATAAAAAGACTTGTCCGTCCGTAATAGAAATAACATTTGTAGGTATGTATGCTGAAACATCTCCTGCTTGAGTTTCTACAATTGGTAAAGCTGTCATACTTCCTTGTCCTAATTCATCACTTAATTTAGCTGCTCGTTCTAATAATCTTGAATGTAAATAGAATACATCTCCCGGATATGCTTCGCGTCCAGGTGGACGACGTAGTAATAATGACATTTGTCTATAAGCTTGTGCTTGTTTTCGTGATAGAAAATTTAAATATAACAATTTCTTCATAAAGAATCGTGCATGCAAGTTTTAGTGCACACGGCTCAAATCAATAATTATAATAATAATATTTTTAGTTAATAATAATAATAATTCTTCAAGGTTTACTAGTAATAATATCCAAAAAACAATTTTAAATAGTACTTTCTTTTATTTGTAAATTAACTAATCTTGAAAGACTTTCATATCAAAGAATAAATATAAAAAATATTATTTTTAGCAATATATTTTTGTTAGTTGTTATACCCTTATTTTTAAGAATTATTATTAAAATTTTATAGAAAATAGAAAACATTAGTAAATTACGATTATATTATCTTTCAAAAAATTATAAAATTTTTAGTTTTTTGTGTTCAAAAAATTTTACTTAAATAATACTTACAATCAAAAAATAAGAGTTCAATTATTGACAAAATTTTAATAAAAGCTTAGTTCGTTTAATTTTGTGTTTTTAATGTTTATAAATCTTTCATCTAAATATTCTTTAGTATAAAAAATAACAATAAGACTTTTACAACTCGCAATGAAAGATCATCATAAATAACTAACGTATGTTTTCCATTATACACGTTGGTAAATATAATAATTACTCAATATATTTCCTTTCAGAAACGTACATGAAGCTTTTACTTCATACGGCTCCTATCATATGAATAATTTCTTTTAAACAAATTATAAAGTCATATTTTGTTTACGAAATTGCAAATGTTATCAAATTTTGGGTTTATTTTTTTAATTAATTAAAAATTTTAACATTAATTCAATTCGCTTTTATAATTTTATATTTAGCATTTTGTTAACCTAAAATCAATATAATGGGAAAAAAATTATAACCTAACAAGTTTCTCTTTCTATTTTAATAAAAAGATTTTTTGTTTATAATAATTTAGTTAAAAAATTATTAAATAATTTCATAATTCAATAATGAAATTAAGCATAATATTACAGACAAATAAAACAATTTTAAGACAATAATTCTATTTTAAATAACCTTTTTTATTTCCATATAACTACTTTGCTTCATGCTTTAATGTATAATATAATTGAAGATTACAATTTAAATAAAAAATTTATAAGAATAAAAATTAATAATTTACTTATAATAAAAAAGAGATTTAAAATTTTTAATTATGTTTTTTATAAAATTTGTTTTAAGACAACATGCCGCACTGAAATATTCCGCCAAAGCTGCACCTGTATAAGGAGCTAAATATTGTAGTGTAGCAGATGAATCCGCATTTTCTGCAACTATTATTGTATATTCCATAGCCCCACGTTTTTCTAACGTAGTTACTATTTGTGAAACAGAAGACGCTTTCTGTCCAATAGCTACGTAAACACAAATAACCCCTTGTCCTTTTTGGTTTAAAATCGTATCTGTAGCAACAGCTGTTTTGCCTGTTTGGCGATCACCAATAATAAGTTCGCGTTGTCCTCTTCCTATTGGAATCATTGCATCTATCGCAATTAATCCTGTTTGCAAAGGTTCATGAACTGAACGTCTTGAAACAATACCTGGAGCAGGAGACTCTATTAATCGTGTTGTAAATGATGCAATATCCCCTTTTCCATCTATAGGACGTGCCAAGGCATCAACAACTCGACCTAAAAAACCTCTACCTACAGGAATTTGAGCAATCTTTCCTGTTGTTTTAACTGAAGCACCTTCTTTTAAATTAGTAGCTTCGCCCATTAAAACGGCTCCAACATTGTCAGCCTCTAAATTCAAAGCAATTCCAATAGTACCTTCATCAAATTCTACAAGTTCGCCCGCCATCACTTTTTCAAGCCCATAAATCCTAGCTATTCCGTCCCCTACTTGAAGCACAGTTCCTACGTTAACAATTTTTAATTCTTGACGATATTTCTTTACCTGTTGACGAATTATCCTAGTAACTTCATTCGGGCGAACTCTGATCATAGCTTGGGCCTGGGGCATATATAGACAATGCTAAACATATAAATACAAAATTAATAAGTCAAAATTTTCAACATAAACAATACATATATGTATTTAGTTTTTTCTTAGTATTTAGGTTTTAATTTCTTAAGCGACATTTTTTCCATTTTTTTCAGAATAATTTTTTTATGAATTTTTGAATTTAGACGTTTAATAATAGTCGCTTTAGCTTTTTGACAGGCTTGTGAATATAAATTTTTAAAAATTTCTCTAACAGATTTTTTATCTTCCGTTCTTAATATTAAACGCTTTGATTGCTTTAAACGTTTAATATCTTCATTAACGGAAGAACGAATTATATCAAAACTTTTAAGGCGATAAAGTAGTTTTTTAATACTCTTATCCGAAACCATACACGATTTATTTCCAATCATATGGCTATTCAATTAAAATTGTATTTTATTTGTTTTATTATAAGTTTGAAAATAATTTGAAACAAATTTTATAAATTGAAATTGCGTTTGTAAATTAGTATTTTTTATAAACCAGCTTTTTTAGCAAAAAATTTACCTATAAGAATCGTCCTTTTATAATAATTTTTATTACTTCGTTATTTTTACTGATAATATATTACTAATAAATATGATTGTTCACCAAAAGTTTTAAGATAGTTAACATAATATAAAGTTGTTTTATTACAAATTTTTATATTATTTTCTTATAGTTATATTAATTTCTTCTCAATAACATAATATAACCTAACTTGATAAGCAAAATTATACTTAACGGTGATTGAAGAAACATTTTGATTATCTATTTTATAAAATGTGAAATAAAAAATTAACAATGAAAAGTTTATAATCTTATTTTTCTCTTGCTTATAATATTTCTATAATTTTCATGATAAGAGATAAATTATTCTTTTAAAAATATTTAGTAAAATACTAATTTTAGAAATTTCCTCTATTCCCATAAAAATAAATATAATTTTAAATAGACGAATCACACAAAATGTTGTACCATTAGAACGAATTAAAGAAGCTTTTTTAGCTGCATTTTCAAATTCAAGTTCAGCAAGATATAAAGAACTTTGCGAAGAACGGATCTTTTCATCAATATCTAAAATATTTTTAATTATAGTTTTTTTTCGCGTTTTTAGTAAATCACTTAAATTAGATAAAAATAAAATTTTCCTTTCAAAAAGGTATGAGCAAAATTTTTTGCATACGTCTTAAATCTATATAATATTCATTAATATCTATTTCAAAATTATCGGAAATTGATCTTCTATCTTTAAAGAATTTCTATAATTTTTAAGTTTAAAATTAATGATAAATATTTTAATGTTTTTAACATTACCGTTGTATTAAAAAATAAATGATTCTTACTTATAAAAAATTTAACTTATAATAATTATAACTGTTATCACAACAAAATTACATAAAAGCTTTTATATAAAATTATTTTTTAAAATATAATTTATATTAATTTTACTGAATTTGTAAAATTAAAATTAAAAATAATGACTAAAAAGTTAACTTTCCATAATAAAACAGGGTTCCAACTACTATCGCTAAATTTATAATATTCGTTTCAAAAACATTTGTATTTATACCGAAAGTCTTAGCGTTAGAAATGATAGTGAAAATATTAAAATTATCAATTATTTAGATAGATATATAATGAGAAAATTCTCGATATCCCCAAATACACCGTATTTGAACTTTTCAGATCATACAGCGTTTTAAAAATTTAAAAACAACACTTTACCTATTAAATTAAAATATTTTTTAAAATAGTTCTAGAATTATCTTTCAAGTTTAATAAGAAAAACAATAATACGAAATTCCAACTTTAATAAATATTTTTATATTTCATATAACAACGTATCTTAATTTTAATGTTTTTTAATCATTAGGTTTAATATTATGTTCAAATTATAATAGAAGTGTTTAAAATTTTTAAAACATGATATTAAAAAAAATTTTTATTATAAAAATTTAGTATATTTTAACTACAATTTATTATTAATATATTTGTAAATTATAATTTAAATAAATCTAACCTTTGAAATAACATGTATAAACTTAATCTACCGTTATTCCGGCAAATATATTTATTCTAATTGAAAAATGAATAATATTTGTAAAAATAGATTAAAATTTTTTCGCAATGTAATCTTTTTCATGTAAAATTATTAAAATAAGATTAATAGCCAAACAGCCAAATTTAACTAAAAATTTTAGAAAAGTAATTTATTGTCATTAACGTTTCACACACCACGATATTTTTTACACAATAGTTGCTTTCATTTTAGGAAACCTCAAAATATAAACTATACAGTATTATACTCTCGATTAAATTTTAAAATTTTTTTATTAAAAATCTAATATTAAAATTAAACAAAAGGATTCGCAAATATTATAGCTAAAGCAACTACTAATCCATATATAGTTAATGCTTCCATGAAAGCTAAAGATAATAATAAAGTTCCTCTTATTTTACCTTCTGCTTCAGGTTGACGTGCAAGTCCTTCAATTGCTTTACCAGAAGCTGTTCCTTGACCAATACCGGGTCCTATTGCTCCTAAACCAATTGCTAAACCTGCTCCGATAACAGAAGCAGCACAAATAATAGGATTCATAATAAACTCCGTAAAATATTATTGCTTAAAAGTTAAATTTTGAACTTTTAATTTAATTAAATTAAAGAATAAAGGATTGAATATTAAAAATTAATACTTGGGTAATAAAATGTTACTTAATATCACTTACTATTAATGATGACCTTCCATTGCTTCACCGATATAATTTAGATAAAAATAATCCTTCATAAACTAAAAAAAATAATAGTATTAATTAGTTCTATAATTGTCATTATAAAAAATACAAATTTTAATAAATGGGAAATCGCGTTGATCCAGACAAAGTTGCAAAAATTAAAGCTTGAATACCACTAGTAAATAAACCTAAAAAAATTAAAGGAACAGGAACAATTAGCGGTACCAAAGAAACCAATACCGCTACTACTAATTCATCTGCTAAAATATTACCAAAAAGTCTGAAACTTAAGGAAAGAGGTTTAGTAAAATCCTCCAAAATATTAATGGGCAATAAAATTGGAGTAGGTTGAACATATTTTTTAAAATATGTTAAGTTTAATAGAATTTAAATTCTTTATTAAGTAATTAATAAAAAAACTATAAAATTTATATAAATTAAAGTAAGCTTAGTAAATTTAAAATTCTTTAATAAAATATACGACAAAACCTTTTTTGTTAAGTCCAGCATAAAAATACGCTAAAGATGTCAATATAGCAAGTCCTGCCGTAGTATTAAATAGATAGAAAACATCCTCTTAAAATTTATACCTACATTACAAAACGTATATAACTTACAATTATAAAAAAAAGATCTAACAACTACACTTTAATAAATGTTGAGTCTTATCTATAAATAAATAATAAAATTAATAAATACATATTTGTTTTATCAGAAATCTTTATCAACTATAAATGTTAAAAAAAAAAAGGATATTTTATTGCAAATATTTAATAAATTAACCAAATTTTAGAGTTTCAGACAAATAAAATTACTTTATTAATTCCATTGCTTTATAAACCATTTTGAATAAACTTTTTATGATAAATTCAAAACGCACATATCATTTGTAGGTGCTCCCAACTCTCCATTTGGAAGTTCAATAATTTTCCAAGGAATTAGTGCCCCTGACCAATTTGACACAAAGATAAATAAAAACATAGTTCCAATATAAGGAACCCATTTTGAATATTCTTTTTCACCTATTTGAGTTTTTGAAATGTCTGTTATAAATTCTGTGACAAGTTCTATAAAAATTTGTTTGTTTGCTGGTACTAAAGTAAGATTTTTTGTAGTATAAATACTTAAAAAACCTATTATTAATATAACAATCCAAGAATTAATTAATACTTGCCCGTGAATTTGAAAACCTAAAATTGACCAATAAAAGTGTTGCCCAACTTCTTAAAAATAATAAAATATTTTTAAATATTCTTATAAATAGCAATAAATTTGAATTAAAGTTTCTACATCTGAACTTTTAAATGAAAATTATTTAAATCGCAAAACATTAGCAATTTTTAAAAGTTAAAATTTTCTTAGGAAGTATTTAATCAAAATATTTATATTTATAAAAAATCCGAAAAAATTTTTATTGTTAAAAGAATGTTTAATTTTTAAAATCAACAGAAAAATGCCCGAAATAAACATGTTTACAGAAAAAATTTTTTAAAAAAGTTTTAACTAAAAGAAGAAGTCTTAAAAATTCAAAAAATTAAAAAATATAATTAAAACAAACTTCATATGAAAGGGATTGAAATCACAAAAATAATATAATAAAACAATCTTCATTTCTCGAAAAATAAAAAATTATTATGAAAGTCACTGAAACCTTTAAGAAAGTTTTTTGAATTTTTTATACTTATCAAATTTTTGTCTTACTTTGTTGTTAACGCCCCGATTTATGGAATTACAAAGAACACTCAAAATTAAAGAAACAGAAAGAATAGAATCATCATTTGAAGGAATAGGATATTTAGTAAGTGTGGGGTCACAATTGGTATCTAAATAAAATACGCATTTAATTTAAAAATTAATACGCTTCATCAAACTGAACAAGAAAACGATTTAAAGTTTCATACAGCTTTGAATAATTATTTATTTAAAGTTATTAAAACTTGTTACAAAAAAACAAAACTTTTTCATTATTTAATTTTTAAAAATTATTCATAAACCTCAAAGGTAGTTTATTGTTATATTAAAAACTATATTACTAAATAACAAAATAAAATATCGAGAAATAATTTGTTACTATATTCATTCAAATTTAATTGTAATTATTTAATAATTAATTCTAATAATTATTTTTAAAGAATTTTCATTTTATAAATTTTTTATTCTTTAATAAAAAAAATTCTACTATGGAAAAAAGAGATACTTAAAACATGAATAACGCACTATAGTTATACTAGCAATACCTAACTTTTTACATTCACGTACAGCATTTATCTCCTTGTTTTGTCCTATTATAATAACAATTTCAGGACGTTCAGTCATATCTCTCATACCGGAAAAATATTTTTTAAGCTAATTAAATAGAATATTCTTTCGATTAATTATCTAGTTTGAAAATAAATATATTTATAAAAATTTTAAAATTTAGTTAAAAAATAAAAATTGAGTCACATTTAATTTTTTTTTTTTTAGTACTAAACGTTCTTTTTTTGTTAATAAGTTGTGATGCTTTTCTTTTTGTTTTGATTTTAGCATAAAATTTTATTGCAACAAAAATAAAATAATCCCAAAATTATTCTTAATTTTATAATTAAATGTAATTTAGTTATAAATAAAATTTATAATTTTTATTATCAAAAAATTGCTTTAATTTATTTATGCAATTTTTAATTGTTATCCAATTTGTCAATATACCGCCCAACCAACGTTTTGTTACAAAAAAAGAATTACATTTTAAAGCGATTTTTTGTGTTAAAATAGAAAAAAAGCGTTTTGTACAAACAAAAAGAGCCATTAAGATTAAAAATTTTTCTAATAAATATTCATAAAAAATTTATAAAGCTTTTTAAAAAATGCTAAAATCTAACAGATTGGTTTTCATAAAAAGTCACAACTTTTACCTTTACGTACAGAACGTATAAGGAAATTGCAAGCTTTTTTTAAACAAACTATAGTCTGTAACAAATCGATAATATGAAGACCTTTGCGTTCTCCATAAATATAAATTCTCATTCTTGGATTCCATTGTTTAACCTTATGACCAAGATGAACACTAGAATTAAGCATTTTTTCTACAGTAATCATATTTAATTAAATTTAAAAAACGAGTAGCGTAACATACATATAAAGAAAATAATAGTTATAAAAGATATATAAAAATATTTCATAAAAAAAAATTTTCTTTATTATTTTAAGAAGTAAATACCGGAATCATCTATGTATTTTTTGTTTTATTGTTTCTTCAATTCTCTTAAAGACGACACCCAGAATCGAACTGGGGAATAAAAGATTTGCAATCTTCTGCCTTACCGCTTGGCCATGCCGCCATGCTAGGAACCAGATTTGAACTGGTGACACAAGGATTTTCAGTCCTCCGCTCTACCAACTGAGCTATCCCAGCTATTATTATTATAAATTAATTTATACTTATATTATTATAAGTAAATTTAAGTTTACCAACTCGCTTTGGTTACACCTGGAAGTAAACCATAATGAGCCATATCTCGAAGAATATGTCGTGATAATCCAAAAGTCCTAAAATATCCACGTGATCTCCCTGTTACGTAACAACGATTTCGAAAGAGTTAACAAATAAAAATACTCAAAAAAATAAATATAAAAATTTTATAAATTTTTCAAATTATTAACAGCTATAAAATTTGAATGACAAATAGAAAATCAAATTAATCGGCAACGCAAACTATTTCTAGGTAATTTTTGCAAAAAAGAGTAAATCCGCAATTTTTTCTCAAAAGATTTTTCGTCTTTTCCATTTGTCCTGTATACATAACGGTTATGGGAATGTATTAATACTAATATTATTCGTTTTCTCTGTCTTGCTATAAGACTTTTTTTTGACATAAATAAAAAATTTTTAGGTTAAATAATGCTCGAATAAGATGCATTCAGCTGGATTCGAACCAGCGACGTCCTTCCGGAGCGAGATTATGAGTCCCGTGCTATCGTCCACTCTGCCATAAATGCGCCTACAAATTATAGACGCAAAACAAGTTTAACCCTGTCGTTGTTTATGCTTGTTATTTATACAAACAACTAAAAGATTGTTTTTGCGACGAATCAAATAACATTTATTACAAATTTTTTTAACAGAAGAACGTATTTTCATAAAAATTAAGTCTAATTAAACAAAAATTATCAAACAACTTTTTAATAAAAAATAATAAAACAAAAGAGGTAATTTTAGTTTATTTACCAAATATAAAACAGAATCTCCCCACCAATTTTATTAGATCTAGCCAATCGATCAGTCATTAATCCTTTAGAAGTAGACATGCAAAATTAAATTTTAAAATTTCTTTAAGAACAATACAAGTTAATAATCAACATAAGGCTCAAATAAAAATAATAATAATAATACAAAAAATTACGTTAAAAAATATTTCAAAATAATTCACGAATAATAAGAATTAAATTTTATGTTTTTCACAAAAACATGCATTAGAATACAAAAATAGAAATTCTTGCTAAATTATAATAAAGGAAATCATTATAAAAAATTTATTATTGCTTATAATTTTTATCTTATGAAACTCAAAAAACATATCGCACAAACAGTTAAACCAACGCCACCTGCTACTGATTGTAGTCTTTTATAACTACTATAAGTACGCAAACCAGGTTTGCTTACACGTTTTATTTTAGTTATATAAGAAACTTGTTTTGGACCTTTATATTTTAAAAAGATTGTAATATATTTTTTTATAACACCGTTTTCAGTTAAACACGTAGCGTCAGCCAATTCAAAAGAGTCAATAAATCCTTCTTTTTTTAAAATTTCGGCTATATTTACCGTAAGTTTTGTATTAATAACATTAACTTTTCTAGCTTTTATTAAAAGAGAGTTTCTTATTCTTGTAAGCATATCGTATAAGGCTAAATAAAACCTAACAAAAGAATAAAAATATGTATATATATTAATAAAAATCAAAAATTAATTATACTTCTATAAAAAAAATCACACCTAATTACATTAAATTAAATTATAAATTTTTAAAACAATTTATTAACAAACTCTACAGGAAACCATTAATCATAAAGTTTTGAAAAATAAAATTTAAATATTTCAAGATTTACTAATATTTAACTAATTTAATTATGTAATATTAATATAGTAATAAAAATAAGTGATCTCCCAACTAATGAATAAATTTTACAAAACAATAATAAACGGTTTGTTAAAGAAAAATACTACTATCAAAATATTTAATAATGCTCTTATTTACCGAATTTCAACATATATATAGATAATAAATATAAAAAATTATTAATAATATATTATTACACTTAAACTCGCAAATCAATATTTGTCATAAAATTCTAAAAATAAAACAATAAAATTACTATTAATAAAAAATAGATTTTGTACATCTTAACACGTAAAAAAAAGTATAAAAATTAATCTCGGAACGGGATACCTAATTCTTTTAAAAGAAAGAAAGCTTCTTGATTCGTTTCAGCAGTTGTAACGATTGTTATATTCAAACCTTGTACTTTAATCATTTTATCAAAGTTAATTTCAGGGAACATTGATTGTTCACTTAACCCAAAACTAAAGTTACCTGATCCATCAAAACAATTCTTGTTTATTCCTTGAAAATCTCTAATTCTAGGTAAAGATAGATTAATTAACCGGTCTAAAAAACTGTACATCTTTTCACTACGCAAAGTCAAAAACATACCAACAGGCATCTTTTCTTTAAGTTTAAAGTTAGCAATAGCTTTTTTCGCCTTACTTATAATAGGCTTTTGACCAGAAATAATTTCTAATTCATTTAATAAAACTTCCAAAATTTTTGAATTTTGACAAGATTCATCAAATCCTCGATTTATAACAATCTTTTTTAATTTAGGAACCCTATAAGAATTAACATAACCAAATTCTTCTTTAAGTTTGGGAATGATAGTTTCTAAATAAAACGATTTTAATCTTTGCATTTTTTTATAAAATCCTTTTTAAATATTACTACTACACTAAATTTTAATAAAAATATTTTGGAACTATAAATAGGAATGATAAAAGTAAAATTTATAATAAAAAAACACACATACAAAAAATTAAGAAAATATAGATATACGCTAAAAATGAAAAACAACTTATTATGAGAAGTCTTTATTGTATCACACAACCTCTGGCGCTAAGGACATTATTTTTACGAATTCCTTTTCTCGCAATTCGCGAGCAATGGGGCCGAAAATTCTTGTACCTTTAGGTGAACGATCATTATTAATTATGACAGCAGCATTTTCGTCAAAACGAATTGCCATTCCACTTTCTCTACGTACTCCTTTAACAGTTCTAACAATAACAGCTTTAACAATATCTGATTTTTTAACAACCATGTTAGGAATAGCTTCTTTAAAATAGATAAAATCTTTATAAATTTATAAACAATATCAATATAAAAGAATAATAAAATAATAAAAACATAAAAAGATATATAAATTATTAACTCTAATACACAATTTTACAACCGCTATTATTATATCACCAATATTCGCATACTGACAATTTGGTCCTAATATACGAATACACATAATTTTTTGTGCTCCAGTATTATCCGCAATTTTCAAATATGTTTGTGGTTTAATCATCTAAACTAAAAAATAAATTATAAAGAACGAAGAACTACCAAAATAAGAATTTTACCAAAAATATTATTAACAAAAACAATTAGCATTAAACAGTTTTAAATTTTAACAATAACACGAGTTTTAATAGGCATTTTATATCCTGCTATTTTTAAAGAATACTTTGCAATGGATTCTGAAATACCCAATACTTCGTAAAGAATTTTTCCAGGTTTTACAATTGCAACCCAATATTCTACATTTCCCTTCCTTGAACCCATGCGAGTTTCGGCTGCTCGAAATGTTACAGGCTTATCGGGAAAAATTCTTATCCAAAGTTTGCCCCCACGTTTTGCATATCTTGTAATAACTCTACGAATTAAATAAAAAAATTTTTTTTTAGAAAAGAAAACAGTAAAAATTTATTTAAAATAAAACAATTAAGAAAAATCATCTTATAAGTAAATAAGTTAAAAAACCTTTTTTATCGAAAACCAAAAAAGTTTATAAACAATAAAAATTTATTAAATAACTTTGAAAGCAAAAAATCTATATAAATTTATTAGAAATCACAAAAAACCACAAAGCAGCTTCAATTTGACGTGAAGTTATCCAACCAGGCTCTAATGATTGTAAAACAAGTACAATATGCCTTAAAAAATCCAAACAAGCAAAATGTAATGCATTTGGCTTTTAATTAATAAATTTAAAAAAAGTAAAATAAGTACAAAATCAAATTGTATATCATAATATAAAATAAAAAATTTTAATAATAATCTACTTAATTTTAGTAAAGATTAAATGTATTTTTTATTATTTTAATTTTTATTAGCTCAAAAAAATATTTAATACTTAAAATTTAAAATTATTAAACATTTATTACGTTAAGAATAAAATGCTATTAAAGATATTTAATTACAATAATTTAAAACTTAAACAAAAAATAATTAAATTTACTCATAATTAATTTTTTAAATTATTTAGATCGCACAAGCATAATTACCAAAAACAACTTTATCAATTAAATAAAAAATTTCACTTAAATCAAATCGAATAAAATAACTATCGTGGTAAAACGCAATAAAAATTTTATTTTTTACATAAAAAAAGTCTCATATAGATTTTACCTGTTAATCTACCTCTATGATATTTACGAAACTTCGTTCGCTTAGGACTTAACATATAAGACTATAAAAACAACGAAAATAAAAGATAATAAATTTCTAAATTAGGTAAATTCATTGCAACTGATTAAAATTATTACAATAAAAATGAATTAAAATCAAATTTTCAAAGAAACTAAAGTTCCACTTTTTTATGTTCAAAATTACAAAACGATTCGAATAAATCGATTTTTTACAAAAGAAACATAGTCCCCTCTGATTATTATATAAGACAATAAAATTAGGTGAAAATTTATATTTGAACTTTTCAAATATCATACGTTCTAATTTTCCTTTATTATATAAGTTGAATATATTTAAAGTATTAGATATTTTAAATTTCATATTTCTATAACTATAAAAATATTTCGAAGAATACAAATGAGACTTTAAAAATAAAAAATTTCCTGTTTTTATATCAGTAATGAAAAATCTCCAAATTCCTGAAAAAAATTTCCAATATTTAGAGTAAATCCAAGTTCTAGTTTTTCTAGAATGAAGTTTTTTTATATATCTCCACAATAATCGGTAAAGATAAAGATCTAATTCTAAAAATAGAAAATTGTTATTAAAACAAAAAAAACCTCTGTTTAAACAATCTAAAATTTTTTTATTCAATAAATTTACTAAAAAAAATACACTTTTTTTTAAAAACATTTTTACAATCATTTTTAAACTTAGTTTATAAAATTGTATATGTTTTTTATTAATATGCAATAAAATATTTGAACCAAATCTTAAAAAATCGAAAATAAAAAAATTAAATACAAACGTCTCAAATCTATAAAAAGAATTAATATTAATATTCAAAATAATCCCTCGAAGACTAAAAAAAGATATAATAATTTTTTTACAAATAAAAAAATCATAAGGAAACTTAAAAAAAAAATAAAATTTATCTATATAAAACAAATAATAAACTTTATAACTAATAAAAAAATTTTTAAATAGACTTTTAACAAGTTTTTTAACAAACCTAATCATACAAATCAAATTGTAATAGGCTTTTTATCTGAAACAATAAGTTCAAGATATAAAAATTTCATTTTTAGAAACATAATTTCAAATGGAAAAATTACAATAAAAATTGCGTAGAATAATCCTAAACGTCTAATTTTGATTAAATCAATAGAATTAACTTTTATTGTTTTTTTAGTTAAAATTTTTAATAGAACTTATTTTTAAATGAATAAATTTTAAACTTTTAAATTCAGATTTTTCAATTAAACTCAGAACAAAAATTTCTGAAAATTTTTCCAAATTATTTCTTATGTAATTTTTATTTTGAATAATTGAAAATAATTTATAAAAAAGAACCTATGAAAGAAACGAAAATATTAAGTTTTTAAATAAAACTTTTAAAAAGCAAACAATACGCACTTCTTGAAAAAAAAAATTAAAAAACTAAATATAAATATATTTGTATATAAACCATGCGTAAAAATTACATAGCTTTAAAAAAAAGCTACAAAATCAATTTTAGAATACAGCATTATAGTTCACTACAAAAACGAAAAAAGGTGATTACGTAATTACTTATTAACAAAAATATTCTTTTTTTATTATACAAATCTTGAAGAAATTGATAATTCATTAAAAAATTAATGATTTAATAATACAAAAATTTAATACCATGCAAAAAAAATTCTATTTCTAATGAATAACTTTATTAAAAATACAAGTTTAAGAATTCTCAAAAAACACATTAAATAGTAATTCGCAACAATCCATTAAATATAAAATTAAAAATTATTAAAAAAAGTGACTTAAAAAAAACCAAATTTTTACGGTCTAAAAAATTTTTTAAAAAATTTACATCCAAAGGAAAATTTTTATAAATCCAAGAAAAACGAGCAAAATATAAAAACTTAAAATTTTCGACCTTAAAATAATAAGAGTACTTAAAAACATCTATTAAAATTTGTTCAAAATCAAAAAAGTTGCCTTCAACAAAAAAATAATAATCTTTTATAAAACAAGGATTAATATCATTAATATAAGGTAAAAGAGTACTTGTTAACAAAAGACTAAAAGATAATTTATATAGAAGAAAAAAATCATAAGAATAAAACAAAAACGCTTTTTTAATGTTATAAAAAAAACCATGGAGAAATAAATTTCTTTTCGAAGATAAAAGTGATACTAGAAAAAATTTATCCTTAGAAGAATAAAAATACGATTGTAAAGAAGGAAATTTTTCAAAGCAATTACGAACAGAAAAAATATGAGCATAAAAACTTTTAAAAAAACGCCGTTGTTTGTTTTTAACCAAAAATATATCTGATTTTTTAGATGCTAAATAAATTTTATGTTGTGTTAAGGAAACAGTATTATCAAAAAAAGTGCTGTTTTAAAACCTCATAAAAATAATCAAATAAGTATAAATAATAAAAATAAAATAACATTTTTACAAAAAATGATGCAAATTCGTAAACTAATGAACTAAAACTTTTAATTAAAAATTTGTTCACAAACTGTAAAAAATATTTTCATATAGTACAGATTTTCAATAAATGAATATAAAATATACATGTTTCGTTCAGGTATTACTAATAATACTAATAATGCATGCTTTTATTAGAATATAAATGATTTATTAATAACAATTTCAGTTAATACTGTATATTATTGTTATTTTAACAAGTAAAAATAAATAAAAATTCCAAAATTTAGAAAAAAGTTAAATTTTATAAAATTAAATTTGATCTTTAAAATATTGAAGGATTATAAAGAAGGAATTTTTCATAAAAAATATTTTAAAATAATACAAAATTAATGACGCAAAAAATTCCATTTAATAAAGTTCCAATTAAATCTATAAAAAAAAGAAAACAAAATGTTTTACAATATAGCGAAAAATAAAAATAATATAAATATCAATAAAAAAAAAAATTAAAAGACGCTAAACTTTATATACCCAAACCTTTATCCCTAAAACTCCATAAATCGTATTATAAAATTAATAAAATTTATTTAAAATAAAACAAAAAATAAAAATAAAGAAAAATTTATAAAATTATACTAAATTTTATAAAAATAAAAGAAATATCTTATGAGCTATATCATTAAAATAATCTATATCTGCCCTCAAAGTATGAAGAGGAACTCTTCCTTCCCTAAACCATTCCGTCCTAGCAATTTCTATACCATTTAAACGTCCAGAAACTTGAACCTTTATACCCTCTGCTCCTGCCTTCATTGCTTGCAACATTACAGTTTTCATAGCCCTTATAAAAGGTGTTCGTTTTTCTAATTCTCGACGAACTGAGTCGGCAAGAAGTCTGGCATCTAAATTAGGAGAGGTCACTCCTACAACCTTACAAGTAATAATACGAGGAGTCTTACCCAACAGATAATTCATCCTATCAATCAATATATCCCTAATACGAGATAATCCCTGGCCATCTCTTCCTATTACACGTTCTGGTCTGGCAACATGAATATAGACTATTGTGTTATTTCTTTGTTCACTAAATTCATATATTCTTTCTATCTTTATCAACGAAATTAAAGTCTCTAAAAGCTCTTTATTCATAAAATTACGGATAACGATGTCTTCTTTTACAAAACTAGCGTAATGCCTCCTTTCCACATACCAAAATGAACTATGCGACTAAGAAAATAGAAAACTCTTTTTAAAGTTAAAAATAAAATACTTTCAAAACAAAACAAGCTTATTAAAAGCATATAGCTAAAATAAAAACTCGGGTATAAAATCTCTAATTCTAATAAAATATAAATCAAATTATCCTCAAAATAAGAATAAAAACTTTTTCTACAAAAAAAATAAATAAGGAAAAATAAACATTAAAAACAACACTTAATAGAAAAATATAAAAAATCGACCTCAAAATAATATTTAACGAATTGAAGCTATCTTATAAATTTTAAAGTAAATAAGACCAAAAAATTATAAAAATTAACTTTAGAACTTTAGTATCGCACTATAAATATTTTAGATAAAACACAAGTTAATAATAGAATAAAATATTTATTACGAAATAAATAATATTTTGTATCTCAATAGTAATACCTAGCCTAAACCCTAAAGGGTGAACTTTTTGACCCATAAAAAAAAAAACAACTAATGCTAAAATCTTAATTGAAAATAATATAAAAATAAACTACGAACAACAAATAAATACCAGGTAAATTTAAAAACGATTATTGTTTTGATTATTTATTAATAGAGATTTAATCTTTTTTCTATAAATTTAATCTTTCAAATTTTTTCAAAACAAAATGACCAGTTAATGTAAAAAATAAGTTTTTTCTGATTAATGAGGTTCCAACACTTAATAAAATAAATTACAAAAACAAAATGCAATAAGTTAACAAAAATTTTTATAAAATGGATAATTTTAATTGAATAGAAATTATAATCCTTCTAAAATCTGTACAAGCGTTTACAACATACAGCTTCATTAATACAAATATACATTTAAAATACCTATAAAACTATAAAAATTTTTGATAGTATTTCCAATCGCTTTTTAAACAAAAAAATGAATAAAATAAATCTGTTTTGAAATGAAAAATAAATTAAAATTTTTAAACCATAAACCAAATTCAACAAATAATAAAAACAAATAAACTTAAAATTCATCAAAAATAAAAAGTTATTTATCTTTTATTTAGAAAAACAAACTCACTAAAACAACAATTAGAGTTGCAAAAGAAAACTACGAAATAATTCAAATTCAGACAATAATAGTTATATGACATGTTCGTTTTTTAATAGGAAAACCCCTACCTTGTGCATGTGGACATAAACGTTTCAAGATAGGTCCAGCATCTGCTCTAGCTTCGAGAACACGCAAAACATTTGCATCTTCATCGTAATTTTTTATTGAATTAGAAACGGCGCTTTTAAGAAGCTTAAAAATAAGAGTACTAGGTTTATAAGGCATAAATTTTAAAATCATTAAAGCCTCTTTTGCAGAACGACCTTTAATTTGATTTAAAATTCTCCTAACTTTAAAAGGAGAAATTCTAACGTACTTTATTGAAGCTGAAGATTCTAAAGGTTTTTTTTGTTCCATCAGTAAAAAATAACATAAAATTATATAAAAACTGTATAAAAAGTATCCATACTAATATTTAAAAAGTTCTTAATACATGCAAAAATTACATAACATATAAAATAATTCTACTATCTCTTAGTCTTAGTTTTTTTATCATGCTTTTTATGACCACGATAATTTCTAGTTTGCACAAATTCACCTAATTTTATAAGGTTTAATAAATCCATTTTATTAATAAAAAACCCACAATAATATAAGAAAATAAACTTTAAATTTTTTATTACAAAAATTATAAAATCAAAAGTGACCTATCATTTGATCGGAAACTAAAACGGGTATATGCTCCTTTCCATTATAAACGCCTATTGTATTTCCAATCATAATTGGAATAATAGTACAGGAACGGGACCAAGTTAATATTACAGATTTAAAAAAGATCTAAAGTTTTCATTTAAAAACAAAAAAATAAATAAATTAGTATTATATATGATTCTAAAATAAAAATTAATTAAAAACATAAGGTCAAATCTCAAAAACGATTCGAATTCATTTGGTCAACTTTTTTTATTAATGAATAAAAAACAAAAGGACCTTTTTTTAAAGAACGAGACATAAATAAAAAATAAACAAAATAAAAAATAAACAAAATAATAACAAGGAAAATAGTAGATATTAAACCATTTTTCTAGAGCGAATTATATATTTATTACTAAATCGTTTAGGTGATCTTGTCTTTTTACCTAATGCTGGTTTACCCCAAGGCGTAACAGGCTTTGGTCTACCTATAGGACTTCTGCCTTCGCCTCCTCCATGAGGGTGATCGCAAGGATTCATAGCTACACCACGAACTGTTGGTTTGTTTCCTAACCAGCGATTTCTTCCAGCTTTTCCTAAAACGACATTAGAATGATCAAGATTTCCAACTTGACCAATAGTAGCCCAACAATAACGTCGTAATAAACGAACTTCTCCCGAAGGCATTGTTATAGTAACAAATTTTCCTTCATTGGCCAATATTTGTACAAAAGTTCCAGCAGCCCTTGCAATTTGACCACCTTTTCCAGGCTCAAACTCTACGTTATGAATAATAGTACCTAATGGTATTTTGCTTATGGGTAAAGAATTTCCTATTTTAATAGGAGAAAAAAAATCAGAAATAATATTATTACCAACGCACAAATCAAAAGGATGAATAATATAAGACTTATCACCATTTTTATAATAAATTAAAGCAATTCGAGCATTCCTATTAGGATCGTATTCAATAGAAATAACTTTTCCTAAAATACCTAGCTTATTACGTTTAAACTCTATTCTGCGATACAAGCGTTTGTGACCACCACCTAAAGTTCGGCAAGTAATCACACCACGGGAATTCCGTCCTTTTGACCTATGAACAAAAAATGTTAAATATTTTTCAGGATTAGATTTTGTAATTTCTGAAAAATTACTAACAGAACGTTTACGAGTCCCTGATGTATATGGTTTGTAATAACGAATAATCATATTAAAAAATTAGTAAACTATTAAAGTATATACTAAATACATCGAAAAAATTAGAATTAAAAAATTTTAGGTTAAAAATAAAAAACTAAATTATTTTTAAACAAATAAAGTAAAACTCACCTATAAATGCCACTACTAAAACAATAAAAATTAACTAGAGACAAGAAAAAAAAGGAATTGTTTCTAAGTCATTATATAAATTGATTAAAATCCTTAAAAGAAATTAAACAAAAAAGAATTAATTGAAAACAAAAGTTATATTTATTTCCCAATATAATATAATAATATAATCTCACTAATTTAATAAACATTCTTTTATAATATTTTTTCATACCCTCAAAATTATTTGAACGATAATATTTACTAGATTTTACATAGCTATTAACTGAAGTAATTTTAACACTAAAAGCAGTTTCAATAAGATCTTTAAATTGCCTTTTACTTATGAAGTTATAAAATACTAAAAAAATAAAAGTAATTAATTAAAATTTTTATAATATAAAACTACAAACTAAAAATACAGCTACTATAAACATTCAAAACATTTGTATATCAACATCAAAAGTATAAACATTATTTTTTAAAAGTTTATTAGTCTTATCGGTCAAAATTTGAGATTTAAAAAAAAATCAAAAGTATTTATAAATATTCAAAAAAAAATTAACATTAAAAAAAAAAATAAATAAATATATTATAAAAAAAAAATATAAGAACACACCCATACTTAAACTGATCATAAAATTTTCTAGAAATAAAATAAAACATATAAAGTAAACAAAATACTAACAAAAAAAAAACAAGGAAATAATAACCTTTTTTAAATTATAAAAATTTAGAAAAATTTATTCGATAATATATTAATTACCGAATAAACTAAAATATATATTAAGAATATAAAAGTATTATAAAAAACTTATAAAGAAGAACCTAAACCCGAATAAGAGCCATAAAAAAAAAGAGCAAGAAGTGCAATCGCTGCTAAACCGATTATTGTAAGAACTAACCAAAGTGGAATTCTACCTGTATTTTCTGAATTAGACATAAATATTTCTCCCAAAATAATAAAAAAATGTTAAAAAAAATACTACAAAAATATTTGCTTCAAGAAGCAGACTTTAATTAATAATAACTAATTAAAGATATAACTAGAAAATAGAACAGCCAAAACAAAAATTAATAATAGTCCCCAGTATAAACTTGTCCTATTTAATTCGACTGTTTTTTTATTTGAATTTGTTTGTGCCATAATAAATAATTTATAATAAAAAAATATGTTAAACCTTAGATTAAAAAATATAAAAAAGTATAACTTTAAACAAAACTTTACACTTTATTTTAACAAAATTTTAAAGGTTAACGTTGAATAAATTGCATTGCAGAAATAGATCCTAAAAAAAATACTGTAGGAATAGCCAAAGCATGAACAGCTAACCAACGAAATGTAAATATAGGATATCTAGTATCATTAGGTAAATATATAATTTTAATTAATTATTTCCTATAAAACTGCACGAGGAAAGAATAGATTATAAAAGTCTTTCATACAAAAACGTACATGATATTTTCAAATCATACGGCTAGTCAATTAAAATTAAAAATAAAATTTAATACAAAAATTTCAAATTAAAAACTAACTATATTGAACATACGTATTATAAGAGCCGCATAATTTTTGCACTACAAATAATTAATTATTTTTTAAAATAAATATTTTTTAATAATAATTGTGATAAAAAAAAAATTTTTTATTTAATTTTTTTTTAATTATTAAAAATATAATTATACATCATCCCCAATAATACTTTAATACCTTCTTCGTCCCTTTTATTTTTAATATGCTTTCTTAAAATGCGTCTCTTCACCAAAGTAATAAAAAATAAATAAATTAAGAGTATACTGTTTAATTAATAACTTAACATTTAATAAATTATTAAGGAAAAAATAAGATAATGATGTTTTAATATAACATTTCGTTACTCTATTCAAAAATCCTTTCTAAAAAAAAAAAAAGCAAAAAATTAATAAAAAGCAACCAATATATTTCTTCAATTAAAATTTAATAATAGTAAAAACCAGGATTTTAACCTACAAAAAAAGTACTAGTATAACACTATATAAATAAACGAATCACACATACTTTCATATCATAAAGCTTGCCAAATTTAAATATAATCGATAAACTTGTGAATATATATATATATGATTTTCTTAAATTATTTTAAGAATAAAACGCATTTTTCATATTTTATTAATAAAAAATACCCCTTTCTTAAACAAAAAATAAAAAAGTTATCATTATTTTCATCTAAAACAAGAACAAAAATTTCAATACTCTTAAAAAAATTGAAATAAAAAATACTGTTTTATACACTTTCAAAAATTATTTAGTATATTTTTTACTAAAATCCTGAAATAAGTCTTACTTGAAGGATTTTTAATTTTTTGAAATTAGACAAAAGTTCAAATCAAATTAAAAATGTATAAATTATATAAAAATGCGTCAGACTTTATTTGTTGTCATAAATTTTATTTAGTAAATTGATCCATTTGTTCTAAAGCATTGAAACGATCAGAAATTAAAGGAGCTTGTTGTCTTGTTTCTGTAAAATATTCGCTTGGACGAGGTGTACCAAAAATGTCATAAACAATTCCCGTGCTTACAAAAATCCAACCTCCAACAAATAATGACGGTATAGTTACACTATAAAACTAAAAACAATAGAAAAAGTTTTTGTTTAAAAACTGTTGGAATGAACTATACAAAAACAGCTTATAATAAAATAATCTTCTGTTATCTAAGGAAAACCAAACAAAATAAATAACAGTTTTACAAAATATTAAAATTTAGTAAACAAAATATAAAATAAAAAATCCCTAAAATAAACACGTATTATTTAGGTGCAAAAATATAAAAATAAAAAATTTTTTTGTTAAGTAAAATCAAAAATAATCTGCAATTTATTTCATTCACAAGAAAAACATTTGATTATTAAAATTTTTAAAACATTTAATATTAAGAAAATACACACATGAATTACCCAATAACGAATACTAGTAATATGAAATTAAACTTCCAAAGCTCATACCAAAACCGTACAAACAAATACACTTGAGCTGTATACGGATTGAAAATTTAAAATAAAATTAAAAAATATAAAACAAATTTTATTTTACTTATATAAAAAAATAAACAATGTTGAGATTTACTTTTAAAAAACTAAAAAATAGTAATAATTATTGTTAAACTTTCAAGGAAATACTTAAAAAATTATTTCAAAAATTATATAAACTAAATAATAAGATAATAAAAAAAGATCAAAAAAGAATTTTACTTATTAAACTTACACGTTTATCTCAAAGGATATTAATAAAATATTTGATAATAAAAAATGTATATTCCAACGCGCACAATATCAGAAAAAGGACGTTCTCCTGTTGAGCCTGCCATATTAAATTTCCCTTTAAAAATAAAACATAACAATTACTATATTCTAAAATCATTAATTAACAAATAATAAGTAAAAAATTTTTATTAGCCAAATTTTGCAGATGTAGAAGCAATCAAAAAAGCTGCATATGTAAAAACATAACCAACAGAAAAATGGGCCAAACCAACTAATCTAGCTTGAACTATCGATAAAGCAACAGGTTTATCAGTCCATTTAAAAACATTAGTTATAGGTGTACGTTCATGTGCCCAAACTAAAGTTTCTATTAACTCTTGCCAATAACCTCTCCAAGATATTAAAAACATAAATCCTGTAGCCCAAACTAAATGACCAAAAAGAAACATCCAGCCCCAAACAGCCAAACTATTCAATAAAGATAGATAAATAAATAAATTATAAAAAATTTTATAAAAATTCTCCTCTTTTTATACCGTACATGAGTTTCTTTAACTCATACGGCATCTAATTAATTTATTAAATCAATTATTATAAATCGCTAAACTAATTTATAATTAGTATCAAAGCTACGGGAATAAGACTTTCAAAATCTCCATGATAAAAATTCAGAGAGAATTAAAACTGCGTTCCCTATAATAGAACTAAAAAACCTATAATAAAAAAATCATTTAAAATTGAGTTTTTATTTTTGACTCATTTAACGAAAAAGCAAATCGGAAATTTACTAAAAAGCATTAAAATCCAAATTTTACTTCGAGCCAATAAAAATATAAATTTGTCTGTAAAAACAGTATATTACTACTAACCCAAATAATTTCATAAACCAATGAATATAATATTTTTTAATAATAAAAGTATTAAGCTTTATATTTATGATTTAATTTTTCATAAATAAATTAATCTTCTAACTATAACTAACTTGATTTATATATTCAAAATAGAGTTAAAAACAAATAACTATAAAAAAATTACCGCATCGCACTTCCGAAAGGATTATACCCATTTATTAACTGCGAAGAATTTAACCACAAATAATCACGAAGCCATCCCATTAAATATGTCGAAGATTCATTAAATTGTCCAACATTACCTTGATAAAATAGATATATCTTAAATAAAAATAATAAAATAAACAACATCTTTTATTCGAAACCGTGCTTGATATTATATAGTCACACGGCTACTCACAAGTTATGGAACTCTAGATTTTCAAAAATAAATAACTTAGTGATTAATAAAATTTACAGAAAATTACATAATTTCTGATTAAATTTTTTGTGTATTAATCATCCACCTTAAAAGCATCGAAAAATTCGTTCTTCTTAACTTATTTTAACCTAAATTAGTAAAAACACCCTAGACACCAAAAATTTATAGATAAATTATATAAATACAGCATTTTAATAAAAATAAAAACTCGAATTTAATTTAATATTTACCTTAAAATATCTCAAAAGGAGTTTTTTATCTATTTCCCTAAATTATATCTAAACTAATTAAAAACAAGATTATTATGATTAATCAAATATTATAATCTAGAATATAAAATTTAAATATATAATGTAAACCTGGAAAGTTTAATAAATTTTCGACATTTTTAACCCAACTAAAAAAAATAGGAATTATACCTATATAAGCAAAAAGTTATCATATAGAAATAAACGAAACGCACGCCATAATGTAATATGTTTCCAATGCCAATAAAAAGTTGTCCAACCAATAGTATTTAGCATCCAAAAAACAGCTAAATAAAATGCATCCCAGGCAGAAATATCACAGGTTCCACCGCGACCGGGACCATCGCAAGGAAAACTATAACCAAAATCTTTTTTATCAGGCATTAACCTAGATCCGCGAGCATCCAAAGCACCCTTTACAAGTAGTAAAAATAGGCATTTTTTGAACCTTTTTTCGAAACCGTATATAAAAATCACATATTATACGGCTACTAGAGTAAAAAATTAATAAAAAATAACAACCAAATAAAAAATTTAATTATAAAAAGCTTTTATTACCAAACCATATCATTAAATAAACTTTAATTTATGTCATAAGTATTAATATTTATTTTTAACTAATTTTAACTACAATCTACATAAGAAATATTTTTAACGAAATTTAAAAAATAACTAAAAAATTATGTGAAAATTTTTATTAACTAATAACATTTTATCTTCATAAATTTTCCCAAAAAAAATTCACTTCGAAGGTTTTAAAAATTATAAAATTTGAACTAGTTTTTTTACCTACATTAAAAATGTTAGCACAGCACTGAAAATTTGCTAAATTTTAATTTTTATAAAAAATTTTTCATAACGTAAAGATAATTAAAACAACTGTTTGTTTTCTATTCAAAAAATTTTACCATTAAAAAATATATTTAATAGTTGATTGTACCAATAATATTAGTAAAAATTTCCATAGATAAAAAAATTAAAAATAATTCAAAACACTTAAAACAACGAATCGCACTCAGTGTAGTAGTATGAAGACCTAAAGCTATAGCATGATGAACCAAAAAATCACCAGGACCAATTTGTAAAAATAAAGAAGTAGATTATTAGAATTGACTATTAGTCTTTCATTCGAAACCGTACGTAATAGTTATAAATTATACGGCTACTCAATTATAATTAAAAATTATAGAAATTTTTTAATAATTTCGATTTAAATTAAAAATAAACCATCTATTCTAATAAAAATACGTTAAAACCCTTTAAAAGTAACTAAAAATTAAAAATTTCGTATTTTTACTCAATTTTTAATATACCAAATCTATCTATACATCAAAGTAAAAAAATAAATTAAATTATACAATAAAATTAATTAACTTTTACTTAAATAATTAATTCAATAATAATAATTTTAATATATCTGCTTCAAACGAAAATTTGCTATCTTAAGACAAAAAAACTTTTTTCATAAAAATTTTTTTTTAATTACAATTGGTTTTAATAATCTAAAAACAAAAAACACAATACCAAGTTATACACGCACTAGCTTGAATAAAAATAGTAATTTATAAAAGTATTAATTATAAATTAATTAATTGAAAAACGAAACACACTATCATTTATACCATTTAACCATCCAGGCAACCAAATAGCTTGGCTTGCTGAAAAAGCATTACTTGAATCAGAGGACAATAAAATATTTAATTCATAAATATTTTTACCATGAGCAGATTGAATCCACTGAGCAAAAACGGGTTCAATTAAAATTTGTTTTTCAGGTGTACCAAATGCTTGCATAACGTCATTATGTACATACAATCCTAAAGTATGAAAGCCTAAAAACAAAGTTACCCAACTTAAATGTGAAATAATAGCTTCTTTATGATCCAAAATACGGGATAAAACATTGCCTTTATTCTTTTCCTCATCAAAGTCTCTAATGAGTTAAAGTAGATTTAAAAATCTCTGATTCGAAACCACATTTGATCCTTTCAAATCTTATGGCTACAAGTCTACAAAAACTAAATTATTCAAAAAATAAAAAATTTTTAAGTTTAGTAAAATTTTCTTATTATAAACTTGGCTTAAATTTACGCACAAAATTTTTGAAACTCAAATTATTAGCATTAAATTAATTTTGTATTCATAACAAATTATTAAGCCATCCTTAAAAATTTTTTTGTTTTCTTTATTAAAAATATACTTTAGAAGACTTCTTCATACTAGTTTTAAAAACGACCACAAAAAATTTTTAAAATTAAAATTGTCAACTACAAAAAATTTTTTACAATATATTAAAAAAATAAAAAGCTGCTTAAGTATGAAAAATCTTTTGTAATTCTCTTCAACAAATTTTTTGTAAACTTATAAGCTACAAAGAATTAAAAGATCCCCACGCTTAAAATAAACGTTAAAAAGCATTGATATTTAACCAATTCCAATAAAGATTAATTAATAACAAATCACACAAAAAATAGCACCGTGAGCAAAAGCACCTGTCATAATAAAACATAAAACTCGATAAAAACTACTTTAATCTATTTAAGAACTCAACAAGTTAATTTTAATAACATCAAGCTCCAAAACTAATAGTTTCCTTAAAAGTTTTTTCAAAATTCTAATTTTAAAAAACAAATTCAAAAGAACATAAAAAATAATCAACCTTTATAAACATGTCCTAGATTAAAGGTTTCCTCAAAAATAAAATTCAAACTTAACATATATAACTTTGAGAAAATATGAATAGAATAAAAAATAAAATTGATTATAAATAATAATATATATGCAGAAAACTAAAAATATTTGTTTGTGTCATGACTACTTTTTAATATTATTTTATAGAAAATGAAAAATTTTTAAACATTACGAATTAGTTTAATTATAAAACAACAGAAACAAACCGATAAAATTAATAAGTAAATTCTTTTGTTATTTGAGTAAAACGATCGCACCTGCAATATATTGATGATGAGTATACAAAGCAGCCATAGTTGTACGATCTTGAATAAGAAATGCATAAGGAGAAAGCGAATACATATGTTGTGCTACTAAAGAAGTAATAACACCTAAGGAAGCAAGTGCCAATCCTAATTGAAAATGCAAAGAATTGTTTATAGTTTCATATAAACCAAAATGTCCTAAACCTAATTTTCCGCTTGGTGCTTTATGTGCATTCAAAATATCATCTATACGATGACCTATTGCAAAATTTGTTCTGTACATATGACCCGCTACAATAAATAATACAGCGATTGCTAGATGATGATGTGCGATATCTGTAAGCCACAAACTTTTCGTTTCAGGATGAAAACCACCTAAAAAAGTCAAAACAGCAGTTCCAGCCCCAGAAGCAGTGCCAAAAACATGAGTCAAAGAATCAGGATTCTCAGAATATAATGACCAATTACCTTTAAAAAAAGGTTCTAAACCAGATGGATGAGGTAATTGTGATAAAAAATTATCCCATCTTACATGTATACCTCGAGACTCTGGAATAGCTACATGTATTAAATGTCCTGACCAAGCCAAAGAACTTAACCCAAATAAAGCAGATAAATGATGATTCAATCGAGATTCAGCATCTTTAAACCACGAAACCTTAGGACTATATTTTGGCTCTAAATGAAGCCATCCTGCAAACAAAGCTAATGTAGCAATAAATAATAGAAACATAGAACCATTATATAAATCAACATTAGTACGTAAACCAATAGTATACCACCATTGATAAACACCTGAATATGCAATATTAACGGGTCCTGGAAATTGACTTCTCGTAAAAGCTTCAATCGCAGGTTGACCAAAATGAGGATCTGAAATGGCATGAGCAATAGGACGAATATGTAATGGATCTTTAATCCATTGTTCAAAATTCCCTTGCCAAGCAACATGAAATAAATTACCTGAAGTCCATAAAAATATAATTGCTAATTGACCAAAATGAGAAGCAAAAATTTTTTGATACAAATTATTCTCGGTCATACCATCATGACTTTCAAAGTCATGCGACGTAGCTATACCAAACCAAATACGACGAGTTGTAGGGTCCTGGGCTAAACCTTGACTAAATTTTGGAAATTTAGTTGCCATAATTTCGACCTCCTTTATAAATAAAAAACTTTCATTTAGACCGTTTTTACTATTTAATAGTTTTTAAGATATAATTATCCTACTGAAATTATTCTTGCTAAAAAAAACGACCAAGTTGTAGCAATTCCACCTAATAAATAGTGAGCAACGCCTACAGCACGTCCTTGAGTAATACTTAAAGCTCTTGGTTGAATATTAGGTGCCACTTTTAATTTATTGTGAGCCCAAACAATAGACTCAATAAGTTCTTGCCAATAGCCTCGACCACTAAATAAAATAGGATTAAAAATGAAAAATGATAATCATAAATTTCCTTCAAACGCTGCAAGAATTATTCAATTCACTTCACTTTATTTAAATTATTTTTAATAGTATAAAAATTTTTGTTAATAAATAACTTTAAAAGTTCCAAACTTTTATTTGACAGTTAATGTTTACGTGACTAATAAAATTATATAAAAAATTTTTGTAAGTATAAACCAAATACTTAAATGTTTAATAGTAGGAAAGTTAAAAACAAATTTTAGCAAAAAAATTTAATACTTTATTAAATTAAAAAGAATTAATTTATTAAAATTCTATGTATTTTTTAGTAAAAATAAAATTTTATTCACATTATAACAATATCTACCCATACAACATTAACGTAAACGCCCAGACAAAATGTGCACCCAAAAACATCAAACCGTATGCGGATAAAGGAGAGCCATAAGATTGAATAACTTGAGATGATTGAGCCCAAAGGAAATCTCTTAACCAACCATTTATAGTAAGAGATCCTTGCGAGAAATTACCACCAGTTATATGAGACACCTTGTTAGCCAAAACAGTTCCCCATACATCTGATTGCATTTTCCAACTAAAATGAAATATTGCAACTGAAATAGAATTATACATCCAGAACAAGCCTAAAAAAACATGATCCCAAGCAGAAACCTGGCATGTACCCCCACGACCAGGACCATCACAAGGAAACCTAAAACCTAAACTAGCCTTATCTGGTATTAACCTAGAACTGCGTGAAAAAAGAACACCTTTTAACAAAATTAAAACAGTAACATGAATTGTAAAAGCGTGAATATGATGAACCAAAAAATCAGCCGTTCCTAATTTAATAGGCATCATAGCTACTTTCCCACTAATAGAAACAACATCACCACCCCAGACAGGCGTTGTTGGTGAAACTAAATTAAAAGCAGTTAAAGTTGGTGCTAAATAATGAGTGTTTTGAATCCATTGAGCAAAAACAGGTTGTAACTGAATAGCAGAATCTGAATAAAATTAAGCGAATATCCACTCATTTATAAACCATAAGGATAACCTAAAAATTATATATGGTTTAAAATTAAGAATTTTATCTTAGCATGTAAGGAAAATTTTACTATGAAACTACTTTACACAGTGTTTACAAATTTAATTATAAAAATATATAATAATTAAAATTTAAAAATAAGATATAATAATATTATGTCAGTTCATTATTTCTTCAAACTAAAGAAGAAAAAAAATTACTGATAATTTCACAGATACAAGCTACTAAATTATTAATTGAAGAAACTTAGTTAAATTTTTATGATAAAAATTAAAATTAACAACATTATGTTTTTTTAGATATATAAAAAACTAAAAAGCAAAAATTAGTTTTAACTCTTTAACTCCAGAATAATAAAAACATTTCATTATATACTTATCTTATTTAATATTCTATTAACAATAATTATTAAAAACTTTAAGTTATTATAATAATTTTTATTACAATCAAACAATAAGTATATAAAATATAGCCAATAAGTTACCGCTTATATTAACAAACGTACAAACATGTCTTGCGGACGACCTAATGCCGATAAAGTATCATTATGGATATATAACCCAAAACTATGTAACCCTAGGAATATACAAACCCAATTTAAGTGAGAAATTATAGCATCCCTATGTAATAAAACACGATCTAATAAGTTATTAAAATTCAACGCAGGATCATAATCTCTAACCATAAAAATAGCTGCGTGTGCTGCAGCACCAACAATACAAAAACATAAAACTAGATAAAGATAAAAAATATTCATCAGTCTACAAACGTAACAGGAAATTATAATTTCATTATGTTATCAATACTAAAATTTTTACATCTATCAAAATTACCATAAAATTTAAGAATTATTTGAATTCTTAAAACTTTTTTGTTTAAATTATTAATTATAACAATAAATAAATTAAACGTTTTCTTTAAACAATTATACAGAAATATTTTTATTAATTTGTATCTTACTATTAAGCAAAATTAAAAATAAAACAATAAAAGGAAATTAAAGATCTTTCAAAAAGATAAATTAAAGGAATTTGAGAAAATAATTCTAATTTTGTAAAATTTTTAATATTTTTTAACTAATAATTAAAAGCAAGCACAGCCCTTTTTAGCTTAATAATTTTTATTTTTCAATAAATTTTATTTTAATTTCAAAAAACTAAAAATAATTAATAATTAGGGGATCCAATTTAAAAATTCTTAAAAATAACGCTCGCAACTCCAATCCAATAATGATGTGTAAATAACGATAACTCTGTACCATAATCTATTGCAATGTAAGGATAAGGAGGCATAGAATACATATGTTGTGCTACTATTATGGAAAGAGAGCCCATCATAGCAAGGTTAAGACTAAGTTGAGCATGCCAAGAATTAGTAAAAATTTCATAAAGTCCTTTATGGCCTTGACCTGTAAAAGGTCCAGTATGAGATTCTAATAAACCTTTTATATCATGTCCAATTTTCCAATTTGTTTTATACATATGACCTGCCAAAATAAACAAAACAGCTAAAGCCAAATGATGATGTGCAACATCGGTTAACCATAAACCACCCGTTACATTATTTAAACCACCACGAAAAGTAAGAAAATCCGAATATTCTGACCAATGAAATGTAAAAAATGGTGCAAGTCCTTTTGAAAAACTCGGATATAACTGAGAAATCAACGATTTGTCTAGTATAAAATCATGGGGTAAAGGAAGTTCAGCCGGATTAACACCAGAATCTAGAAGTTTATTAATAGGTAAAGAAACATGAATTTGATGACCTGCCCAAGATAAACAACCTAAACCTAACAATCCACTAAGATGATGATTTAACATTGACTCAACATTTTGAAACCATTCCAATTTAGGAGCAGCTTTATGGTAATGAAACCAACCAGCAAAAAAAAGAACAGCTGAAAAAATAAGACCTGTTAACGCTGTAATATATAATTGAAATTCAGATGTAATACCACAAGATCTCCATAATTGAAATAAACCAGATGTTATTTGTATACCTTGAAAGTTACCACCAACGTCACCATTTAAAATTTCTTGACCAACAATAGGCCAAACTATTTGAGCACTAGGTTTAACATGAATAGGATCTAATAACCAAGCTTCATAATTTGAAAATCGAGCTCCATGAAAGAACATACCACTTAACCAAATTTCAATAATAGCTAATTGTCCAAAATGAGCGCTAAAAACTTTTCTAGAAATATCTTCTAAATCCGTAGTATGATTATCAAAATCATGAGCATCAGCATGAAGATTCCAGATCCAAGTTGTAGTGTTTGGACCTTTTGATAACAAACGAGAAAAATGACCTGGTCGTGACCATTTTTCAAATGAAGTTTCTACGGGATTACTAACAAAAGCAACTCTAACTCTTTTTACTTGTTGCTCCGGAGGAGTTATTGTCATATAATTTTCGATTAAATTATCATACACCTACACAAAATTAAAAATGAGTTGGCTGGGATTCGAACCCAGGACCGATCGGTTAAAAGCCGAGTGCTCTACCAACTGAGCTACCAACTCACTTAAAGTTAAATAAATTATAAATGTAATTAGAACTTAAGTTTTATTTAATAAAAAGAATTACCACTTCGCATATATTGTAAATACGCCGTAAAAAACAAACCACAAATAGTTATTGGAATTAATCCTAAAATAATACCTGACAATTAAAGTAGATACATTATATCCAAGTCAAATGAAAAAATAATTTTTATCTCTCTAAAAACTAGGGAGGCCAAAATAAACAAACACCCAGCTTAAAAACTATTTCAAATATAAACTTTTTAAGTCATAAAAAATTTTTCATTAAATATTAAAATTATTAATATAAAAATGTATTTTAAAGAATAAATAATAAAAATCTGTGAACGTTTTCGCAAAAACATTAACGCACAATACAAAAAATGAACATAATAATTTTCAAAGTTTTAATTATAGTTAAAGCTAAACATTATTTTTAATAATAATACTTAAAAAATATAAATACTCTTTAAATAAAACAATAAGCAAATAAAACTTTGCGATAAATAGAACCACACAAGAGTTTCAACCATGGATAACTATAAAAATTTTATTTTATCATCCAAAAAACTAAATATTTAAAAAACTTATAAAAAAGGGAACGGGACTGACGGGACTCGAACCCGCAACTTCCGCCGTGACAGGGCGGTGCTCTAACCATTAAACTACAATCCCTAAAAATATTATATGATTATCAAATAATCATACAACAAGATTATTATTTATAATAATAAAAATTAAATATTAAATTATAAAGGTCCTTTATAAGGATCTTTATAAAAGACTTCCCTCATTAACTCGCCTGTATCATCATATGGGTTACGACCAGGATCGTTAGACAAAAGTCCAAAAACAAATAATGAAACAAAAATTAAAATCAAAGCGTATACAAATACTTTTAATATCAACATAAGAATAATAATAACATAATATATAAATAGTGACAAAAAAACAGACTTCATTATAATAAAAATGTGAATTTTTATTAAAAAAAACATTACGCAAGTTTGTAGAAAGCTAACCATCATTATTATTATTCTGAAAAAAATTTTGTTAGTGCAAAAAAAAGTACAAAAATAAAATAATCTAAAGTAAAACATACAATAAAAGAGGTAAAAAATTCAAAAGGAATTATGTTTAAAATTTAATTTCTAGGAATACTTTAATCAACAAAATACATATGACACGAATCAAAAATAATGGTATAAGTAAAAAAAAGCGAAAAAGAAAAATATCAAAAATGAAAGGATGGGTTGGAGGACATTCGAAACTTTTTCGAACAGGAAATCAACAGTTAATGAAAGCTAGACACTATGCTTTTTATGACCGAAAAAAAAAAAAAAATCTAAATAAAACATTGTGGATAACAAGAATAAATGGTGGACTAAAATACTATCTAACCATAAATGAAAAATATAATATTTTCGTATCTTTTCTTAGAAAAACGAAAACCTATGTAAACAAAAAACTACTTTCTGAAATAAACGTTAGAGATTCTAAATCATTCAGTCATTTATCAAAACCTATTATGAAATCAACAGGAATTAACTTATGAAATCCAAAAAAAGGAAAAATTCTTACTATCGAACGAATGGGTAATATGGTAATAAAAAAAACTACTTCCGGAAATAATATGATAAAAAATTATTTTGTTGGTTTTTAAAACAAGTAAAAGGAAAATCTGCATTAAAAATATTGAAATAAGATTATGACCAAGAAATAGCTAACCTAAGAAATTTCAAAATTACTGCAATAAAAGAAGACAAAAAAAAGTAAATTATTAAAAATTATAAAAAAGAAATTCATATTAGGCTTTTTCATATCCTGATTTTTTAGAATTAATATTGGGAAAAAAAAAGAAATAATATATCAAAAATTTTAAATAGCGAAGAAAATTACTTACGATTAAAACGTAAAAATAAAGAATATATTTTAATATTCTATTTATCATACAAAAAACGAGTAGGAAAAAATATACGTGCATAGATAAAATATGTATAATAATGTATCATACAAAACTATAAAAATAAAAATAATAAATACGTATTAGTAAAACATTTTAATGCATTGGGAAATTTGAAAAAATAAAGAAATTAAAACTAATAACTAAATCAAACATAACCTATGTAATAGTAAAAATTTATGATGAAAAAAAGAATTCTTTTTAGAATATAAATATAAATATAAAAAAGTAAATTTATAAATTGTTATTTCGAAAGAAAACCTACGCACATAACAAAAAGATGATTAAAAAAAAAAACGCAAGAAAAAATAGATAAAAATATTTTAAAGCAAAATAAATATTACCCTAAAATAGAATAAAAAAACTAAAATGCCTACATTAGAACATTTAACACGATCACCGAGAAAAAAAATAAAACGAAAAACTAAATCACCAGCATTAAAAGGATGCCCGCAAAAACGCGCAATATGCATGCGGGTTTACACAACAACACCAAAAAAACCAAATTCCGCCTTGCGCAAAGTAACAAGGGTAAGACTTTCTTCAGGGTTAGAAGTTACAGCTTATATACCAGGAATAGGGCATAATTTACAAGAACATTCAGTAGTCCTTATCAGAGGTGGAAGAGTTAAAGATTTACCAGGAGTAAAGTACCACGTAATACGTGGATGTTTAGACGCAGCAAGTGTAAAAAATCGCAAAAATGCAAGATCTAAATACGGTGTAAAAAAACCAAAACCCAAATAAAACCAACCCAAATTAACTAAAATAAAACACTAAAGTTGAAAAAGAAATTTAGAAAAATAGAAATTTAACTTATATATATGTCTCGAAGAAGAAGAGCAAAAAAAAGAATAATATCACAAGATCCTATCTATAACAGTACTTTAGCAAGTAAAGTAATTAATAAAATATTATTGAATGGAAAAAAAACTCTAGCTCAGTATATTTTTTATGAAACAATGAAAAATATACAGGAAATTTATAAAAAAGACCCCTTAGACATTCTAAGAAAAGCGATAAAAAACGCATCTCCACAAATGGAAACAAGAAAGCGTCGTATCGGAGGAACAATATATCAAGTTCCTGTAGAAGTAAAAGAAGATCGTGGAACTAGCTTAGCATTAAAATTCATAATAGAAAAAGCTAGAGAAAGAAAAGGAAGAGGAATATCCACAAAACTAAAAAATGAAATAATTGATGCATCGAATAACACAGGTGAAGCTGTAAAAAAAAAAGAGGAGATACATAAAACAGCTGAAGCAAATAAAGCATTCTCAAATATGAAATTTTAATATATATAAATTTTTTAAGCGTTAAAAAAAATAAAAAATAAAATTTGACCAAAATCTTTCTAATAAAATGAGTTTAATTAAATATTTTAAATAAAATAAAAATTTTATTAATTTTAAGATAATAAAATTTTTTCAAAAAAAAAGTTTCATAAAAGAAAACAAAAAATAAAAATGGCTCGTCAGAAATTTGAAAGAACTAAGCCACATATTAACATAGGCACAATTGGACATGTTGACCATGGAAAAACTACTTTAACAGCGGCAATAACTATGGCTCTAGCTGCAACAGGAAATTCAAAAGCCAAAAGATATGAAGATATTGATTCAGCTCCAGAAGAAAAAGCCCGAGGAATAACTATAAATACAGCACATGTAGAATATGAAACAAAAAATCGACATTATGCACATGTAGATTGCCCAGGGCATGCGGATTATGTAAAAAATATGATAACAGGAGCTGCTCAAATGGATGGAGCGATACTAGTCGTTTCGGCGGCGGATGGACCAATGCCACAAACTAAAGAACATATTCTTTTAGCAAAACAAGTAGGAGTACCTAACATCGTTGTTTTTTTAAATAAAGAAGACCAAGTAGAATAAGCTTAAAAATTAAAAACCTTCACTAAAAGAGAAACTTAAAAAACATATAAAAAATAAAATTAATTTTAAAATTAAATGAAGAAAATATTCCATCAAAAACGATAGTGAACTATTAGAATTAGTTGAATTAGAAATTCGAGAAACTCTAAGTAATTACGAGTTTCCAGGAGACGATATTCCTGTTATACCTGGATCAGCCCTATTATCTGTTGAAGCATTAACAAAAAATCCTAAAATTACTAAAGGAGAAAACAAGTGGGTGGATAAAATATTAAACTTAATGGATCAAGTAGATTCTTATATACCTACACCTACAAGAGATACAGAAAAAGATTTCCTTATGGCTATTGAAGACGTTTTATCAATTACAGGAAGAGGAACTGTAGCAACAGGACGTGTGGAACGTGGAACAATAAAAGTAGGTGAGACAGTAGAACTTGTAGGATTAAAAGACACACGTTCCACAACAATAACAGGACTAGAAATGTTTCAAAAAAGTTTAGATGAAGCTCTTGCAGGAGACAACGTTGGAGTTTTATTAAGAGGTATACAAAAAAATGATGTTGAACGAGGAATGGTATTAGCAAAACCAAGAACAATAAATCCACATACAAAATTTGATTCCCAAGTATACATTCTTACTAAAGAAGAGGGGGGAAGACATACACCTTTTTTTGAAGGATATAGACCACAGTTTTATGTACGTACAACAGATGTAACTGGAAAAATCGAATCATTTAGATCAGACAATGATAATCCTGCGCAAATGGTAATGCCTGGGGATAGAATAAAAATGAAAGTAGAATTAATACAACCCATTGCAATAGAAGTGTCGTTTAATAAAATAAAATAAAATAAAATAAAATAAAATAAAATAAAATAAAATAAAATAAAATAAAAACTTTCGTTTAAATTATATCAAATAAAACATATTGGAAAAAAGGTATGAGATTTGCAATTAGAGAAGGTGGTAGAACTGTGGGTGCCGGCGTTGTTTTATCAATAATACAATAATTAATTTATGAATCTAAGAGATATAAATAATATGACACTTTCAAAAAATGAAAATATAAAAGCAAAACAAAAACAAATAAACCTCCCAAAAATATTGCGTCAAGAAATAAAAGAAAATAATAAAATAATAAAATGGTTTTATAATATTGTAATGTTATTAGGAGGAATCGGATTTTTAATAGTAGGAATATCAAGTTATATAGGAAATAATCTAATATATTTTTTAGACGCAAGCGAAATAATATTTTTTCCTCAAGGAATAACAATGTGTTTTTATGGTACTTGCGGAATTTTATTTAGTATAAATCAAATAAGTATAATTTTAAACGGAGTTGGCGAAGGTTATAACGAATTCAACAAAGAGTTAAATTTAATGACAATTTACCGAAAGGGTAAACAAGGAAAAAATTCTGATATAAATATAACGTATTCACTTAAAGACATAGTAAAAGAATGAGATAACTGCAATTAATATACGTCTCAATAAAATATATAAGTAATTAACTAAAAAAATATAATTATAAATATAAACCAAGAATCAAAAGTATTACAAACATTTTAATATGTCAAAAATAGAATAAAAAATAAATCATTAAAATATAAAATTTAATAAAAAATAAAAATATTATTGCATAATCATTAAACTTAAAAATTCGAAAAGAAAATTTAAAAAGAGTCAAAAAAACGAGCTGTCTGCAAAAAGCACATACAGTTCAAAAAAAAGTTTAAAAAATTATTTTAATGAAGGAATTAGAATTGAAATAAAAAATGAGTACTTTAATGTAAAACAAAATGTTTTTTTGCGTATTAAAGATAAAAATGATCTTCCAATAATACAATTATCAAATCCAATAAAAATAAGTGATTTAGAAAAACAAGCAAGTGAAATAGCATCATTTTTAAATGTGCCAATAAAAGGGTATTAAAAAGTTGAAAACTAAAAATTCGATTAGTTTTCAACTAAAATTCTTTATACATAAATACAAAGTTTGAGGCGTAGCCAAGTGGTAAGGCAACGGGTTTTGGCCCTGTCATTCGGAGGTTCGAATCCTCCCGCCTCAGGAAAATAAGGTATTGGAGAAGTGTCTGAGTGGTCGAAAGAGCTCGATTGCTAATCGAGTGTGTCTAATAAACACCGAGGGTTCAAATCCCTTCTTCTCCTTTTTTATTAAGAACTCTTTGAATCTATAAATATATCTGCAAAATGAAATATTTTACACAATGATTTTAATTTTAAATATGAACAAACAGTAAATTAATAAAATACTAAGAAAGTATTATATTAAAAATAAAGAAATTTATAAAATTTATTTATTTGAAATATGCAAAAATTGATGTAGCGGAGAAAGGATTTGAACCTCTGACTTCAGGATTATGAGCCCTGCGAGCTACCTGACTGCTCTACTCCGCCCTAAAATCTATAAGCAGATAATGGGACTCGAACCCATGGCATCAACCTTGGCAAGGTTGCGCTCTACCACTGAGCTACATCTGCACACAAGCCTTTTGTCGGATTCGAACCGACGACCACCGCATTACAAATACAATGCTCTACCACTGAGCTAAAAAGGCATCATTATTAATATAATAATGATAGGAACTTAATTTTACTCATTATAATTATTTTGTCAAAACAACAAACTCAAAAATAAATATGGGAAAATAAAATGTCTTTTATAACTTTAAACAATTTTTTTAACTTGCGATTAAAAAGAACTAACATAAGAACTCTAAAAACAAAAAAATTAAAAAATAAAATAATAATAATTTTGCTTTAAAATTCAGGAAAAACATTAAATCCGACCACTAACACTTTTTTTGGCTTATTACCAGAACAATATGCTCCATTCGACCCACTAATTGATGTTGAGATTAGAAAAAAATAAAAAATAAAAGTAAAAATGAAATAAAAGTGAGAATAAAATAAAAAATATTACAGTAAAAATATAAATGTCTAAAAAAATAAACTCTAAAATAAACGAATTAATACAATCTAAAGTAAAAAAATTTTTTTATTTTATTTCCAAATATAAAAATTTATCTTGATTAAGAAAAAGTTCCTATTTGTAATCCTTCCTATTATACCTGTTTTATTCTTTCTACTAGCATTTGTATGGCAGGCTTCAGTAAAATTTAGATAATTAAAAAGAAAATTAAGTGAAAAATATAAATTATTAAAAATAAAAACATGAATTCAGATGAGAAAAATATCGTAGAAAATACTGTAATAGTTTAGGACAATACTTTAAAATACATAAATATTTAAAATAATATTATTAATATAAGATTAATGATAAATCTAAAAAACTTTTGATACAATTAGGATCGTTAACTTTAATAACTTTAACTGGACCACTAATTATAGGAATAATTTTCATTCGTAAAGGAAATTTATAATTTTATCTAATAGCACCTAAAAATTTTAACGTTACAAAAATATAAAAAACCCTAAAGATAAAATGGAAATAACAACAAATCAAGTATATATAGCCTTATTGGCATCATTAATACCAGCTTTTTTTGCCTTTAAACTAGGAAAAAGCTTAAACCAATAAAAAGTATAAATTTATTATTAGTAATAAATTTATCTAAAAAACTAAAATATATATAGTCACAGTCGCCTAATGGACGGGCATCAACCTTCTAAGTTGTTTTGTGTAGGTTCGAATCCTATCTGTGACAATCCGAAAAAAAAATAAGATAATATTTAGATCAAGTAGTTCCTTAAAATTCTGGAATAATTTACATTTATGAAACTTCTACAAAAAAAATAAATGACCTTAAAATATAAAACAAGAGAGTAAGAAAAAAGCTAATTAAAAAATAATTTACATTTAGAAACATTTAGAAAATCTTCCCTAACGTATCTTCTTTTTCTTTAAACAAACATAAAAACTAAAACAAAATTTTTAGCTGAACACATAATAATTTCATTATTAAAAGTAAATTTTAATAAAAATCTTTATTTACCTCAAATAATGGAATGATTTCAACTTTAACAAAATTTGTAGTTTTGTAGTAAATTATTTACGCGTTAAACATTCTTTAAAAGGGAATATACAAAAAAAATGATATCGGTTTTATATGTTTTCTAATTTACATACTATAAAAATTTTAATGTAACGTTTTGTTAAATGTTATATTTTATTGTAATAAATTTGGGAAAATTAATTAACTTTTTAGACACCCTAAGATAATAACATATGTTCAAAAAATTCTATTTCGTTTGTTCTTTCGTAAAAAAAACTTCTAATTCTTCTAATTATGGTACTTCGTATTTCAATAAATCCTCTCTTATTTGCCATTTATCTCTTGATTTTTCCGAAAATTTAGAAAAATATTGATTGCCATAGGATGAATTCTTTTTTGGACACTTCTCTACGTTATTGTTATTCCAAATTCTAAGATCAGGGTTTTAACAGAATTAATTTCACGTAATTCAAGTTTAAATCAAAAGCCACTGGATGAACTACAGAAAATTAACTAGGATCTTCCAGAAATTCAAGAAAAGTATGTATACCAAGCTCCTATTGGTAAAAAAGGCAAGCATTAAAAAAAGTTATTAATATCGCTACAAACGTAAATCCAGAAGCATTAAGTGAAATCATAAAAAAGAATACTTGGAAAAATTATCTAAAGTAGTTTCCTTCAATATTAAAATACCGATCCAAGAATTGTAATTTTTACATTTAGTTTCATAGTAAGTTGTGTTATTTGTTGGAGTTCATGGACATTCGCTGTACTAGGACTGAGTATTAGAGTTTTAATAAGTTTTTAATGGAAGTACAACATGCATAAATTTTATTTGTTACAAAACTAAAAGATGTTAAAAAATATAGATGCTCTTACGAATACTGCATTTTATATTCTTTTAAACTTCAATTTTAATAACTATCAAATTGCTCAAAAAATAAATGAGATTATTTAGATTGTGAGATATGAATCTATTAAATTCAATCAAATACTTGAATTGTGTAACAACACACTACAAACATTAGTTAAGTCAGTTGAATAGATTAGAGTTCGTCCATTAAACTTCTAATTTTAAGAGTTTTTATTAAATATTTTATTTTAAAAATCTACTTAAAAACTAATTGACAAAATATTTTTTGAAATCTAAAAAAATTACTAAATTTAAGATCAATAATAAAATAACTTAAATTAATTAAGTTAATTGTTAAATATTTATTTGTATAATAAGAATTTTTATCAAAGAAATTCTTCTGACTACTGTTTTTTATGAATTTTATTTCATATATGTTTTATATCAACAAAGTAAATAAAAATAAACCATAACAATTTTTGAGGGTAATTTCTAATATCATCAATCTTGATACGAATTCATTTTAAAAGAAATTAAAAAAACTGAAGTAGTAAAAAATATAAAATAAGAAAAAAATTATGTACTTCAATTGGTTAAATATTTTTAAAATCGAAAGAAATTTAATATAATTTTCAAAAAAAGAAAAACAATCTAAAAAAAAGCTTTTTACCAAATAATTCGATTTTTATTATTAAAAACGTTACATTATTTAATTAAAAATCTACTTACTAAAAAATAATTAACAAAACAAAAAATATACTTGTTAGTAAAAAAGATAAAAACAAGCATATAAAATTAAGCCAAATCTAATGGGAAATTATGTGCATTACGTTCGTGGTTAAACTAAAATTTTCAATTCTAAAAATATCGTCACAGAACCTTGCATGAAATTTTAATATCACAAGGCTCAAAACTTTAATTTAATATTTAATACGATTTGTAAACGTAAGAAAACGAAAATCAAAGTCTGTAATTGAAAAAATTTAAAAATAAACTCTAATATATTTTTATTAATTTTTTAATAACTTCCCTACGTTATTATAATTTTAATAAAAATTATATAAACTTCATCAAATATAACGTTTTACCAAGTTCCATATAGTACACTCAAATTATTGTTTTAAAATTTATGGCTTTACGATAAGAAGTATTAAGTAATAAATAAAAATTGTCATGAAATTTGATATTACCCTCTTAAAAAAACGACTATTTGAAGCAAAATCCATAAATTAATTAATCGTAATAAAAATAAATAATTTTTATCAAATAAATTTATATTTTTTGCTAATTTTAAAATGTAACTATATTAAAAATAAATATCAGACTTTAAAAAAGGAAAGACTGAAGGATTTTCACCACTAGACTATACAATTAAAATACTTCATAAAGAATCATATTTTTAAAGTAAATAAAAATGTTAAAAATACGCTTTTTTACTTTAAACTTGTCGCACCATAACTTCCATACCTAAATTTGCTCTATTAATAATATCAGCCCAAGTATTGATAACGCGACCTTGTGAATCAATAACAGATTGATTAAAATTAAAACCATAACACTAGCAAACAAAATAGTTTGCTGGATACAAACTACGAGAATATATTTCTATATACAAAGCTTTTTATTTTTATTTCAAATTTGAGAGTTTAAGTTTTAAATTGTTTTTTTACGAAATCTAAAAATAAAAATTTATGAAATTTGCAAACGCCTTTTCTAAAAACAAAAAAACACACAATATAATAAACTTATTCTTACAACTCTTCAACTAAAACTACTGTTGAATTATCATTTTTCATAATGGAAATAATGAAAACAATAACGTAATTTACAATCAAAAAATATTTAAATTAAAAAATTTTTGAATTAAAATAAAATACTAAAATAAAAACATAAAATATATAATGTAATTATAATGTTATTAAATTATTTTTCAGTAAAAAAACATAACTTACAATACTAAAAAAACCATTAGATCAAATTACGCACGTTTAAATTAAATGCCATAGTTGAAACACCTAATGCTGTAAACCAAATACCAACAACAGGCCAAACAGCTAAAAAGAAATGCAATGAACGTGAATTATTGAACGACGCATATTGGAAGATTAAACGACCAAAATAAGCGTGAGCAGCAATAATATTATATGTTTCTTCTTCTTGACCAAACTTGTAACCAACATTTATTGATTCATTTTCAGTCGTTTCACGAAGCAAACTAGATGTTACCAAAGAACCATGCATAGCAGAGAAAAGAGAACCACCAAAAACACCAGCAACACCAAGCATATGAAATGGATGCATTAAAATATTATGTTCAGCTTGGAAAACAATCATAAAGTTAAAAGTACCTGAAATACCTAAAGGCATACCATCTGAAAAAGAACCTTGACCTAAAGGATAAACAATAAATACAGCACTTGCAGCAGCAACAGGAGCAGAATAAGCAACTGCAATCCACGGGCGCATTCCTAATCGGAATGAAAGCTCCCATTCTCTTCCCATATAAGAACAAATACCGATAAAGAAATGGCATACGATTAATTGATAAGGACCACCATTATACAAATAAACTAAAGTAAAAAATCTATTAACGTTCTTAAAAAGTTATATACTTAATTACTTCATTTACGAACTGTGAAAATTTGTTACCAAATATAAAGCTCTTTATATATAAATTGAAATCTACTAGACCAAGTGTCTAATCATTTCATTTTACTACGAATTTATTGATGTTATTCTTTCAATAAAAATTTCTTTCTACTACTAATATTTTTCATTAAAAAATCAACAGTAAATTTAACTTAAAACAAAAATTAAAGTTTTTGCAAATGCTATTAAAAAATATGAAATAATTTACTAAAATATACTTTAAAAAGAACTTAAACGAAGAAATATTACTTATTAGCTTAAAATAAAATTTAACCTTAATTAAAAAACTATACTTTGTTAATTTTTTGTTCTAATCAAATGTAGTTCAAAGTTATTAAACGAATTAAATTCTAATTGACACACCCATTCATCTAATGAAGTTGCTTCCCAAATAGGATAAAAATGCAATCCAATAGCATTTGAAGTTGGAACTACAGCACCAGTAAGTAAAATAGATACTAAATAACTTTACTTTTATCGTTATATAAAACGTACCTTTTTTCTAACCGAAAATAATTAAAAAAAAACTCTTCGGCTATCTAAAAAAACTTTAAATAAAGAAATAAAATTATTAAAATTAGAAATTGTTCCTAGCCTTATTAAATTTAAATTTTTTGATTTTAAAATAAAACATATTTTAAAGCTCTATAACTTTTTTTTGCTTTATATATATAAAACCTTTTTTAATACTTTATTTTAAAAATCAAGAAATAAATAATTAAACTTTACATAAAAAACATTAAAATATTATATAATATAATTAGAATTTACTAATAAAAGTTTTTATTAAATTTTTAAAATTCACCTCTTAAAAATAAAATAGAAGAAACAAATGAGGATTTTTCAAATTGATAGTAGGCAATTAGATAAGTTACGCACTTATATTATTTCCATAAAAAAGAGATCCAGACACAGGCTCACGAATACCATCGATATCAACAGGCGGTGCTGCAATGAAAGCAATAATAAATACAGTTGCAGCTGTAAGTAAAGTTGGAATCATCAAAACACCGAACCATCCTACATAAAGACGATTTTTCTTTGAAGCTACCCAAGCACAAAAACGATACCAAAGACTAGGTCTTGCATATTTCTTTAAAACAGGTGAAATCATCAATAAATTAATTAAATTAATCTCCCAGTCGCAAACGCGACTGTTGATAAAATTATAACATAAAAAATTAAATATTTTATTATATATACCTTCGACCGGAGTTGAACCGGTACGCTTTATAAGCACATGATTTTAAGTCATGAGTGTCTACCATTTCACCACGAAGGCATTTAAAACACACAAATTAAATATAAATTATTTTTAACTTATATTTAAATTACAAAATTTAATCCAAAGGCTTCAATTTACGAGCAATTTCACGAGAACGATCAATTCCTTTTTCAAAACCAATAGCAGCCGCACGAGCTCTACCGGCATGCCATAAATGACCAACAAAAAAGAAGAAAGCTAAAACAAAATGAGATGTTGCCAACCAACTTCTAGGATTAACGAAATTTACAGCATTAATCTCTGTAGCAACACCTCCAACAGAATTTAAAGACCCTAAAGGAGCATGCGTCATATATTCTGCTGCTCTACGTTCTTGCCAAGGCTGAACATCATTTTTTAACTTATTTAAATCTAAACCATTAGGACCACGCAAAGGCTCTAACCAAGGACCACGAAAATCCCAAAAACATAAAGTAGTTTTTCCAAAAATAAAAATTATAAAGAAAATACCCATTTACAAAATGTAAAAAACGATTTACGTTATACAGCTTTTTTAATATTTCCAAAAAAAATTTTCCTGAACAAAACACAAAATGAATAATTTCAACTTAATTTTCATCTTATTAAAGTAAATAAAAATTTAAAACTAAAATAATTCAAGAATTATCAACCTTAAAAGAAAAATTATAAATTATATGTTTACTCCCATTTTTATTAAAAAGATCGATTTAACATTATTATTCAATGAAAAAATTTTAATAATTAAAAATCTCCAAACCACGCTTATATTACAAAAAAAATAACAAACAAAGTGAAAACGTTATTAAACTTATAAAAAAACAACAATTAAAAAATAAAGTATATTTACATTAACATATATCAATATCACACGCATAGTTTCACCACCAAAAATGATTTCGCCAGTAGGAGACTTCATTAAATAATTAAACTAGAGAAAAACCTGTTAACAAACATTGCAAGACTCAAAGAAGTCAAAATGCTTTGAAAAAAACTATTAATAAAAATCAAACTAATTTTTTGTTATAAAGTTTGAATAAAACTAAAACAATATAAAAAACTGATCAATTTTATAAAAAAAAATAATTACTATTTCAAAATCAATTAAGATTTTAAAAATAAAAATTTTATCATCATACATCCTAATATATTTTTAGCAAAACTTTGAATAAAATTTCAAAAAATTAAATACGATTGCTATAAAAACATCAAACATTTTAAACAACGCACTTTACCTAATCCCGTTGGACCTTGTGCAGAAGCTATGTTTGTACCTAAACGTTGGTCACGAATCAAAAATGTAAAAGCTTGAGCTTGAGATGCTTCAGGGCCTGTTGGACCATAAAATTCACTAGGATATACGGTATTATTAAACCACACCATTGGCACAGCTATAAATCCCATTGTAGCAACAGCACCAAGACTATAGGACAAATAAGCTTCACCAGACCAAACGAAAGTACGAACAACCCATGGCGATGGTCTAGAACAAATATGCCAAAATCCTCCTGAAACTAAAAGAATTCCAATCCAAATATGGCCACCAATAACATATTCCATACTGTCAACACTAACGATTCCTAGTAGAAAATACAGTAATGTGATTCCCTAAAAAAATCGTGCATGCATTTTTCAATGCACACGACTTACAAAATATTATTATAAAATATGTTTAAAATAATTTTTAATAATCTTGAACAATTAAAATAAATTATTTTTTATTTAAATAATTGAATTTTTAATTCAAAAATAAAATTTGAAAGTTTTCAGAATCGTAAAAATAAAAGTTACAATTATTCTAACTTTGTTTTTTGTGAAGATTCACAAATCTTAAAATATCAAATTAGCAATAAAAAATAAAATAAAATGATTTATTATAAAAATATAAAATTCATAATGCTAAATTTTTGTTATTTCCATACTTTTATTTTAATTATAAAAATGTAAGTTCAAAAAAAAGGCCTAACTTAAAATTGTAAGTAATATTTATTAGAAAGAAGAAAATAAACAAAATTAAAAAATTTTATATACAAGGCCCTTAAATTTCCACTTAATTTATAAACCTAAAAATTAAAAATAAAAATTAATTATTTATTAAGTGCTTCATTTTACTAGAATGTCCCGAAACAAAGTAATATGCTTAATATTAGAATAATAAAAGTTAAAAACTCAAAAAATATGGACTTTTACAAATCGCAACCATCCTTCACCACCAAAAGGAGATTTTACAAGATAGCCAAATATAATAAAAGGATTTAATGTTGGATTTGTTATTGAACGAACATCACCACCACCGGGTTAAAGTAGACAGTCCTACTAATACTAGTAGGACTAGTCTCTTATTCAAAACCAAATATGAAATTTTCAAATCTTATGGCTATTAAATTATAAAATGTAAGTAGTTTTATTCCCAAATAATAAAAAATATTACCTAAAACTTACAATAAATATAAAGACGATTATTCTTAAATTTAATTCATAATGATAAAAATCTTTAAAACTTATAAAATAAATTATTAAAAACTAAAAAAATTAATTAAATTAGTTACCTAACCCTCCTAGTAAAAATATAAACTATACTTCGTTTTTTTGTTTTTTTTAAGACTTTTTAAAATTTTTTCTACATTTAAGCCAAAATACAAATATAATGTTTCAATATAATAAGATTCGACCATATTACAAAATCATAATGTACTTATTAATTTACATTTAAGTTAACAAAACAATTAAATACAAATAAAATGAATAACCAAAACTTAGCTAGCCTATTTAACAAAATTTTTATTTCTCAAATTTTGAGAAATAAAAAATGAAATCCTAAAATAATTAATAACTATTAACAATTAATAAATATCTTTCTAACTCTATTTTACAAAAAACTATAGAAATCAGCCATAAAAACAAAAATTTTCATAAAATTTAAAATATTATAACAATTATACTAACACAAATTTACGAATCGCACGCCACCAAGTATCATAAACACCGCCACCATACATAGCTTTCCAAGCAAGTAAAAGTGCACCTAAACCTAAATAGGATAGAACAAAAGATATAAACAAATAAGTCTTCCTTTAAACACAACAAAAATTATTTTATTTATTATGCTCAAATTACTGATGTAAAAAATAATTAAAATAATTTTTCTTTAAATTAAAGAAAAGCAAAAAAACAAAATGCAATTTTAATCCAAAAGGTAATTTTATCAAATAAAGATCACTATAATTCAATTATCTTGCTTTTTGAAATATCAAAAAACTTTCAATAATGCATAAAAAAATAATTAATTAGAATTAAAAAATTTTTATAGTTAAACGTAGCTTTAAAATTCTTTTAATAGTATTATTCTTTAATTATTTTTATTTAATATACTTATTGTTAAATAAAAAACAAGCAACAAACCGTTAAAATTTAAATTTATAAAAAATAAATACTTTAAAACCATCATAAAATTAATTGTTATATTAAAATTTTTACCTGCACAAAGCATAAATGAATACCTAAAATTGCAGCTAATTTTTTCTTACGTTTCCATGTATATCCAAAGAAGCGAAAAGACTCTTCTAAAGTGTCAGGACCTGCTAAAGAATATCGAAAACTTTTTTTACCATTACAAAAAAGCCGTTCATAAAGCCAAGCATGCCTTTTTCAATACACAAGGCTTTAATAAAAATAAAACTTAATAAAAAATTTTTTATTTTTTGCTCTTTTTAAATATTAGTTTATTAAAACTCGAAAAACTGTGCATTTTTGTATTAAAAAATTAAATACTTTATTTAATATATATAATCGAGAGCAAACTTCTTTTGCAAAATTTGAGAAAATTAATTGCTTACACGTTCACAATATTGTAAAATGAAATTTTTCTAGTAAGTAAATAAAGGATAATTTTGAGCTTAAAAATAAAATGCAAGATTAAATATATCGATTTAGCCTTTTTATAAAAGCTTTAATTAGAATAATAGTGTCTCCTATCACAAACTTGTCAAAACTTATCTAAACTAAAAATAAAAGACTTATCTTTCATTTTTAAAAGAACTGCTATTTAATACATCTTTTTTAAACATCTTTTAGAGTGACAAATGATTTGTCATATTAGTAACTAATATAATAATAAATACAATATAATGCGATTTAAAAAATTAGAAAAACATCCAAAATATAAAATTACGTGCCGCACGAAATACACCACCAAAACCTAAAACAGCAGAAGAAATAAGATGAAGAACACCACATACGAAAAAAGGATAAGTATCCAAAACAATTCCATCAAAACCAACGCCAAAACCTAAAGTAGCTAAGTGAGGCAATAATATCAATCCTTGTTCATACATAGGTTTTTGTGGAACAAAATGAGCTACTTCAAATAAATTCATAGCGCCAGTCCAAAAAACTATTAAACCAGCGTGAGCTACATGAGCTTAATTTAGTAAATAATCACTAATTTAATTAAACTACTAACAAATTATAAATAAAAATTTTTTAATTTTTATTTAATTTATAAAGGCTAAAAAATTTACCTAAGAACAAAACTTAAAAAGAAAATAAAATTTCATGAAAAAACTAGATACATTTCATTCCACAATGAACACAAAAATATAAATTGATTTTGTTAAAAAAATTAATGGATTCAGATAAAAAAGTCAAGTGACCAAAAGAAAAACAATTTAAAATATGAAAGTTATATTTTTTTGATACAGTATTGAACGATTCAGAAACTAAAAAAGATTTAAATAATAATCGTTTAGAAGAATAAAAATCTTGTTTAGATTCTGAATTAAAAGCAGAGAAAGCGTGTTTTTTTACAAAAAAAAGTGAATATGATAAACTTCTTAAATCCGAATATTTGTGATACTCTCTCCAATTCTTTATTACTGGATATAACTTAGAGGCTTTAACGACAGAACCATAATTTGAATTGTTAACTATTCTTTTAACTCGATTAAGGAAAAATTGATAATTATTAAGGCTAGGAATTGCAGAAATACCATTTTTAACTTTTTCCGAAAATTTAAAATGCCAACCTAAAAAATCAAAACCCTTAGTGTTGGATACAAGTAAAAATTTAGAAGAATTCTTTTTTATACCTCGCGTATAAAGTAAAGAGAGAATTTGATTTGCAAGTATTTTTTCATTATCCATGGGTCGTAAAAAAAATAACATATAATAACCATAGCGCACACAATTATGAACGTTTTCAACTCCATTTAACATAACGTTTAATAACAAAGAACTAAAAGTCGAAATTTGACACTCATTTTCTGGAAAGTGCAAATTGAAACCTAATTCCAACAAACGAAAAATCCCTAATTTAATATTTCTCGGAGCAATTAATTTTTTCATCAAATAATCATAATTAAAAATAGAAAAATTACAATTTAACTCAACTTTTAAAATTCTTTTTTTACTACCAAACGAAATATTTGATAAATTAAGCAAAATAGCTTGCTGAACCTTATAAATAGGAACATTATAACGAAAACCAAAATTAAATGGATGAAAAAAAGCTTCATGAACAGGTTCAAGGGCAAATTTAATCAAAACTTGCCAGGAACGATCCGAAATAGTCGAAATTGTATCTGAGATTAAATTTTCATTTAAATCGAAAACACATCTTTTCCTTAAAGATTGAGGCTTCCAATTATTCCAATTTTTTCTTAAATATTCGTTTAATTCAAATCTTTCCAAAAAATTTAAAGTAGTTTTTCCATCAACTCCTGAAATTTTTTTATTGAAACTCAATTGTGTTACTTCGCGAATAGCTAACAATCTTGCACAATTAGATTGAAAAATAAGTTTTTGAAGCTCATATAAATTTTTCTTATCATGAATATAAGAAACTTTAAATAAACGCCTTTGAACTTTAAATAATAAACGAACAGATTTTTCCCAAAGAAAATTTTGATAAAAAGAAACTTGAAAAATTTCATAAAAAATCATTAAAGAAAATAACAACAAAAATATAAAAACAAAAACTTTAAATCATAAAAAACCACCCCCACAAAAATTAGAATTCAAAACACACCACCCAAAAGTTTACCTGATACATTTATAAGTCTAGCATTACCTGATTAAGATAGAAAAAATTAAAATTCTAAAGTTTCCCTCCAAAACACTTTACGTGAAAATTTTATTTCATAAAGCGTATAAAATTAAATTTAACTTAACAATAGTTTTTACAAAAATAATTCTATGAGGATAATTCCTAAATAAAATTTACGAACTTTTACGGTACAATACCTCACCTTATTGCTAATTTTCTTAAATGTTTTTTGTCAAAACAGAAATTTACATTTTTTACGTTTCATACATTTTTTAATTAAAATTTTTAGGTCCAAAAATCTACTTAATAAAACAAAATTGATAAAAGACTAAACCAAGTAAAAAATATGTGATGATAAAAAATTTTTTACAAAATGCCAATTATAAAATTCAAATCTTAAAAATAAAAAGTTTTCATTAATATGTTCGAAAAAGTATAAAACTTTTACTAACCTTTTAATTATTAAATATTTTATTTTAAATAAAAATAAAATTTACTTTTGCAAAAAACTTTTATTATTAGAAAATATTAAAGTTTAAATGTAAGCTTTTTAAACAAAATTTGCGTTTTGTAAAAAATACATTGCAAATACAAATATATTGATTACAATACCAAAAATTAAAGCTCAAAAATGTAAAATTAATCTTTAATCCATAAAAGACTTACTTTCAATACATTAAAAATAAAACGTTTCGCACCCCACCAAGCAAATCCAGTTGATTCCTGATCACGACCACCTACAGTTAGTTAAATCGAAAATCCGTTTTCCAAACTATACTTGCACAAATAATTCATTGCACATACAGCTTTCTGACTGACAAAAAACAATTAACACTACAAAATTAAAATTCTAATTATTCAAGATTCCTATATTTGTTTAACAATCAACAACGATATATTAAGAATTATTCTAAAAAAATAGTCTCATCCAAATTAAAACGTACATCAACTAAAAAAGATTTTCTTTTTAAATTAAAAATAAACTTTCGAGTTGGGAAAAAAGAAATAGTGCGATAAACACTTTTAGAAAACACTAAATCAAACGTATAAACTGAATATGACCATAATTTCATTTTATTATGCTTTCGACAAAGAGTTAAAAAACAACTTTCTCGAATTAATTCAACAAAAAATCTTAAATGAGAAAAATTTTCACATATAGAAAACCAATTTAAAACAGAATAAACAAAAAAACCAAAATTTCGAAGAATAAACTTATCTTCAAAAAGAAGTAAACGAACATTACCTATAGGACGAAATTTAAAAGGATGAATAAAGCCAAGCAATCTTAATTTTTTTAAAAAAACTTTGAATGGAACAAAGAATTTAAAAAATCGAAATTGATTTGCTTTAGAAGAAAAAAAAGAACGGTTTTGACCAGAAAAATTAGAAAAAGAATAGTAATTAAAAGAATTAAAATTTAATTTATAACGTTGTCTTTTAGAAAAAAACGAATAAACAGGAGAATAATAATTATAAAGTAATACCAGATGCTTTTTAAATTCAAACAAACAATTATACAAATTTAAATCTATTGAAACAAGAGAACAAGATAAAAATTGATTAAAATTTTCTAAAATGTCTTTTAACAAAATACTTAATTTCTGATTATAAAAATCAAACGAATACATAGTATACTTTTGAAAATTTACAAGTTTAGTTGAAGTTATAAGCTCGACCGGTAAAAAAAAATGATGAGTATTAATAAAAAAAGCATCAAAAAATTTTAAAATACGAAATGATTCTGTATAAAAATTAAAAAAAGAAAAATTTTTTTTTTTATAAAAATTAGGATAACAATTTTTTTTGAAAAAATTAAAACAACGAGAATAATGAAAAATATTTTTTAGAGCCTTCAAAAATGTATTATGTTTGGTAATAATTTTTTGAAAAACATTTAAAAAGTATTTTTTATTAACTCTCAATTTTTCAAAAAAGTTATAAATCTTGTTATAAGCAATATAAACTCCCAAAAAAATAACTTTATCATTACTTGAAGAAAAAATTTGTACCTCTCTAAAATTAAAATATAATTTATTACGTAAAAAAAATAAATATTTTAATTTAAAAAAAAATATAAAATTTTTCGAGCTTAAAAATCCAAAAATTAAAAAATTTAAATACCTAACGTAATAAATATTTTTTTCATAAACTGTAAATACTTTGTTATTAAAAAGATAAAATATATCAATATTATGATATTTTCCAGAATTTACTTCTTTTAAAAAAGAAGAAACAAAAAAATTTTTTTCAAGTCGCAAGGGAATAAAATTTTTTAAACTATATTGATAAAAAAAAGAAACTTTTTTAAATGAAAAAAATGTCTTAAACAAATTTCTTTTAAAACATATCTTAAATATAAACCTATCCAAAAAAAAGTCGCCTTCTAAAATATATAAATTAAGGAAAAAAGAAGATAGTAAGCTACACCCAAAATTTTCAATAGAATTATAAATTAAATTGCTTGAAATATTTACAAGATTTAAATTAAACATTTTGTCAATTTCCACAAAAAAAAAAGAATCATATGTGAATTTTGAAAAAATATTTTTCAAACGAACTTTATGAACGTAATCAAATAATTTAATAATTTTTAAAGTCATAAAATTTTTTATCTGACTATCCCAAAATTTTATGGAAAAAAAAGAATTAGAAGAAGAAAAGAAATATTCATTACTAAAAAAATTTTTTACGAAATTTTTATTACTATTAAAATATTTTTTTTTTTGTAAAAAATCATTTTTGAAAAAAGGAAAAAACGTTAATGAAAAAAGTAAATTAGGACACTGCTTACAAAAAAATGGTTTCATAAAAGAAAAAGATGTAACATTAAATATTAAAAACTAAGAAAAAATATCTCATAATCAAACTCTACACGCTAAAAAGCATACAGCTTTAAAACTCTATTAAAGTTTAAAAGTTTAAATATAAATAACAACCAAAATAATAAAAAATTTAATTTAAATATTTTAAATAATAATAATCAAAATAAGTCGTATATATTAACAAATTACCAATAATTATACGAATGCTGGCAAACACAAAAATCTAACCTAATAATTCAGAAATTTAACAAATTAATTAAACATACAACTAAATATGTAAAAACTTAAATGTTGAAATTTTAAAAGTTTTGCTATTCAATATAAAAATTTTATAATAATAAAAATTATTTTAAAATAATCACACACATTCAATTAAATTCATGCTTTGTACATATATTTTATAAATAAAAAAATTTTTTATAATAATTAAAAAAGCATTTTCGACAATCTTAAACTTTAACAAATTAAAATTTTTTTTCGTACAACTCAAAAAAAAATTTTTAATTTTTAGAGGAACAGTAGGGTAAATAAAAAAACCTTTTTTTATCAAAGAAGAAGTTCTTTTAAACCAAGACCTACTTATTGAATTAAATAAACAATAATTGTGAATTTCAAAAAAATATTTCCAACCACATTTTAAACTTAACCATGAATAGGATTGAATAAAAAACTAATATGTTAAACATCCCAAAAACACAACAAGAAATTTCATTTCATTAAGCTTTATAAAATTTTTATAAAATTCTACTAAAAAATATGCCATAACTATAGAAAATAAAAAATTAAACAAATTTTAAAAAAGCGATTTTGGTTAACTGATAAAAAAACAAAGGTTATACAAAATTCTAAAGAATATTACAAAAAATAATAAATGCTTTACTAAAATGAAAATTTTAAATCAAATTACAAAAATTAAAAAAACCTTTACAATTTAATTGTGTTTAAAAATTTAAGAAAATTTTACATTTATAACTTTTGCTTAAATTAATACAATGAAGAATTAATAACAGCTAACCTACTCATAATACAATAAATCACTTGTAACTTTTTTCTGTAAATTTAAATTACTTTGATACATTATAAGTGAAGTCGGTTTTAAAAAACCTCTTTTTCGAAACCAAACATGACAATTCCATACCATATAGCTACTAAGTTAAAAATTATTTATAACTACGATTTATGCTGTAAAAGAATATTTATTTAAAAATATTTAAATTAAATACTAATATGAAATTTTAATAAATCATCTCAAAAATTTTTTATTACTCCGTTCCTTTTCGCAAAAATAAATGTTCTTAAATGTAATTTTTAAATACTGGAAAATAAAATAAAAAAAACCTGAGTTTTTACCTAATTTTTAAAAGTAAATTTATAAACCAGAAAGTATACCGCTTTTAAATGTTTTTAAGATTTTTCTACAATAGCCAAAAAAATAGAAGTTAGTACTTAAAAATATTTATCAATTGAACTAAAAACTCAACTAAAATAATTAGTAAATTAAAATTAAAAAATTTTCAAAAAAGAGTTTTTACAATTTTAAATAATAAAAATGCAACTTATATAAACAAAAAGTTTGTTTTAAAAATAAACCATATTTTACATTTTCGGTAAAAAATATAAAAAAACGAATCGCACAAAAATATTTACTACATAATAAATTAAAAAATAAAATTCATGAAAAATGCCAGTCAGGACAATTAATTTTTACCTAGTACCTTAGATTTTAGTTAATTTCCCTTAATTAAAAACAATTTTTTTATCATCTTTTTAAATCTAATTTAACATAATTATGTTACCCAAAGCGGATAAATCTAAACTTCAAATCACAATAAAAAACAAAAGAATAAAATATGCCAAAAATTAATTAAACAAAAAATTTAATTATTTAAACTTAAAACCTTTTTCACCAAAAAATTAATAGTAAAAATTACTGTTCAAAAAAACAAGTTTATAAATTTTTATCAATGTTTTTATACCAATAAAAAATATAAATTAACTTAAATGACTTAAGTTAAAAATTATTTTTTAATCCTAAACCTAGCGATTATTGGAATCCATGCCACACATTTTTTATTAATAGGATTAAAAGATTAGAAAAAAATAATCAAATTTCCTCCTAACTTTACAGAAGCTTTTTTGCTTATTAAGCTATATTTTATCGATTTTAAATTTTTGAGGCCTTTTGAAACCATAATTCTTTCAAACAATTAATTTTTTAAAACAAAAACAAAACTAACAAATAAAAACCAGTTTTGACATTTTTTTGTCACATATTAACAAAAATAGCGTTTTAAAAATCCAATTATTAGATTATTCATAATTTTTAATAGCATAGACAAAAATAATTCATTATTAAATTTTCAGAATAAAAAATAATATTACAGCAAAAAAGGAAGCTCTTTTTTAAATTAGCAAGTTTTAACAAACTAAAAAATAAAAGAAAAATACACTACAATAATAATAATAGTTTAAAGTATTTTATAAAACTTCATAATCTCCTTTTCACAGATCTTACAACTGCTTTTACAAAAAAATTAGTATAAATTTCAATAGGAAAAAACCTAATAAATAAAAATTTTTTGTAGTATTTTCGACTATTAAAAAGATACAAAAACAAACAAGAGCGTTTCCACGTGGAAGAACCTCCTCCGGGAATATAAATTGTTCATGAGGCTGATCTTGTGCAGCCATCCAAGCTCTAATACCTTCATTTAAAAGAATATTTTTAGTATAAAAAGTTTCAAAGTAGAAGTCGGTATTTAATAAAAATACCTCTTACCAAATAGTACTTGCTTTCAAATACATACTACTTTTCATTAAGGTACTAATATGCAAAAAAATTTTCACACATAAAAAGCATATAAAAAACCATTAAAAAGTATTAAACAAATAAAACGTGAACAACCTTTTATTTACGAAAAATTAAATAAAACTTACAATTCTTTTTTTACTATTATATAAACTTATTAAAAATACATATAACCTACCATAATATTAAAAAAAATAATAAAAAAAAAAAATAAATAAAATGCTTAATAACTTATCCTAAACAAAAATTATTTTTAGATTTTGCCTATTATTAAATCGAAAAAATAAAGTAAAAACTAAATATACACACTTCTGGATCTTCTGCAGCACGGATTTCTTGAGAAACGAAATCATAAGCACGTAAATTAAGAGCTAATCCAACAATACCCAAAGCACTCATCCTCAATCCTGTTACAGGAACAAATAACGTGAGGGTGACTTAAAAAAACAATAAGTCCCTCCAAAACCGTACATGAACATTTTAATTCATACGGCTCCTCTCCTTCTATTCTAATTCTACGAATCCAAGATATGAAATTTCAATTTAACTTCAACAAAGATAATCGAATAAATTTTTCTAAACTTCTCACATTATTAATTTTCATAATCATAAAAACCATTTTGTAACAACAAAAACACAAAGGTATAACATTAAAAATTTTTTTTAAATAATTCAAATTAATTGGAACTACATAATAAAATTTAAAATTGCAAAGTAAAAAATCTCTTTTACAAAGAGGGCAAAATCCTTTACATTTTCGAAAAAAATACTCTCTAGCAAATGATTTATCTTGAAAGATAAGTGTCCTCAAATCGTAATAGTCAAAACAATTAAAAAAAATTTTTACCAAAAGTGGCAAAAAATTTTTTACCTTTTAAAGAATTTGAAAAAAAATTTTTCAGTTCTATACTATTTTTTTTTGATAAACCAACGCTAAAACCTTTAAATATAATTTTCCCTTCAATGGTATTTATAAAAAAACGTTGTTGATCTTTTAAAAAATATAACCTTTTAACAACCTGAGCAGCTATATTTTTATAAAGTCTTCCAGACCGTCTACCTTTACGAATACCAAATTTTCCCCTTTCAAAATTCGAATTAACATATAAAAGATAAATTGATTTTGTTATTTTTCCTACTATCCAATAAGACAATTTTAAAAAAGAATAATTGTTTTTAATAATTTTATAAGAATTAAACCAAGACTTCATCAAAGGTTTGATATTGTCGAAAAGAACTAAAGGTTTAGAAAATTTTTTACAAAGGTTTAAAACTTTTTTTTTTACATTCTTAATTTTTTCCAAAATTGGAGATAAAACAAATTTATATTCTCCATGAATCAATTTATAGTGAAAAGTAATCCCGCAAAAAACAAAATTTTTATTCTCACAATTTTTACAAAAAAAGTCGACAATAGAATTATCACGGAAATTTTGGCAAATACCACGCGAATGAAAAAAAATTAACAAACTACTTTTAACAATTTTTGCCGTTTTTAAATCAGAAGATAATATAACAACACTATTTAAATCAGTAATTAAGACAAACTTAGAAAAAAATCCAAATTTAGAAAGTATCGAAGATTCTAAAAAAAATTGCATACCCATAAAAACAAAATTAAAAATAACCAAAAAAATTAAAGATGTCCCCCTATTTATTTCAAAATTTTTTTTTTGAAAAAAAAATTGATCACCGCTGTAAAAATTATCAAATCCATTTTTAACCCAAAAAGAAAGAATCGACTTATCAATAAATGAAACATTAGATAACACCCAACTATTAAAAACTGCATCAAAGCATTTTACAATCGTATAGTTAAAAGCAAAACAAAAGAGATATTTATTATAATTACTATACTTTTTTTGTTTACCCAACAAAAACAATACTTTTACCGCATCAATAGAAGACCGAAAAACTCTCGGTCCATACGTAAATTTATCCAAATTTGATTCAAGAAAAGGAAAAAATATAAAACTATATAGATTTTGCAAAGCTATATCCAAAAAATGAAAGTGTAAGAATTGGTCTTTGCAATCGATAAAATTGCGAAGATAATATAAATTTAAACATCTGATTTTATAAAAATCATAATTCAATACAAAACATTTTAAAGAATCAACTAAATTTTGAAAATTTTTCTTTTTTTTTTTTTTTTTTTGAATATTCGATGAAGATTTATCATCCGAATTCTTCAACGTTTTGTATACAGCATAACATAATGAATTATAAGAAACTAAGACATCAGATACTAATTTATGGATTAAAATTTTGTTTCTTGATTTAATAGCAGAGGCTAACTCAAATTGTTTATTTAAAAGATAATGCTCCATAAAATTTACTTTTATTAACATAAAATTATCTCTTCTACGTATTTTCTTAGTGCGAAATTTACACAAAAATTTTTTCAAATTTGCCACAACTATATTCCTGTAAAAAAATTAGATTTTGTTTTAAAACCAAGGTTTTGTTTAATTTTTTGCTGTTGCATTTTTAAAATATTTTTAAATGAACCGTGTATGTAAAAATCTTCAAAGTCAGTATATATTTTTAAAGGCGATTCTTTCCTTGCTCTAATAATGTACTTTTTTGATAAAAAAAGTAAAAAATATTCTAAAGGAACGCTATCAACACCTATAAACTCATTAAAAAAAATCTTATCTGAATCAAATAAATAAAAAATCTTTTTTACCAAAAACAAGGAAATATCATTTAATCCATAGTTATTCAGAACATTAATAAGTATTTCATTAATGTTCATATCACTATAATATTCTAAAAAAGAAATGAAATCACTCGGTCTTAAAGTATTAAATATAGCTGCATTCTTACTAACTGAAACATTAAACTTATAAATTGAATACATTTGAAAAGTACTTCGAATCTTCAAAGATACTCCCTTACGATGTATCAAAATAAAATCTTTTTTCGGATTTATAAATAAACGAGCAGGCACAGAAGGGTTATTCAAAGATTCCACATCTTGTAAAAACTTTTCTCGTCTTTTAAAAGGAGATAATGAAAGATATTCGTCAATATTAACAATAATACTATCAATTACAGCTAAACAATTTCTAAAAAACAAACAACTACTATCGTGCGTTAATACTTTACAATAATACTTAATAGAATCAAGTTGCTGCACTTTTAAACCACTTACAATATTATAAGAATTTTTAAACTGAAGGTTTATTTGACCTATAATAACAATAATAGTATTTGTAATAACAAAACCAAGAAAAAATTGATGTATATCTTTTAAAAACATTATTTCTGTACTCAAATAATCAGCTATTAAAATATTTTTTACAGATTGAATATTATATCTATTAACATAAGGAAAACAGTAAGCATTAATAGTAAAACGGTCGTTCAAAATTTAAAAATGAGTTAACGTTCATAACGCTTATTATAAACTAAAAAACAAAAAATATAAGTAAAATTTATACTAAATATCAAATTAATCTATAAAATTATATAATATAACATTGAAAAGTTAAAAACTTCTTTTATCAAAATTCACATAAACTTTTAAAAAACAAAATTGAATTGCCGAATTCAACATAAAAAATGTTTTGAGCTAATGTAACGTTAGCATAATTGCATGATCAAGTATTTAACTTTTCCATGTCATTTTTGAACTATTATTTCAAAACATTTGCTTTTTCACATTGTCGTTCAACCAAAAAAAATTATTGATTTTTACTAAGATCTTTTCAATTACACATAAAAACTACAAATTAAAAATACGCTAATTTACCGACATAACTACAAGGTACAATAACTAACCCAATATGCAAAGCTTATTTTGCAAAGAAAAATCAAACATGATTAGATTAACCAAGTCAAATTTCTTAAAAATAAAAAAGTAATAAATAAAAGATTGGTTTCTAGCATTCACGGTTTTTAACACATATTTATTAAAGTAGCAAAACGTATAACTACACAACTGTAATTTTTAATCTAAACTACTTTCCTAATAAACACATTTGTTTTTCGGCATTAAAAATACGCATCTTGTACCAAAGAGACCACTCTACTCTATAGAATAACCGTGGTATTGTAACTGAATACTATTAGCCGTACCCATAAAAAAATGCAACCAGCGCTTATTTGAAAAAGCTACACCAAAAATTTGAGACCAAAAACGATTAGCTGTCACCATAGAATAAGTTTCTTCAGATTGAAGTGGATTAAATGCTCTAAATGTATTTGGACTATCCCCATCTTCGAAAATAGTATTTTGAGAAAATTGATTTTTATTAAAAAATAAAAAACTTTTTTTGAAACTGTACATGAAAAATTATAATCATACAGCTACTCAGCTAAAATTTTTAATTAAAACAAAACGCAAAACTTTCGATACTATACAACTGTGACTTAAGTAAATATACATAAAATTTATACTAACAACACTATTTAATTTTTTAAACCACCTTTTGATTAAAAACTTGATTTCCTTATTTATATATATAATCTAACAACATATAGATATACACCAAAAAATTATTAACAGACTTAAAAGGTAAGAATTTAGTTAGTTAAAATAATTGCAAAAAAGTAAAATACACTTCAAGTACAAAAGGCGACTAGAACTATATTTAGCATATCTATTTGACAAACTTCATATTTAGTAGAAAATTGAAAATCGCTTCTTAGACTAATAACTAATTTGGAAAATTACAAACCAAATTATATACATCTATAAATTATTCAAACATTTAACAGTATTTTCATAAACATAAATAAGAATTTTTAACTAAATTTCACCAAAATCTAAAAAACAACACATATATAATATTATTATTAGATTAACAAGTAGCACCTACCGTTGCACCATGAATAGCACATAACAAAGCAGCACCTAAAACACCAGCAACTCCCATCAGTTAAAGTAGATTAAAAAACTCTTATCCGAAATCGTATATAATACTCCAACATTATACGACTACTTAGCAAAAAATAAAAACAATTAAAAAGAATATTCAAATTTTATAAAAATTAACTTTTTGCTATGATTATAACACCTTATATTAAAATCAATTGAAAACACATTAAATTACCAAAGTATTAAACTATTTAATAAATCATCCAAAACAAAAATTTATAATTTTTCCCTTATCTTTTATTAATCTAAAAATTTTATAGAATATATCTTTTTACCAATAAATCTAAAAATTCATCTTTATAAAAAATCATAATCTAAAAAGATTTTAAATCTGAAATTTCCAACTTTTAACAAACGATTATAAATAAATTGTAAACGTAAGAAATCCTATAGGTTAACGAAACAATATCTTGCATATCTACACTACTAAAATTAAAAAATTAAAAAATTAAAAAATTAAAAAATTAAAAAATTAAAAAATTCAATCTAAAATTAATTAAAAAAATTGATTAAAAACCAAAATTAATAAAAGAATAGTTAAATTTTAAAAATGAAAATAATTTTTAACAACTAATGTTAAAAAAAATTAGAAAAAACAAGTCACACTATGAAAAGGATTAAGAGTCCAATTATGAAAACCTTGAAAAAATAAAATAAATCTAAAAATTGCTGCTACTCCAAAACTAGGAGCAAAAAACCAACCTGATTGACCTAAAGGATAATAGAATTAAATATTAATAATTTTATTAAAATATTCATTTTTAAACCATACATTTTAAAAAATTAAAATAAAGTTTTATATGTAAAATTTATGCAAACTTTAAAAATTTTTTTTCCACTCAAACAAATATTAAAAGTTTAAAACTAATAAATCAAAAATTTTTTAACTTATTTTCCATAAGACTGTTTTCAAAAAGTTTTAGAGTTTTTAAAATATTAAGCAATTATATTTAAATATTTTTTCAAAAACTAAAAAAGAAAGAATATTTTTAAACGAATCAGAAAAATTATTATATTAACCAAATTTTATTAATAAAATTTTTCAATTTGTTATTAAAAAAATTTAATTTTGATATATAATTTTGTATCTTGAAATTTCAAAAACCCTTTTAAAAATTTTAACTTTTATAACTTTTTATTTTACTTATTAAAAGGAAGAAATACTAACGTTATATAATTTCATAAATAAAAAAATCTTGAATATTTCAAAAAATCGCACAATTAAGAATACAGAAACGAAAACAGAGATAGGAGCAGAAAGTCAAAGTCGACATTGTATAAAAAGACACTTTTACGAAGCCATAATTAACTATTTTTTGATATATGGCTACTCTGTTAAAATAATGAATTATAAAAAATAAATTTGGATTTCTAAACGTAATTTATATTCTAAAACAATAGAAAATTAATATTTAATTAATACAAACCAAAATTTACAAAATAAAAATATTTTAATAAAACAGCGGCACAAATAAGATCGACCAATAAAATCAAATTTTTACTTTTTAAACCATGCTACTTATATTATCTAATATCATTATAAATTAATTTGTTCCTTTTATAAAAAATGAAAAGCCTAGAAAATATGTTTTTATACTAAAGGAGAAAAATTTAACTAAAAGCTTAATAAAAAATTTTAATACCTTTTAAAAATTTTTTTTAAGTTGCTCAATAGTATCTAAATAACATTTTGCAGTTCTATTTTTTTAACATTTGAATATTCATATGTCTAAAGTTTAAAAAAAAATGATAAAAAATAAGTACACCAACATTTGATTATACATAAATAATCATTTTCGTAAAAATTTACACTTCTTGCAATAAAAAGAATTACATAAAATATATGCAAGATTCAATTATTCTTAAGTAATTTAATTAATAATAATTTTAATCTTAATCAACAAATCACACAAGCTATAGCATTATAAGGTCGAATTTGCACAGCCTTTGCAATTTCAAACTGACGCAACATAAAGCCTATCAGAAAGAATAAATATTTTACAAAAGTAAAAATTCTTCATTCGAAAACGTACTTGACATTTTAATGCCATACGACTACTCAATTATATTGAAAAAATGAGAATTAGGAAATTACATAGCTGGTTCATAATTGCGCTTCAAATAAAAATAAAGAATAAACACTTCTAAAAAAGCAAAACTAATTCTGCATTCAATAAATTAAAGCATCCTTAATCTATATTTATTTCGTTATTTTTATTAAATTTTTACATTTTTTAGAACATACTTTTTTGCCGAAACTAAAAAAAATTTTTTTTAACGCACAAAAAAATTTTTAAACATTCAAACCAACACTTAACGATAAGGAAAAAATATTTTGTTAATCTATTCTTGATTACTTATACTACCTATAAGGAAACTGCTCTCGATTAATAAAAGTAAATATATTTTTAACTTAAATAATGCATGTAAAAAATTACAATTCAAAACGAAAGATAGAAATTAAAATAAAATACTTTTTTGTAAAAAATGAAATTACCATAACAATAAAAATTTTCATACACAATTTATTAAATAAAAAACAACATATTCCACTAATAATTAGAATAAATAAAATAAACGAACCACACACCCAAAAGCACCATGAAGAGCAATAAATGGCCATAGTCCTCCTATTTGCAACCAACGAGTAAAATCCCACTGTGCTTCAGACCCCAATAAAACTAAATAATACTAATATACTTGTTTACAAACTTTACTTACAATCTAATAATTGTATAAAGCTTTTAAATTATAAAAAAGCTTTTTTATAAAACGATTATAAAAACATAAAAATCTTAAAAAACATGAAAAAGTTAAATTTTTTCTCATAATTATTTTCAGCACAATAAAAATATGAAATTTAAAAATTTTTATTAAAAGGAATCAAATTAATAAAATAAATGAAAGATAGCTTAACTTTTATAAAATAAATCATATTATATGCAAATAAATAAGAACTACAAAAATATAAAAAAGAAATAAAAATTTTTACATAAAAAACTAAAAATAATAAGTAAAAAATTACATTGTAAAGACACACAAGCAATAATAAAGAATGACCCATACTATTTGGAAAGAATAGATTTTTCTGACTAAAAAAGATAGCAAAAATCTTTCCTTAAACCAGATCTGGAAAGAATAGAACTAAAAGCCTTTCATACAAAACTGTACATGATATGCCAATCATACAGCTCCTCAAGTATAAGAAGAACAACCATTATTGTAAAAAGTAAAAATATTTAACTTTATACATACTTGTAATAAAAGTAAAATTTACTAAATTGAAAATATAAAAAGTACAAAACATTACATTGAAATCTTTCAAAAAAGAATTAATTATTATAAACTATCCCAAAAATTAAAAAATAATTGCTTCGTTTTTTTAAAGTTTTTCAAGTTATAAAAATAGTTACTCTATCAAGGTTTAAAAATTCAAAACTTTAAAAATTTATTTTAAAACAAAAACTCCTGATATTAAAAAATTACCTTCAAATATGTCATGATAGATTTAATAATAAATTGAAAACTATTCTAATAAATAATATTACCTTAACAATCTTATAAAATTCTAAAATTTAACTTGACATCAAAAAAAAAACAATATTAAATCAAAAAAAACTTGGACTTAAAACCGTATATTTTAGTTAAATATTTGAACATATTTTAATAAATAAAAATTTCCTAAAATTCAATAATTTAAACTAATGATTAACAATTATTAAAAATATTTTATAATTTTCACTAGTAAATCAATAAACGAATCGCACATATTAATCATATCATCTGACTAAAAACCAAAAATCATAAAATAAAAAGTAAAAAAAATTAAACCCCTGTTTATTTTACTATTCTAGAAACTAATTGTAATAAACATAATTAATGTATTAATAGTCTTATTTATTAAGTTTTAATTTCATTGCTAACCAAACAAACATTGTACGTAATAATTTAACAAGAAAAAATGATAAACAGTCTAAAATTTTCCTTAAGAAGTATGAAACAACTTTTAATAAAATAACAATTATTAAACACCTCATTAATGATAAACATAACGAAAATAAAAAATTTTTTTGTAACAATAAATTATAAATTTATAAAAAATAATTAATTAAGTAATAATAGTAAAATTATATAATAAATTTTCAACTTTAAGGAAAATCTTTTAGCACACAGGTGTTGAAACTGCTGCTGTCAAAGCATTGCAACCTTCAAGGAAAGAGCTAGCTAATCCATGTGTATACCATGAAGTAACAAATGTAATTCCCGTTAACCATCCACCTAAAGCAAGATATGAACAAGGAAATAACAGCAATCCAGACCAACCAATAAAAATAAATCTGTCTTTTTTCAACCAATCGTCTGCTACGTCGAACCAACCGTTTTTATTTTCAGTATTTAAATCTGTAAAAGTCATAAATAATATTTTGTAATATAAAATAAGTAATCTCTAATATTAACTAAAGAGCTAATTTTAGGTATTAAGATCCCCTATTTATATACTAAAAAAGGGAACACAAGCAAAAAATATTGCATAACAATCTATCAATTTACTATGAATAAAAAAACTAACGAAAGGCCTGTATTTCCTTTTACTTCTATTGTTGGACAAGAAGAGATGTGTGGCTAAACACATTGCACATTCAAATAAAAAACTTAATAAAATAATATTATAAATTTAAAAAATAATAATTATTATTATTAAAAATAATTACTACCCTCTAAACTACAATTAATAAATAAAAAATAAAACAAATTGGCAAATAAAATACTGAATTTTCAACACAACTAAAAAAATTTTGTAAATTATTAAAATTTATTGTAGCTAATTGGAAGCAGTTTGGAAAACTATAGAAAATCCAAAAGAACATAAAATAACAATTTATAAATAAAAAACAAAGCTAAAAGGATAAACCACGTATAGTTTGAAAACAAATAAAATTTAGTTTTATGAAATTATCATTAATCTTAAATGTAATAGATCCAAAAATAGGAGGTGTTATGATAATGGGTGATAGAGGAACAGGAAAGTCAACAATAGTTAGAGCGCTTGTTGACTTACTACCACCTATTGATGTAATAGAAAACGACCCATATAATTCTGATCCATATGATACAGAATTAATGTCAGATGACGTTCTAGAAAAAATAAAAAAAAACGAAAAAGTATCGATAATTCAAGTTAAAACACCTATGGTTGATTTACCATTAGGTGGAACTGAAGATCGTGTTTGTGGAACAATAGATATAGAAAAAGCAATATCCGAAGGAAAAAAAGCATTCGAACCTGGTCTACTAGCACAAGCAAATAGAGGAATATTGTACGTTGATGAAGTTAACTTATTAGATGACCATTTAGTTGACGTTTTATTAGATTCCGCTGCTTCAGGATGGAACACGGTAGAAAGAGAAGGAGTTTCGATTTGCCATCCTGCAAGATTTATACTAGTAGGATCAGGAAATCCTGAAGAAGGAGAACTTAGACCACAATTACTAGATAGATTCGGAATGCATGCACAAATTAAAACACTAAAGGAACCAGCGCTTCGTGTAAAAATAGTACAACAACGAGAACTATTTGAAAAAAGCCCTAAAGAGTTCAAAGAAAAATATAAGGAAGAACAAAATAAACTAATGGAAAAAATTATAAATGCAAGAAAAAAATTAAAAAACATAATAATAAAATACGAACTTTTAGAAAAAATATCACAAATCTGTTCTGAACTAAATGTTGATGGACTAAGAGGAGATATGGTAACAAGTCGTGCAGCAAAAGCATTAGTAGCATTTGAAGATCGCACAGAAGTAACACCTAAAGACATTTTCACTGTAATTACGCTTTGTTTACGACATCGATTACGTAAAGACCCTTTAGAATCAATAGATTCGGGATATAAAGTGCAAGAAACCTTTAAAAAAGTGTTCAATTACTAAAAAATAGCTAAAACAAGAAAACTAATTTACATTTTCTGAGAAGTATTTCAGAAAATACATTAAAAATGTTAAAAATATTCTTCCTTCGTGGTGAAATGGTAAACACGTGTGATTCAAAATCACATGCATAAGCTTGCCGGTTCGAGTCCGGTCGAAGGTAAAACTCTCGAAATAAAAAAACGTTTAATAAAAAAGTTGCAATATATATCTAGATTAAAAATCAAACGGTCTTTTATTTTGAAAAAATGTTAAATTTATAACAAAATTTGAATGAATGGAAAGTACCCAAAACGTGATAGTCGTAGATTGAAATCTTACAAAACAATAGTTGATATTGATTTTTTGTTTTTTACATAATTATGTAAAAATTTATTATTAGTTAAAATAATAATATAGACTTTGAAAAAATTATGAAACTAAAAAGAAAAAGTAAAATGTGAACTAGATTTACTTCTTAAAGACAAACTTATAGGTTTAAGCAAAAAACATTAGAAAAGCTAATTTTGAATTTTAAATTACTATTTATGGATAAAAGGAAATTAAATTAATTCAAAATTTTGATTTTTAAAATGAATCTAATTTCAAATCATAAATTCTCTTGCAAAGTAATAATTTTAATGACTTGGATTAACTTTTGAAACGAACATGATTCACAATGTTTTTCAAAATTTTTATGTTTACTATATTGATGAGTATTGATGAGTTAACAAGATAAAACTAATCTGGGTGTATAAAAAATATCATAGAATAATAATTGAATAAAAATAAAATATTCTAAAACATATAAATTTTCTGGAATTTACAAACTTTATTAACAAAAAAGTGTACAACAGAATTATATATATACAAAAATTTATTTTTAAAAATATATAAATTATAACACTTTTAAAATTTTAATAGCTTCTTGAAAAATTTTAGTGACAGTAAAAAATAATAAAAAACGCGTTTAATACATAATAAACTACTATAAAGTATTTATATAGATTATTTTAAATCTTAAATAATCTATTATTATTACCTATTTTTGAAATAATATTAGTATAAATATACATATTTAGTAATAAACTATTATCACAAATAGTGTAAATCATTGTCAATTTTCGTAAAATTTTAAATTTCCAGCAACAAACAAAATTTTGTTTAACAAGCTTTTTGCCGATTAAACTAATACAAATAATTTACCCACATTTTTGATATAAAGAAGTATTACAAGAAGTACAGATGAATAAATCAAAAGTAGTTACAAAATATTATTAATATTTAATACCTTACAATTAATTTTTAGTATTGTATTTATTCATAAAAAATGAGATCGAACTTTTAGAGTACAATCATTTATACTACCATAATTATATATTAAGTAACTTGAATATGACGTTTCAGAAGAATAATAGCATAAGTGATTACAGGAATAATAATAATAAGTAAGATAATCTATCATCACGAATAATAATCTAACATTGAATAAGAACAAGAATAATAGAAATTGAGAAAAACTCTATATATATATCTAGACATTTCTGTTTGTTTCTAAGTAAAATCCTACGAAACATACAATTTTATATTACATTAAATATGTAACTCATGTAAAAATATTGTTAGCTCTAAACATCTTCTATTTTTTCATTATATCATTTTTCTGAAAAACCTATCTCTGATAATGAACTGTAATAATTAACTAACACTTATAAACTTTGTTTATCTTGAAATCTTAAACCTTAAAATATTATCTTGGAAAGTAAACATCTTTTATCTGGCAGAAATAACCAACCAGTTCTTCCATCCGGACTTGACGTATGGATGGATTATGGATGGATACAACCTGATTGAGCAATAGAATCTAAGCATTTCCTCGGCAATGGGTTCACTTCCTTTTTACCCTTTAAGAAATTACGTATGCATTAGCCACACACATAGCTAAATAGAAAGCAGTTTGTGTGGTTCTTTGGATTACAATAAACGTTACGGAATTTAACCATAAAGTACTTAATAATTAATAAATCAGGGTTAATAATCAATAAAAAACCATAAGGCGTAGGTCTCCAAAACCTGATGTAGTAGGTTCGAATCCTACAAAGCGCGCTTTTAGTGTACACATTATAGTAAATGTGCCCCTTGCTTGGTCACCAAGGGGACTGATGTAGATATTCAGTAAAGACCATATAAGTAC